GGGGAAGGGGTGGATGCAGTTATTGACAAAGGAGGAGCTCAGAGAGACAGAGGTATTCCTCGAGGAATACCCAGAGGTAGAAGAGATGGTAAAGGAGTCAGAGGGGTGTACTGACGAGGGTATTATGAACATTCTTGAATGGACAGCGCTGATAGAGCCCTCCCTTGTAGACAGCATTGACAGATGCTATCAAGACTTCGAGAGGGGCCCTTCAGGAACCCCTTCGCCCTTGGCACTACCCTCCCCATTGCTGCCATCTACTACCATGAGTGGGATTGAGTATCCCTTGGGGGCACAACTTGAAGATAGTGTAGCACGCCTTAAAGAGCTTCCCCTCCACTACAAAGACCTCGTGAAGGCTCTCAATAAGGCCTCAGCCGCCATCACTCGGGTTTGCTATATGATGTTCCGTCTCTTTAGGAGAGAGGGAAGCACTTATTACCTTCGGAGATGCCCTGTGGGAGACCTCTTCCCTACTACCTACTCCACCAAGGAGGGATACCCAAGGCTGATACCTATGAGCTCAACGGGTGCGTCTTCCATAGCCAACCTTAAGAAGGATTGCCGGAGAGTCATATTGAGAGCTATTAATAAGCTAGTATTACCTAAGAGATTGCTGATTAAAGAGTTGGATATGGTTGCATGCCACACCGGTATCTATGTGGGGCTTATGGGAGAGGAGAGGGCTCCTCTGACATGGGCCGCTTATCACTCCCCTTCCTTCTGGGAGTACGTAATGTCCCAGTGGGGAGAAGGCCTCCCTAAGCCTCTGCTGAAGGCCCTCCTATACTCTGGGCTGAATGGGGCTAGCCTGCAGGGAGGTGAAGGTGCCCTCTGGGAGAGGGTGCAAGCCTTTTGCAAGGAGGATGGCCTAGTAGGAACCCCCCCCGAGGACGTTCTCCAGAGAGTGCTTAAGCAGCCTATCCTTCAAGAGCTAGCCTCTTTCCAGGAGATCTTGGGGAAGAGAGAGAGTATATACTTACCTACCCGGAGGCGTGCTTACTATGGGAGGGCCGAGGAGGCTTCTCTTCCCTCCAGAGGGAAGAGAAGCCAGTATCACGAGGGGCTGCTTACCTCCCGTGCTCTAGCCTCTCATGAGCTTACCCTTCTTATGTATATATGTGACCATATGGTCACTATGACTTATGGGTGCCCTATTAGCCTGGAGAACGATGGCCTCCTCCTCCTTACTCGCTCTGACCGCCAGAGTGTTGCTTTAGGGGGGTTAGACATGTCCTTAAGACAGGCTAGCCTTGCTTTGCTAGGACTAGAGTGCAAGGAGTAGCCTCTATTGTCTCTCATTTGCCTCAAACAGCCCTGCACCCCCCTGAGCTACAGGGAGGTGCAGGGCTGTGCAGAGCTGTGTAGAGCTGTGTCCGCTTTGTTATTATCCCCCTTCCTATATAGTTTTTTTCTTTCAAAATCTTATACGAAGATATAGGTCGACATAATCGACACAATCGACACAATCGACACAATCGACATGATCGACATTGTCGACACGATCGACATTGTCGACACGATCGACATTGTCGACCTTAGATAACCTATAAGGACTATTGGCGCATACTGAATGAGGGGTAACCATTTGCCCTCTTCCTCTCGTCGTAGTCCTTATCCTCCCAACTACAAACCATTACAAAGGAGAAAATACTATGAACCCTTTTGCGCTTCTTGGTGTCTTTGGTCTCTTTAAGTTCTTTATGGATAGGGCGTCTGTCGCTACTATGGCTAATGCTATTAGAGTGGTAGGTGCTGCCCTTTCTGAGTCGAATAAATATCCCTCTAAGGACAAGTACCGTGCTCTTGTTGATATTGGCAGCAAGCTCGTTGGCCCTCTTGACGTTGATAATACTCCCCCCACCTTTAGCAAGAAGGTGGGCCAGCTCGCTCAAGATATGTACTGTTACTTTATCCCTACCTTTGCCCGCGCTATCCTCTTTGTCCCTACATACATCAACGAATATCCGGATTATTCTTGAGAAGAGGAAGATAGATGCACTCGGAGAGAGGACCAGCAAGTTAGCTATATGAGAGCTGTTGAGCTTCCTCTTCCCTCTATGCCTCAGATACTTGGCAGCTAGTCTACTTGTTAAAGAGGTTGAGTACGTAAGTGTGGTCAGTGGTCAAGACAGAGATGATGACCCTAACTTGCTACAACAGACTATCAAACGCATTGCAGTTGGGACTGGATACTTCTCTTTCCAGTTCCCTTACAACCCTTTCCTTAAGATTGCTGCCAAGCTTGTCATAGGTCTCTCTGTCTTCCACACCGTCTTCTTCTTACTCTTCCATTTGATTCCATCTCATACCGTAGTCAACGTAACCGATGAAACACTAGGAGAAGAGAAGGTTTAGGAGGAGATAAAGTTGGTGTAGGGACAATCAATGGACGTCTAGTAAGTATCTATTAATTAAGTAGAAGTATCTATGGGACATATAGAGAGTCTCTGTTCTATAGGACGTATAGGGAGTATCTCTACTTAGCTTAGGGATAATCAGGATCGAACTGATGACTTACACCACGTCAAGGTGACACTCTACCGCTGAGTTATATCCCTACTCTCTTTGCTATTCTTCTATCAAATGATCACTTACCCATGAGGAGAGTGAGAACTAATCAGCTTGAATGGTCATGGTCAAAAAACTCGATTATACTATCTTAGTATGTATCCGTGAGTAATCTGGGACTGGAATGGTTTCCCTTCCACACACACTATATTAGATTAGTACTTATTCCGAAACAAAGAAGTGACAAATCCTAGATTCTCTCTCTTCTAACCCGAGTAAATCCTATTGAGAATAAGAATTGTCAACGATTCGGGCGATAGGAAATGACTCTCCAGAATGCCTTATTCTATCTCCCAATGCAATTCTGACAAGTCGTACTTGAGGAAGATGTGTATCCCACGATGTATTATCCAATGAAAGACCAATACAAAAAGAAGATTCGCTATTATTGGAAGGGGAAAAACAAACGGAAACAGATAGAGATAATAAACAAAGCTCTTCTTTCTCTAGCATCAGAGATATTACATATGGATTCTCTATCTTAGGCTTAGGGAGATGAAAGTTTACCCGTGTACTTAGTCTAATTGTTAACTCTATTCAATCCAAAAAGAAACTAAGTCGGGAAGTCTCCAATGCGAGAGATTTCTGAGAGACATATTCCGAGAGAATCGAAGCTACCTCCACCCAAAGTATCTGTAACCCTATCCAACCTCTAACTATATCAGATTAGTACATTGACACCCTACCAAAACGGGATATGCAACTGACATTACTAAACCCATCTGCAATTGGAATTAGATTAGCATTACCCTACTCTATAGTATAACTCGTCCTCGTCACTTATTTGGATCAATGTTGGAATACAACCAGATTCGCGGAATCTATCTCATGCTTTGGTAGTAACAACAGCTTGACCCCTTTGAGCTCTCGTGGTACAATCTTATTCCCACAGAACCCGAGCTTCTGGTCCACAGAAGAGGTAGGGAACGAGATGATTGACTTGACTTGTGTCAACGGATCATCACAGAATGGGCTAACCAAGCCAAAATCATCGAGATAACACAGCCCTTCTCTTCCTTCTCCGTATATATCCCTGGTTTTATTGACTATTGTTTCATCCTCATTGCTATTAGCAGGCCTTACGCAGTCATCGGATCCTATCTGATAGAGATAGATATTATCCTTATAGGTTACTGAACCCCTCTCAGACAGCCTCGTCGCAACGAACGAAAGAACGAGAGCCAAATTGAATCAAACGTATTTTCAGAATGGATTCCCTTCTGAATTGAAGGGTGATTAATAACATGGATAAGCTTATACTAACCCGTCAATCTCCTGTATATTCGATCTATTGAATAGTATTTGAGTGGAAACAGAATAAGAAACTTATTAGCAAATCTACCCATCGAATCCCTCTATCCTGTATCTCTCTATCCTCTCTCTATCTCCTCATTGTTATTAATCCACTTGATCATATTGAAACGAAATGAATATTATTAACATTGTTAATTCGGTAGTTCTGGAAAACAGAAAGATCTTTCAAGAGATTATTTCTAGATTCTATTCGTTTCCTCTTCGATACTAATTATTCGGAATCAATAGTTGTAGTATCAAGATGTGGAATAAATACAGGATTATTCAATACTGAACCCATTGAATGAATAGCAATATCTATTTACTTCTAGTAAGGTTAAAGGCGAAACAGAATCTCCTCATTCTTTCTTTAGCTTATTACTTATTAATGATACGTCATTAGTAAATCGATTGAGAAAATAGCGAGAGAAGAGGAAGGAATAGAAACAAAGAGTAGGAGGGAGTTGATAAGAAGCAAATGGAGTATGGGAATTCTTTTAGAAAAGCTTCGGTATCAGGGAACAACTAAAGAGAGGAGAGAAAGATTTGTCCTTCTATGCTGAATATAGATTCTTAATAGAGATCGAATGACGAGGAGCCGTATGAGGTGGGAATCTCATGTACGGTTCTGTAGAGTGACATTGAGACTAACTCATCCGTCAACTATTCCACAACTACACCAAAGAAACCTAACTCTGCCCTACGTAAAGTCGCCAGAGTTCGATTAACCTCCAAGTTCGAGGTAACAGCTTATATACCAGGTATTGGCCATAATTTGCAAGAACATTCTGTGGTCCTTGTAAGAGGCGGAAGGGTTAAGGACCTACCTGGTGTGAGATATCATATCGTTAGAGGAACTTTAGATGCTGTAGGAGTAAAAGATCGTAAAAAAGGGCGTTCTAGTGCGTTGTAGAGCATTGTCGTAACTTGTATCATCACAATGATTCCGTATCAATCATTCTGATATGTTAAATGGATAGCTGACCCGATAGTATAACAAGATTATTGACAGGGGACCGAAGCCTGCTATTACAGAGATTAATTATTATAATCTATCTATTCGTGTAAAACGACTTGATATCTAAGGTATTACAAATTACATTCTACCATTCTAGTAGGTTGAGTCTCACCTGGACTCCTCTTTATCCAGAAAATCTTCGAATGTCTCTTCTCTCTTAGAACGGGTTCGGACTACAATTAGGAAGATTCAGGAAAGATCTTGCATTTGGTAATTGGATCAATAGACCTACGGATATTCTTAGTAAGATAAATGAACTACAAGATTCTTCTTCTCCGACTCATAGGATAATGGGGGGGGGAACGGATACTCAAAGCATAACGAGTAAATATGATTCACCAAAGCGATTCAGAATTCCTTCACTTCTCTCTCTATTGAATCATATGGAAAGCTGTATTCGATGAGAGTCGTACATACAGTTTGGAGGGAGATCCTCGACTAACCGGCGGATCCACCCTACAATATGGAGTGAAGAAGCCAAAATAAGATGATAAGATACCGTTGGCTGGGATAGGATTGAGATCTGACAGACCTGCAAACCCATTTTACATCGGAGCAATGTAGTGAACAAAAAGAGAAATATAGAATCGGATCCAATTTATCGCAATTGATTAGTAAATATGTTGGTTGATCGTATCCTTAAGGATGGCAAGAAATCACTAGCTTATCAGATTCTCTATCAGGCTATGAAGCGCATTAAGGAAAAGACAAATAGGAATCCACTGTCTGTTCTACGACAAGCAATACGTAGGGTAACTCCCGATATAGTAACAGAATCCAAACGTGTAGGCGGATCGACTTATCGGGTTCCCGTTGAAGTAGTACCTGCAGAAGGAAAAGCTTTGGCTATCCGATGGTTATTAACCGCGTGTCGAAAACGCTCAGGTCGAAGTATGGCTTTAAGATCAAGTGATGAATTAATGGATGCTGCCAGAAATTATGGTAGTGCCGTACGGAAGAGAGAGGAGACTCACAAGATGGCGGAAGCTAACAAGGCTTTTGCTCATTTCCGTTAGTTTCAGGTTTGTCTCAATCCACAAAGAAGAGATTGTGGATTGAAACCTTCTCTTATCTTATAGAGCGCAGGGTTTTAGGAATCAAAATACGCGAGGAACATATGGACAAGTAGAAATCAGATAATCAAGAAAGAGAAGTGTCTAAGGCATAACAACGAAAGATCTAAAATAGTAATATTACTAAGGTATCTTTGAAGGAAAGAGTATATACACATATCTTGTCTTTCTTCTCCATTCATTTACCCGAAGATCTCTCTAAAGATTACTGATTGCATTGGTTGAACAAGAATATCGAGATGCTATGATTCTCGAGATATAGAACAATTCCAATAATTGGTTGACTCATCGACTAAATACGAAATACGAGAAGAATCCCTCTATTTCTAACTATTAGATTTATACTATGAAAAATATCGATCTTTCTCTCTTCTATGGTAATTCATCGATTCTTCCAGAATGTAGTTTGATTATCAGCCTAATAATAATCGTTATTATCGATTCAGTATCTAAAGGAAAAGATACACTTCTGCTTTACCGAATCTCATTAACATCCTTAGTCACTAGCATAATACTCTTATTGGGCCAATGGGAAACAGGATCTGTTCCGATTGCCTACGCCAGTCTCCAGATCAACACCTTTAACAATATCTTCAGACTACTTCTCTTGATCTGTTCATTCTTATCCGTCTTACTATCAGTGGATTACATACGATGTACAAAAACAGCTTTAACAGAATTCTCATTATTCATATTAACGGCAGGTTTAGGGGGAATGTTTCTATGTTGTGCAAATGATTCGGTAACCATTTTCGTAGCCTTAGAGTGTTTAAGCCTGTCTTCTTATCTATTATCTGGATACATGAGAAAGGATATAAGATCTAATGAAGCGACGATGAAATATTTCTTAATGGGTGGAGCAAGTTCGTCCATTCTAGTCTATGGTTTCTCTCTCTTATACGGATTATCCGGTGGAGAGACTCAACTCTATAAGATAGTCGATGGGCTTATATCTACTGAAATGTATGATTCTATTGGAATCTATATTTCTATCACGTTTATCGTGGTAGGGATGGGTTTTAAGCTCTCGTTAGTTCCATTTCATCAATGGACTCCTGATGTATACGAAGGAGTGTGATTCGTTCGAGGAATAAGATCGACTCATTCTAGATTCTCTTGGAATAATTGATTGGCTTCTGTATAATATCCTACAGACATGTGAAGAGGATAGGAACCTCTCCAAATAACCATTTGTATGAATGACTAACTCTTACCATAAATCCTATAAGTCTGTGAAAAACACTTAACACTTGAATTGTTTCACATAAGTAAGGTAGAACAGAGTGAGGAGAGAAGTACAACCCAATAGAGAACTCTTCTCTTCCCCTTTCTCTATCTCTTGATTTTTCTCAGAGTCCATTTATTAAGGGTAGGTGTCACGAAGAATGAATAGATGATGCAACGGAAAGAATATCTTATCTTTTATCTATATAAAAGGATTCTTTTCTTTCTGAAAATGTCGATTCAACCAGTTTCCATCCTTCAGGGACTGTAGGTATAGTAGAAGCATTCGTCAACGAAAAAGATCGCCCCAAGATAATAATATCATGCCTGTTAAGAACGAAGAAAATCATATTCTTCTTCTCCTGTCTAATATCTCTCTTATATTCTCTTATATTCTCCTCTATCTTTCTTTGGTTTTGGAATAGACAAATAGAGAGATTAGAGAATGGATGGAGACTCTAGATTAATGAGAAAGGATTCCTCGAGAAGCCAACAAACAATTAGTATTCATAGTGAATTAGTGAGAAAGAGAAGAGAGAAGAAGTAGATTTGAAACATACACGAGGAAGGTTCTAAGAGCAATAATAGGAAGAAATCTCTTACGAACTAGGAGCCGTGTGAAGTAAGAATTTCATGCACGGTTCTGAATGAGCGGTAAGATCGAGAAGCTTCTTTCCGACTCTAACTCTCCTACACCAGTTGTTGCTTCTTTTTCTGTTACTTCTAAAGTAGCAGCTCTAGCTTTATTTACACGAATCTTCCGTATTATTTTCTCATATCTATCCAGTGAATGGCATGTTGCCTTAGGAATATTAGCTATTCTTAGCATGATATTGGGAAATCTAATCGCTGTTACTCAAATAAGCATGAAACGCATGCTAGCATACCCCTCTATAAGCCAAATCGGATATATTATGATTGGAGTACTTGCTGCAGATCCTGATAATGGCTATGCAAGTATGATAACCTATACGTTTATTTATATATTCATGAATCTAGGAGCTTTTGCTTGTATCACTTTATTTAGTTTACGAACTGGAACCGATAATATTAGGGACTATGCAGGATTATACACAAAGGATCCTGTTCTAACATTCTCTCTAGTTCTATGTTTACTATCCCTGGGGGGTATCCCTCCATTAGCAGGTTTCTTCGGGAAGCTCTATCTTTTTTGGCATGGATGGAAAACTGGTTTGTATTCATTAGTTCTAATAGCGCTCATTACAAGTGTCATTTCTATATATTATTATTTAAAGATAATCAAGTTAATGTTCACTGGAAAGAGTGACACATCAACAATTTACGTACAGGATCCATCAATCTCGTCATCTACTTCAATCTCGAAGAGTTCCATCGAAATAACTATGATTGTTTGTGTACTAGCATCAACCTTATTAGGTATATTAATAGATCCCATTATTGAGATCACACAGAATACCCTATTCTAGACCCGTTTCAAGTTGTCACATGAAAGAATGTGAGATATTGGGATCTTTCTGCCAGTGCAAGAAACTCCTGTGAAAGATACTGCCGATATATCTCTCTTCTTTTTGCTCCAATCCCCTAATATTGATAGGATTAAGCGGAGTCTCTCTCATTGCCCCCTTCTATTCCTTGTTCCAGTAGCTATCCTTGGATTGGCTATTGGAACTGTATTCATTGTCCGTATTGGTTTCCCAGTCCTTTTATTGACCGACCCAAACTCTCTTCTTATGCTGGTCTCTCAAGTCTTTGGGAATCTGATAGCGTCTTTTACCACCATTACACGAATAAGGCGCAGGTTGGATATGTTCGTTGGTACGCCAATTGCTTAATAATCATCTCATTGGATATCTATATTGTATGGAGTCTATTCATATCATAGATTACTCTCTTAGAATAGAATGAGAGAGAGGTTATATAAGTGATAGAGAAGTACTATAGATTGCACTATTCATGATAGTTATGTTACAATCTTTGCAACCAATCCAATCACTCTCTTCCTTTACATACTTAAGGATTTGGTCTACTAAACTATCCATCTCTTCATTCGAGGTAGGGTTGAATTCTATTCTGGAAGGGACTAGGGTATTATAATCTAATACTAGGATTGGGTTGCTATTCTTCGAATATTGTGCTATACTATATTTGTAGTCGTTCAATTTGCTTCTCCCTAGGCTTGAGATTGAATAAGAAGCATAGAGGTTCAAATCCGAGGCAACAGGCCTTGCATTGCGACTCCAAGAGTCCAAAGACTTCTCGTTTCTCACCAATGGAACTCGAAATTCCATTAGCACTAAAGAACTTGAAATTCTTGAAACTGTGCTAAAGAACTCGAAATTCCTTAGCACCAATGGAACTTGAAACTGTGCTAAAGAACTCGAAATTCTTTAGCACCAAAGAACTTGAAATTCCTTAAACTGTGCTAAAGAACTCGAAATTCTTTAGCACCAAAGAACTTGAAATTCTTGAAACTGTGCTAAAGAACTCGAAATTCTTTAGCACCAATGGAACTCGAAATTCCTTAAACTGTGTGTGCTAAAGAACTCGAAATTCTTTAGCACCAATGGAACTCGAAATTCCATTAGCACCAATGGAACTTGAAATTCCTTAGCACCAATGGAACTCGAAATTCCTTAGCACCAAAGAACTCGAAATTCTTTGGTGCTCTCAAACTCTCAATCCTATCATTAGACGGGACGGTAGAAGAATAGGGCCTTAGATTGAATCGAATTAGATCCTGAATCAATATGTAAAGAGATCTAGACTCTCTAGATCTCTCACATTTCATATGTAATGAAATCAGATGTAATTACACGAAAGAGTCTTTCATTTCTAATCGTTCTATCACACGAGACAATGCCATCTTATCAGATTGACACAATTGAACTATATACTGATAACTCTCAAGTAACATATTGTAAGTAAGGAAATATCGAGATGGAAAACAATTTGAGTCTAACCATCTTTTTTTATGAATCATAATGTTAGAGCGAATAAATCGCTCTTGTAAATCTTCTACTAGAATAGATTGATACAGATGAATAGGAACAAACAATTGTGGATACTGGAGATTTATAAACATAGATTGAATTTCATTAACATATTCAAGATAATGTTCCTCATTAAGAGGATAATTATCCCACCGTTTGATAGACAATTCGGTTAAGGATTTCCGATCATATCCACGATAAAGAAAGAAAAATCTTACATTTTCATTTGGAAAATGTTTCTCCCGTTTTCGTCTTATACCATAAGTTATATAAAGCCTTCGTACTAGCTCTTGATTTGCCAATAAATTGTGGCATGGAGGGAGAATACCATAACCTCGAGAGATCGGAAGTGCAGGGTCCCATACAAAACCTTTCCCTAAGAATACAACTGATTCTGAGGATTGTTCCAATTGAGTTTCGTATTGATTATCTAAGCCAGAAAACCCTAATCCTAAGAATCTTTCTCGTAATAATATGTTATCTAATTGATTCTCTAACCTTTTAACCTCTCTCTTTCTCAGATTCCCCAAGGATCTCTTGTAACCAAAAGAGTCTCTTTTCCCTTTATACGGTTTCTCTCCACTGTCTCTAATCTTGTTAAATTCAAAATCACGCTGAGGAATCTGATTCTGATCTTTATAAAAAAGAAACAAATTGTCTAAACTATTAGACTCAGATAACAATCTTATAGATTCGAAACTATAATTTCGTATAATACTAAGATGCCATACTTTTGGAGACCAAGCGATGTCACGTAACAATCTCTTCCTAAAGTTTTTTGTTATATGTGACCGTTTGTAACTATTTGAAACACTCTTCTTTCTTGCAAGTTTAGTGGAATAACTACAATAATCTATGTTTGAAGAACAGTTGTGGTTAACAAGAAGAGAAAAGGAGAGACTATTAGTTTGACTTCCACTCCTATTTATTTCTGAACAAAAGAAATCTTTTGAGAGGACTTCTAAAATACCACAAGCTAAGTTAAAATCATTCTCTTCAGTCTTATTAATAATAATAAGGTCCTCTTTATCACTGATATCCACCTTTAACCAACAATCCCGGGCTGCTAATCCAGCTAGCGAGAACAAGACATATGGAAGTACAGTAAACTCTTTTACTGTTGACTCAGTTCTAAAAGGTTCTAAAAACCAGTTATACAGATAATAAAATCTTTTCTTGAACAACTTAACATTCATAAAAGAGAGATCTGTAAAAGGAATCTTGAGCAAACTAGTCTTTAGAAAAGATTTTCCCATTCTATAGAAAAGTATTTCAATTTCTAAACTAGACTCTTGATTACCTATACAAGTAACAAATGAATTCTGACGATACAAGGCCAGTTCAATTGCATCACTATATATAATCCTTTGAGTCTTTCTCGAAGTACTTATTAATAGTATCCCATTAGCAAAAAAAGAAATATCCCTTTTACTATAACCCATTGTTACAGAATCAATCCCTTGAAGAAAAGATGGCTTAGTCTCTATTTCAAAACCTTTGATACGTAACAGGACCGACAAATATCTCTGACGTTGACTCGCAGTAGATCTTCGAAGATTTATCAGTTGATTTAACCGAGTAGGAGCCAAGAAAGCTGGATCCACTTTCCGAGGTACGTGAGTCAAAGCAATAACAAGGTTAGTACTGCAAGAATCACTATGAGCATTACTAATCTTTTTTAATAATAAACAAAGTAAAAACTCAGGATTAGCCTCCAATCTATGATATAAACGATTAATATTTAATTCATGAATGTCTTCAATCCATATTATAGAAGGAGATAACTCTTTTGCGATTGCAAAGAAAAGATTCAACCGATGTACGCTCTGTCTTGAACTTGAAATAAACCTTCCGCGTATATTACCAAAGAATGACTTGTTATACACGAACTTCCTTACTGGTATTTTTACTAACGGAAGAGAGGAACTAGATGCTAGACTCTTAATTAGAAAAGATCGTCCAGTCTCATTAGGTCCTACTAGTAAAATTCCTCTAAATGGTAATAATCCTGACTGAAATGAAATAGGTATGTCACAGCATGAAATATTTGAGATCTCTTCATGTTTCACTATTGCTGAAAATACAATACTCTTCTCAAGGGCAGAAAGAACCCACTTCTCAGCAAGATCCAATTTCTGGGTTTTGTATGTTAATAACGCGTTTTGACAGAATTGATACAAATACGACATAAAATCAAATCCTTCTTGTAAGAAAGATTCATCAACATTATCACTTCGCAACAGGTTATAATCAAAAACTTTTGACCCATACACATATCTGGAGATAGTCTTATTCGTCACAAAGCATTGAGTCAACAATTGACTATTAATCCTAAGAGTATCGGAACTTGCTTCTTCACGTATCCAATAGTCCAATCTATTTCTCACAAATAGATAAAAGAATATATTATTTATATAGTTTAACAATCTCTTGAAAGAATGCACTAACAGATACTTTGTTTGCATTTACCTCGTCAAAGGAGAATACATTACCTTTTCAAAATAAAGACCACGCGCTGGATCAATTAAGTATTGAACAGTATGAAAATGGTTCCATAGATGAAAGAAATTTAGACCTAAAAGCACAGACAAATAATGTCTAATAAATAGAAGAACAACCAATATTAAGAGAAGAGGATAAGACAGACTATATCTATTCAACGATCTAACTATTGACCATTGGGAACAAGCTATCTTGCTCTGATTAGTAATTTCTTTAAAAAGAGAAAGATCAAGTTTAGCTAATATAATATTGATGGAATCATTTCTAAATAACAGTTTGAGATATGTTGATAAATAGATTATGGTATTCTTTGTATAGTCAAAGACCTTTTCATGAAGTATGAGATAACTCAATTCAAATTGATCCCTTATGCGAAGCACTATTTCTGGATATGTTTCCATAATCAGACAAAAAAGATATTTCCACCAGGTGAGAGTAAAAAACCAGGACGTGTATTCTGTAAAGAGACTCCATCTTTGGCAGATAGCTTCTCCCCAGAAGATCCAACAATTCTTCGTATATCTGTCCAAATCCCTTGATACTTCATTGAGAGTAACAACATAGAATGTATGACTAGGTAGCTCGTCTCGAATACACGTATTTCTATCCTCAAACCTCGTATTCTTGTACAAAACCTTTCTTCCTGCTAGAAATCTTGGTGTTATACTATTCTGTAGTAAGAATCTTCTTAACCAATAAAAAACCTCAGGGCCCCCCGATTCAAAAAAGAGAGACACTGTAGAACAAATATTCTGAGAAGTTTGAGAATCAATCGGATTGTTACCCGAGCTCAATCTCTCGTCAATAGATTTTTCTAAAAAAAATCGGTCAAATCCCATATTTTGGAAATAAAGTCGAGTTTCCCCATTGGATGGTGTCCCGCAACCTCTCAATGCTTCTTCCAAGCAATTTAGCCGACTAGTTAATAAGAGTCGAGAAAGTTTTTTAATGTCTTGAAAAGGTGAAGATAACTCTGCTGATGAACTAGCTAAATCCAAATTAGGGTCATAAAGTGATTTGGTCTTTAATAGTGCATATTTACTCGAGTCCAATGAATCTGATTCATTTGTTGCAAATAGATAATCATTATCGCTTTCCTGTATTCTTTGGGATAATCCTGATAATAATAAATCAAACACTTGGAACTGAATAGACGATATAATCCTATAATTATCAAGATTTTTTGGTACAAAGAATGACATGATTTTATTATTCTCGAAGTTCATACAAGAATAATCTAAAAGATTAAGATAATGATTACTACAAATCCTATCAGAATAATTCCTTCTAGCTATCGGGAGATAATATCGTTGAGAATAGCCGGAGATTTTTGAATCAGTTTTATCTATAAAGTCTGGTTGATCAACTGAATTAAAAACATCATATTGACTCTTGTTTCTCTCCGTTGCTAAATCAATTTCAGAATCCACATTATCTAGAAACTGATTCCAATCCTGTCTTCCTGTAACAGAAAGAATATTCTTCAAAGATTGATTCTGAGTATCTTCTTTCCAGTATGATTCAACCAGATTTTGATAAATCGGAGGTTCTAAACGGATTGAAGATCCTACTAGTCTATCATCCATTAGCTTTTCAGATTCAATTAGGAAACTATTCTTTCTTTGAAGAATCCCCTCGAAAAGAGATATCTTTTCGTCGATATTCAGTAGATCTAACAAGAAATCGGGTAACATAAAACTTATACGACTCAATCTATAAAGAGAAGCATGAACCATATCAACCAGAACACCTTTAGAAACAATCTCGGAGAGGATTATTTGGTAAAGATATAAAAGACTGGTAAATCTAGGAGAACAGTCACTATTACTATTATTGAGACAAATACCAATCCTATCCAATAAGATATTTCTTACCAATGATATACAATAGATTGATCTCTCGAAGTCATATCTTATTATCAGAAGCACCTTCTCAAAAGAGGAGAGAGATGAGTCTCTAATAAGATTGAGCAATCTGCGTACACTTGATTGAATACTTGTGTAATCATCACTCTCATCGATTCGAATAATAAGGGATTTCTTAACCAAGACCCTTATGCTCTCTTTCCAACCCAGAAATCCTTCTTTAATCGCAGATCTCGTTACATCGGTATATTTTCTGCTGCCTTCTTCCCAACTAACTGATCCATTTTCTAGTTGGAATATATAGCTATTTGCTACTGTATAAAAACAGTCATAGAAAAAGAGAAAATAGATCAAGTAGAAGGAAACGATCCTATCTTGTTCATATAACCGAAGAAGAGAAGAGAGTGAATAGATGTTATATTTCTCTTTTAACTCGGACCAGAAGATCGGAAACTTGTATCTACTTGTTATTTCCCCAGGTATATCTATTATTCTAATCAAATTTGGAAAGATCTTTCTAAGAGTGACATCTTTGCTGGTTCGTTTCTTTAAATCTTTTGAAAATATCTTACTTAAGTTATTCATCTTGATTGGAACAACTCTTATAGATCCCTTACTAAGATAATCGATACTAAATCTTTTAGAAATAAACTTCAACTCACTAATAAATGAGAGCAGTCTAGTCAATTGATTTATTGACTGATATCTTATTCTTGAATAACTATATAAATCAAGAAATCCTTCTAGATCTCGAAGAGAATTCAATCTCAACGAGTGAAAGAACAGATTACATTTGCTCAAATCTTGAATATTATATGCTTGATTCTTAGAATCAACTCCAAATACTCCTTTTAAACAAAGAAGTGAAGGTTTATCCAACAAAGAGCGAGGATCTTTTGTAGAATAAGAAGATTGAGAATATCTCTTTATCTCCCATAGAGTGAGTATGCCTTTAATACCCAAGAATCCAGAATCTTTGGATGGTTCTTGGATCAAATATGTATTAAGAGAGATATTATCAGCAAGATTATTCATAAGTCGTTTACGCACAAATAACTGTTTTGAAGAAGCATATTCCACGATTTCTACAAGATTATTAATAGATAGTGTTCCTCTTTTTGGACAGAGATCACTCATACGAGCATTCCCAGATATTATGCTAAGACCTGTCTTACTTGAATTATATACAGATATTGGTATTGTTACTGCCAGTAGAATTACCAGAATAAGCCTATTATCATGTTTTATTAAATCACGTAGATCTCTTAAAAGAAGTGGATTCAAGATTCATGGATCAAATAGTTTCCTAAAAGGTTCAGAGTCATATAATATCCTTACTAAGAATCTTATTGGATTTTGATTCTTCAATGATGTAAAGAAGTAATAAAATCTACCTCTTTCTGCTAATTCTAAGAATTTAGATAGAAAAGACGGATCTCTTACTCTTCTTTCTCCCAACTCTCGCAAATTACTTTCTCTTTTCATACTATATTATTCATACTTATTATATGTAATCAACACTATCTAGCTCTTTATTAGATTCTATTATATAAAGAATATTGAAACATTCAAGGTTTAATCCTTGGTTCAATTGTATGTACTAACCCAAGGTATGTTTGACTTGCTATTCTTAATCCTATTAGATCGCGAGATCCGAGTCAATAGAAGAACGATTGTTTTATTCTTCATGCTGCTATTAGCTCATGTTACTCGGCTACTCCAAGAAAGGATTTATCTAATCAAACCTAATGGGCGAACGACGGGGATTGAACCCGCGCGTAATGGATCCACAATCCATTGCCTTAATCCACTTGGCTACGTCCGCCCTTTCTTCCTTTGTTCTATTAGTAAACCAAAAAAGAAAAAGATAAGAATATAAAAGATATTCAATCCATGAAGATATACTCTTTGTCCTGTAAATAAGAATCCCAATCAAACCGATTACCAACCCTTTGGCTTTGGCAAGGGTTGGCTTTTGATTACACTACAGGACCAGATAGATATTATCCGTTTACAGAAGCAATTTCAACAGAAGCTAGGTCTAGAGGGAAATTATGAGCATTACGTTCATGCATAACTTCCATACCTAGATTAGCACGGTTAATGATATCAGCCCAAGTGTTGATAACACGACCTTGACTATCAACCACAGATTGATTAAAGTTAAAACCATTCAGATTGAACGCCATGGTGCTGATACCTAAGGCAGTAAACCAGATGCCTACTACAGGCCAAGCAGCTAAGAAGAAATGTAGAGAACGAGAATTATTGAAGCTAGCGTATTGGAAGATCAGACGGCCAAAGTAACCGTGAGCAGCCACAATATTGTAGGTTTCTTCCTCTTGACCAAACTTGTAACCTGCATTAGCAGACTCATTCTCAGTAGTTTCTCTAATCAAACTAGAAGTTACCAAAGAACCATGCATAGCACTAAATAGAGAGCCGCCGAATACGCCAGCTACACCCAACATGTGGAAAGGATGCATAAGGATGTTATGCTCAGCCTGGAAAACAATCATAAAATTGAAAGTACCAGAGATGCCTAGAGGCATGCCATCAGAGAAACTTCCTTGACCAACTGGATAGATTAAGAATACAGCAGCTGCTGCTGCAACAGGAGCTGAGTACGCAACAGCAATCCAAGGACGCATACCTAAACGGAAACTAAGTTCCCATTCACGACCCATGTAGCAAGCTACACCAAGTAAGAAATGAAGAACAATCAGTTCGTAAGGGCCACCATTGTATAGCCATTCATCAACGGAAGCTGCTTCCCAGATTGGATAGAAGTGTAGACCAATAGCTGCAGAAGTAGGAATGATGGCGCCAGAAATAATGTTGTTTCCGTACAACAAAGAACCAGAAACAGGCTCACGAATACCATCAATATCTACAGGAGGAGCTGCGATGAAAGCAATGATGAAAACAGAGGTTGCGGTTAGTAGAGTAGGAATCATTAAAACACCAAACCATCCAATATAAAGGCGGTTTTCAGTGCTAGTGATCCAGTCGCAGAAGCGACCCCATAGGCTTGCGCTTTCGCGTCTTTCTAGAGTTGCGGTCATGGTAATTTTTGGTTTTCAAACAAATTAGTGAGTTCCCAAGCCATTTAGCTTGTTGATGAGTAGTATAGCATAGATTTATTTCTGTGTCAACTCATTTTCAATAATCCTGCAATTTTATTAGAGCGAGAACACATCTTTCTTATAATATTCACAATGTTCCATTGCTTTGTTCTTAATTCGACAATTCAAATTCTATTCTAACTATAAGAAAAGAGTCTAAAATCCTCTTCTTAATATAATATGAAGACTAGTAATTAAGTCATTAGATATCTCCTAAAATAGAGGAACAGGAGAATAACAATCATGTCATAACAGAATATCAATAAACAACAATGTCCTAGTAATCGAAATAGAAGTAAAAAGTCAACGATATTCCCGTTCTAGCGCATAGGATTCTTATGTGATACAATCAAATAGTTATTGCAAATAAGGGAGGGGAAACAAGAGATTAAGCAGAGAGAACAATCTCACTCTTATTTTTTGTTCTGAATGGATATATGTTGTTCTAATCAATCTAGAACTTTCTTATTGATCTGAATGGTCTCTTGTTTATAACTCAAAAGCAAGAGAGTCTTAGTAATTCTGTAACTACTCTTTAAGCAAAACAGAACTAGTCTTTTAATTCTCTCTATCTATTTCTTCTTTTATCAGAACTAATTCAATTTGTTTGAACAAATGACCTGCAATATATTATATATAAATAAGAACTGAATTGTCTCTAAGTTGAGATACCAGAATCTTTGATTCTTCGAGAGATCGTTTGGCTCAACGAAGAGACGTAATTTGGAATCTCCTGAGAGAGAAAAGGTTCTCAGAAACATTCTAAGATCGAATCGTCGTCGAATCATACGTATTGTGCTCTTATGTTTACAAGCTAAGGTTTTACCACATGAAAATTGCAATATGTACCTTAACGTATACAAGCTATCTCTATTTTTGGATCCACTATAATACATAGAAAGCATCTTCCAAATCTGAACAAATCTTCTTAAGATCTCATCATCCGTTAATGTAGTCCAAGCCGATCTACTAACAGGACGTCCGGAGCTGTCGCAAAAACTATCTCTTTGCATAGATTTGATTAGAAGCAGAATTGGAGTTCGAAAGAATGATTCATTAACAATAGAAGCAGTAATATATGAATTCTTCATGGTTTCAACTCGAACTTCATTGATTCTCGATTGAATACTTAAGATATAACCTAAGAATAAGACACAATCTGTGGATAATCTCTTGAGAGACATCCGATAACAATGAAGCCACTGATGGCAATGGAATTCTGCAAACTTTAAGATGTAATAGATCCATCTTTTTGCTAAATCTTTAGTTCCCCTAAGAATTAGAAGAGAATGATTCTCGTATCTTCCATAATGAACATAATAATTTCTAGCAAGATGAAAATAATTCTTTGATTCGATCAAAGAATATCTACCAACTTGGTTTTGTTTTTGAGATAAATTAGTATGATCAAGAATATTGATAAAATATCTCAATCGTAAACTAGAGAATTGTTTCCAAAAAGGCATTACTGATAATTCCATCTCATACATATAGAAATTCCATACCAAGACAGATAGACTATTTCTTTGACCTCGAAGAGGATACCCTATCAAGAGATCAAGACTCGTATACATATGAAAGATCAATCTCAATAAATGGAGAAACGGAGCATCTTTGATTCGCCGACGAAACATTCGAATGGAAACCTCTAAGTGGAGATTCTGAGGTATCCTTGTTTCTAGAACGTAATTAGAATGAGAAAACCTATCTTCAAGAAATGGAAATATTGAATGACTGGATCGAGAGCTTTTCCATTCAGTAATCTCTCTCATTCCCAAAGATTCAATTCGGGGTGACAGAATGATTTCTAAGACTGAGCATATTCCTCTCAAGAGTGCATTGAAAGACATATATCTTGGCCCACCGAATCAAATTGAATCAGACTCTGGAGAAAGAATCCCTGAAATATCTTGTTCCCGAATTGCATTGATCAGACGTTTTATAGATACTATACTATATCCTTCATATATATTAGACTCCTCTATTGAATCTATAATTAATCTAGTTGAAGAATGATTAGAAACAATTGAGTAAAGATCATATTGGAAAAGGAGGGGATGTAAGAGATATTCCCGTGTTGAATCGATTGTCTTTCTCTCGCGTAACTTCCCAAATTTAGACAAAATTTGATATCCAGTCTTCATAGAAATAACCCCTCAACTTTGAAAATCTCACACAGTGTAATCTAGTTGACCGATTTACTAGATCCAGAATTATTCTCTATAGACATAGTTCTGAACAAGGAGAGTGTCTATAAAAGACTTAGTCAATCTATAATAATCAATCACTATTGTTACTAGGTCGAAGATTGAGTGCGCTTCCAACCTAAATGGGTTGAAAGCAACAATTATTCGGTGTTTCTCGTTAGATAACTCTCATTGATTCCTATAACTCTACAAATATTAAGAGAGTCTTTATTGTAGATACTAACAAATATATTCCTTCTCCAAAACGAGTTATATATCTCTTTGTATATATCTCTTTCTTTGTCTGTTACTACGATATTGTCTTTACTATTTATTATTGTAGTAAGAAACCATAAGCGTATTGAATAATAGAGATCAAAACAGTACTAGAAATCCTCTTCTCTTCTTTGACTCCATTCTCTGTTCCAATTTAAGATCCTCATCCTTTGATATCCCAGTAATAACTGTTTTCGTATTGAAAGCAAAACTCTAGAACGAATGATCTTAAATGAGCTAAGAGAACAAAAAAGACTGCTATGTATATAGAAAACAACTAGATTTTCTTGAAGAAAGAGATATCTATCCCTTGGATTGAAATCCGCTCTGATACAAAAGGGAGTACAACAAACGGTAAAACATCTTTCTAAACTATCAATTATGAGAGCATCAAAGCTCTCTATTTACCCCTTACTTACTTATAAATAATTGTTTCTTTCATCTCTTGACATCTGTTGATCAATTAATGCTCTCAGCTTTTTCCACTGTTCTTTTTGGTCAATAAATATATGAGTCGGAAGTAATCCTTCTCAATCGAGGATTTGATAGAAAACCAGTATCTCTTTATTGAAAAACGACTTCTTAAAGGAATGATACATACTACATAGATATAAAATAATAAGAGAATAAAAGGGTAGTAGAAGAGCATTTGTGAAATTATATAAAAAGAACCCATTCGATTCTCCTAATGATTAGATTGAATCTGTTCCAGCACGTTTGCTTTTCTTAGTATATGATGAACAATTTCAGTTGGTTGAGCTCCCTTTTCAAGGAAAGAAGTAATAGCAAAGACATCTAATTGAATCTGCCCTTTTCGTGGATTATAAGATCCAACCTCTCTGATAGCTTTTCCTTGCCTTCGAGATTGAACATCAATCACAATTATTCGATAAGTAGTCTAGTAGGATAGGTACATTAGAGATCTTTCCCCCCTTATAAAACCGTACATGAAATTTTGATTTCATACGGCTTGAGCTCTGACTCTAGCATTCGCAAAAAAGAAGATATTACCAATTAGCTCTTTGGATTCTTTATTTCTTCTTTCTCTTTTTCGCGAGAAGATGCTCTTAACTCATGTCTGTTTTGGAAGATCTATAAGTTTCCATTTACCTCTCGAGTCATCTCTAACCAATCATTATTATGTTAAAAATCTTAGACATTTCAATTGATTAAACCTCTATTTAGTATTTTCTCGTTCGTGGATCGATCCTAAAAAAAATCCGTAGGTCTAAACTTTACTCCGAGGGCTTTTGAGATCAAGAGTTGGAAGCAACAGAACTAACTCAAATTAACCCATAAGAAAAGATTCCATCCATTTAACAGATGATTCATTGATTTCTACAGATTAATAACTAGAATCTCCAGATCAAGTAGGATCGAACTATCGATTGATTGTTTTTATTATCTTAATGAAATTTATTCAATTTAGACAACATTACAATTTGATTCTTTGGTGAGGGCTTTTCTTCTTAGAATTGTGGACCGACGAAGTTCAATAATTTATTCTATTTCTAGATTAACCATAGATATGATTCCTAATCAGCGATATGTTGAAAAATCCTAAGTTCCAACAGAATAAAAATTACTCAAGTTTCATTAGTAATGGATCTTACTATTTACTAAATGTTGAGATAGGAGCATTTCTTTAAGACTTAGAAATGGCGGTTAATAGACCCTACAAGAACCATCCCGATTTTCGAGTCACACGCTGCTTTCCACCATATCGTTTTAAACGAAGTTTTACCATAATATCTAAATAAAAAGTTCTTTTTTTTTTTGAAAAAAATGTTACTAGAAGGATGATATTAATGAGAGATATTAAGCCTGTGTACACGAATTTATTGAAAAAGATCTATCTTCATAATCCTAATTGTAGGAATTTCAATTCTTTGTAAACATATTAACCATTTAACTCCTCTTTAGCTGCATACATTACATCAACTGTAATCTTTTTAATATTCTTTTGTCTTGCAAACATCTCGGTATTTCTCTTGATTTTTCCTCTTACAAAGCCAGGAATCCTATTAAGTTCTTGTTGAGTCTCAGGAGTCCACTCTAAATCTTTATCTGTAGACAATAACTTAGTAATTACTTCCTTAGTATCGTGACCACCAAATACATCTAATAAGTGATCTTCCATACCAAGAGTGAATGAATTATAGACTAAATCAGCTATTTGATTTGTTCCTTCATAACCCAAGAAAGGTCGATATCCTAGAGGGAAATTCTGAATATGAACTGGTGAAGAAATCACTCCACATGGGATATCAAGACGTTTACCAATATGACGTTCCATCTGAGTTCCAAATATAGCAAAAGGCTCGATCCAAGCTATCGTGTCTCCAACTTGAGTATGATCTTCTGTAATCAAAATATCATCGCATAAATCTCGAACCTGTTCACTAAACCATTTAGTATCATGTTTACAGTAAGTACCTGAACAACTCACGTGAATTCCCATTTCTTTGACAAGTATTTTGGTAATAGAAGCCGCATGAGTTGCATCACCAAAGACTACTGCCTCTTTCCCAGCCAAATTCTGACAATCGATAGATCTTGAGAACCAAGCCGCTTGAGAGACAAATTTCGTTTGATTCTCAATGTATGTTTTATAATGAACCCTGCCTGTCGATAATATAAGACTCCAGGCATTTATAATTTCTTCAATCTGTCGAATAAAATCGGCTGTATCCAAAATTCCCATCGGAGCAGTCGATATATAAGGAATTCCAAAATCTTCTTCCAAGAGTATTGCTGTCATTAAACCCACTTCACGATAAGGAACTATATTAAACCAAGCTCTTGGTAAATCTTTTAAATCTTTTAAAGATCCTCCTTCTGGAACTACTTGATTGACTACGATTCCCAAATCTTGCAATAAACGTTTCAATTCACGACAATCATGTTGATTATGGAAACCTAAAGTGGAGGTTCCAATAATATTTGCTGAAGGTTTGTCCGTTACAGAACGATCTAATGTTTTTTGTTTAAGAGACTTATCTAAACAATGTCGAACTATTTGTTCTAGAGTACGATCTGCTGCCTGAAGCTCATTCACTCGATAATGATTAACATCTGCAAGAATTACATCAGATCCACAATGAATAGAAGCTCGATCTACAAAATTTTGCAAATCTTCTTGTAAGATACTAGAAGTACATGTAGGTGTAAGGACAATCAAATCCGGACGTTATTCCTCATCTTTTCGACTTATATTATTAATAACCTTTTCTTGAGATCCACGTGCTAGTACATGACGATCGACTATACTGGCAGTGACTGGAGTGAAATCTCTTTCTCTTTCCAACATAGAACGCATTACATTAAAATAGTCATCTCCCAAAGGTGCATGCATTATAGCATGTACATTCCGAAAAGAACTGGCTACTCGTAGAGTACCAATATGAGCAGGTCCAGCATACATCCAATAAGCTAGTTTCATAAATCATTTTCCATTATCTTTTTCTTTTTTCCGCGTCAAATAGAAGTCTATTGCTATCTTTAACTTATCATAATAATATAAAATGAGCTGCAAGATCCATAGATGAGGTGAAAAGTCAAAGTAAAGTGTGAGAATAGTCTTTATATTGCCCATCCCCTTCCAGGGAAGGGGACACTCACTAAAGAGTACCTCATCTATTTAGAAAGATTATACAACTAAGATCTGGGACGGAAGGATTCGAACCTCCGAGTAACGGGACCAAAACCCGCTGCCTTACCACTTGGCCACGCCCCATGAATCAACGACATAATGAATATGCCATAGTTTCGTATTTCTGTCAATCTAATCCTTCTTTTGCCAATCAGTCAGTTGTATCAAGACCGTATAACTAGGAGAGAAATAAAAAGAGAACATTTCTCCGTTGAGAAGTCTTCTTCATTGATCACTCTGGCTACTCTGATGGAATACATACAGTAAACTTTTATTTACTCTATTAGAATTGAGAAATCTATAATAGTATTAGTATGTATTTATATAAATTATTCAAATATTCAGCCGATTAATAATCTTAAATAGAGAATATTTGTCATTGGAGGATAGAAATGATAGTTTTGCTTAACATCTATTTAGAGAGTTGGTTTCAATCAAACAATGCCTTTCTTGTTAAACTACCCGAAGCTTATGCTCTATTTGATCCGATTGTGGATGTAATGCCAGTCATACCAGTCTTTTTCCTTCTTTTAGCCTTTGTATGGCAGGCTGCCGTGAGTTTTCGATAGTAAACTCTTCCTTTGCTCTGGGTGGGGTTAATTTTCTTAGATATACCCCCCCACGAGCATAGGAAATTACTCTATCTACCTTCATAATGAAAATAAAAAATCGTGAAAAAATCTCTTCAAATACAAAATAGAGTTTGAGCTCTTTTGGAATAGATCTCTGAAATCCCTATGCATCGTAATACGAGAGAGAGATTCTCCATAGAATTAATTGTGAAAGAACTAAAAAGATTTTCTGCTTATTTAGATTGATAATTCATAACAACTAACCATTGCTCAAATACTCACTCAATTAATCTAAAAAAGAAAAAAGATGGCCAAAGAGGAAGAATTAAGAGATGAAAAAAAATTGAAAAGACACCAACCAAAGAGCAGATAAGAATTCATGAGCCTCTTTTGTACATCTTTACCATCCCATAACTTTGTTTACCGTTTATTCGATTCAAACAAATCATCTCTTCTGACAGGCCTCAAAAAGGTTGAGGCTATTATTAGTGAGGGATCAAATCTAGAGAGAGTTAGGTCTAATCACACAAGCCTAAGCTCACTTCTATTTTTTAGTAGACTAGTCACGTGGATTATTTCCTCAAATTCATAGAATCATTGATTCAATCTAGTTAACACGAAGATCTAGTCTACCAAAATAGAGATTCTATTCTGGTGAAAAGAGAATACCAAAAAATAGTATATCTAGTAAACTCTGAAATCTCTACTATTTTATCTCTTCTCAAATGGAATCAAAGAGGTGTGGTATAAATACTCCAAATAAGTCGCATTCTATTCTACCTCTATTTATGATCACGGAGATTCGATCATGCTTACTCTTAAGCTATTTGTCTATACAGTAGTTATCTTTTTTGTTTCCCTTTTTGTTTTTGGATTCTTATCAAACGATCCTGGACGTAACCCGGGACGGAAAGAATAAGCCTGTTGCTATGGCCTAATATTAGCGCTTTCTTTTTTGTTTACTAGATCAAGCAGTTACTAAAACTTAGTATTAAATGGGAGAGAGAGGGATTCGAACCCTCGGTACAAAGAATTGTACAACGGATTAGCAATCCGACGCTTTAAGCCTCTCGGCCATCTCTCCAAGTAATAGAATCGTTTTCAGTCTAACATCGAGCTCGAAGAAGAAGAAAGAATCTCTAGTAGAACTGAGGTGTCAGAAGCATCCTGTCTCTAAGTCTATTAGAGAGGAATGGAAGACTTGCTTCACTCAGCTCTATTTTAAAGAAAAAGAAGATATTTGAACTTCCAGGAATCAACTACTCGTTCCTTTGCTTTTCAAGATCATTCATCTTGAACAGAATTAGCAAAACTGTCTTTAACTGTGCAACAAGAACTGATCATTGATAGAGTGCCGAACCCAATCTTACAGCTAAGATACTTGTTACAAAAGCACCAATAAGGGCAACAATAATCTGACCGTCCGAGATTGATGTCATTACTACATTATCTCCCTGAATTATATTTTAAAGAATGAGAAACAAAAAACGAGACTCTTCTTTCTCGTTTGCATGAATCAGTACACTCTTTTCTATTGTACTGATTTCAGTCCCTGATGGCTACAGACAATCAGTCATTCCGTTCTGATTAACTCTTGGTTAATCAGTATTAACTAGAATGGTAGAAGAAAAGAATGCAAAAGGATTCTAAAATAAGAGAGAGAGGAATATTTTAACCCTCAGACGAGACAAAGATCTTTGAAAATAATCAAGAGGCCAATAATGAGTTTAGAAATAATTGCACAACTTACTGTTTTAGCATTAATAGTTGCATCAGGACCATTAGTAATTGCTTTATCAGCGGCTCGGAAAGGAAATCTGTAATTCTTTGATATCATCTCCGGAAACGGGCTAATTTCCTCCTATAAGAGAGAAAAAACTCGAATTCCGGAGATGAAGCTCTAATAAAGTATTTTCTCTTACTAATACCTGATTCTCGAGCCTTTTTTAAATCCCGTTATTAGACATCGAGAGGTTTTCCAAGATAGAATCTTAACGTAGCGGGTATGGTTTAGTGGTAAAAGTGTGATTCGTTTCATTCTTGAATCAAAGAGTTAAAGGATCTTTTGTTTTGATTCTTACTCTCTAAGAAATCTTTATTTCTACAGGAGTTCTTATACTTCCCTATAAAAGAAAAAAGAATGCTAATATAGGCAAAAACATTCCTGTTATTCCTATCTGTTAAGAGATAACACCTCCCTGTTAGGGTAGACCTACAAATAACAAAGCGGAATGATTCTGGTATTTAAGAGTACTAGAACAACTAGTAATAAATCTATGGATAACGATCTAAATTATATATTTTATCGTCACTAAATATCGGATCAAGTAAGAAATCCGAATCTAATAGTTTTGAAAGGATTAAACCTGGTTTACCAGGATTATCAAGCATTGATTTCTTACTGAGTTCGTTGTTTAACTGGGTAAAAGATATTCTCCTAAGGAACAGATCACTAGAAATAAGGAACGAATGAACTCAAAGAAGTATTAATTTATCTTTTGAAAACTTAAAAAGATTCACTCTCATTGATCTATTTGAAAGAATAATATCCAATACAGAATAATTATTGGAACAGTATTTCTTTAACACAAGGATCATCTAAAAAGTATGTCCTTAAGATCTAAGATACAAGGAAAAACCTACATAGATGCTATGGGTATTGCTGCGTTTAACAGCAAATACTCCCTTCTTACTAGTAAAAAGGGCAAGATAGCTAAGAGGGAATGGAATCAGATCCTTATCAATTTACAACAAATAGGATTCTAGCACTCTTCATTCTTAACCAGAATGGACAAAAACCGTTGGAAAGATGTCTCTATTTAGCTTTAGTCACCTTTTCCAACTGCTTCTAGATTCTCACCCCCCCCCTCTAATCCCATAGAGGAGCCGAATGAAGAGAGACCTTCACGCTCGGTTTTGAAGTAGAGGTGTTAAAACCATTTATTAACATCGACTATAACCCTTAGCCTTCCAAGCTACTGATGCGGGTTCGATTCCCGCTACCCGCTAATGGTATCTATTAATCGGACTTACTCATATTATCTTCTTTTCGATCTTAATGTTTGTTAGTTTACGCTTTAGATTGGATTTTTATTCTTAGATCTTTTTGAAAAACAGAAGAAATCCGATTTAGTACTTAATCAACTATTTGTTCACACTATCATTTATATCTAGGATTGTTCCTGTATTCGACTCTTACATACGAGAGAGCGTCCATCGTCTAATGGATAGGACAAAGGTCTTCTAAACCTTTAGTATAGGTTCGAATCCTATTGGACGTAGTTCTATATCTGACCAAATAATGTATATAATCCAGTATTAATCAGAAGAAAGAATTGCTTTTTTGTTTCTCCTTCCCGCTACTAACAAATTAAGAGTCATTATCAGAATTATTAACCGAATGACTTCTCTTGAAGTAAGAATAATTCAGTATGCTCTTTAATAGCTTCTTTCAAAAGGCTTTCTGCCTGTTCCGTAAACATTTTGGTAGAACGAATAATCTCACCAAATTGAGGTTTATTCGTTGTTACATACTCACGCAATTGGACTAAGAATCTTTTAACCTGTTCAACGTCTACTACATCTAAAAATCCATTAACTCCAGTATAGATAGTAGCCACCTGTTCCTCAACCGCTAATGGAGCTGATTGAGATTGTTTAAGCAATTCACGTAACCGCTGACCCCTTGCTAACTGACTCTGAGTGGCTTTATCAAGATCAGAAGCAAATTGTGCAAAAGCTTCTAATTCTGCAAATTGAGCCAACTCTAATTTCAATTTACCAGCTACTTGTTTCATTGCTTTGATCTGAGCCGCAGAACCTACTCTAGATACAGAAATTCCCACATTGATGGCTGGTCGAATTCCAGCATTGAAAAGATCCGCCGATAGAAATATCTGTCCATCAGTAATAGAAATTACATTAGTGGGGATATAAGCCGAGACATCTCCAGCTTGGGTCTCAACAATGGGTAAAGCAGTCATACTCCCTTCACCCAATTGGAGACTCAATTTAGCTGCTCTTTCCAAAAGACGAGAATGTAAATAAAAAACGTCTCCCGGATATGCTTCTCGACCTGGGGGTCTTCGTAACAATAGAGACATCTGCCTATAAGCCTGGGCTTGCTTAGATAGATCATCATAAATGATCAAGGTATGTTGTCTGCGGTACATAAAATATTCAGCCAAAGCTGCCCCCGTATAAGGAGCAAGGTATTGTAGAGTAGCAGGAGAATTTGCAGTCTCTGCTACCACAATGGTATATTCCATAGCACCACGATCCTGAAAAGTATTTACTACTTGAGCTACGGAAGAAGCTTTTTGACCAATAGCAACATAGACGCATATAACATTCTGACCTTTTTGATTAAGAATTGTATCTGTCGCTACTGCTGTTTTACCTGTTTGTCTATCTCCGATTATTAACTCTCTTTGACCACGTCCTATAGGGATCATAGAATCAATAGCAATGAGACCTGTTTGTAAAGGTTCATAGACAGAACGTCGAGAAATAATCCCCGGAGCGGGAGATTCAATTGGTCTAGATTCAGAAGCTGGGATTTGACCCTTACCATCAATGGGCTGAGCCAAAGCATTAACTACACGACCTAAGAAAGAGTCACTCACTGGTATTTGAGCAATCTTTCCCGTTGCTTTTACAGAACCACCTTCTTGGATAGATAGGCCATCACCCATCAATACAGCCCCAACATTATCGGATTCTAAATTCAGAGCGATGCCTACCGTACCGTCTTCGAATTCTACCAATTCACCTGCCATTACTTTATTAAGACCATAAATACGAGCAATCCCATCTCCCACTTGAAGTACAGTACCAATATTAACAACTTTCACTTCTGGAACGTATCCTTCAATCTGTTTACGAATAATACTGCTAATCTCATCGGGTCGAATGTTTATTACCATGAGTTCTTATCAAAAATCTTCTTGAAAAGTGAGACCTATGAAAGCTAATCAACTGTGCTTTCTATGGCCCTGAGTAGGCCAATATGATAATCAATCATGCGCAGGTGCAATTCGCTATCCAACCGACTGTTTAGAGTCTCTAGAGCTCTTTCTGAAGCAAGACGAGAGACTTGTTGCCGAACTTGCTCAATTGCTCTTCGCTCTTCGAAGCGGATCGTAAAATTTTTACTATCTTCTAATCTTTTTGAATCTTCATCAGCTGCATCGATTAGATCTCGTTTCTCTTTCTCCATCTGAGTAAGTCCATTTACGCGGATCTCATCCGCTTTCGTTTTCGCTTGTTGCAAACGAGTCCGAGCTTGTTTAAGTCTCTCAGTAGCTTCTTTATAGCATTCTTCAGCATCACAAATAGTACTTAATATTGTTTGCTTACGATTCTCTAATAGATTGATCAATGAAAGTAGATTGTAGACCTTTCTCTTCTAAAGGCTTAGAATCCCTTCCCAAACCGAACATGCACCTTTTGATTCATTCGGCTTTCCTGCCCGTGTTTCGTAATAGGATAAACGAATCTAATACCTTGAGGGCCTGCCATCTTTATCCTTACAGCCTATCTCGAATTATGTGAAGATAGAATCACTCAGACTTGATAATAATAGAATTGGATAGGCTCTTCCAGACAATGTGTTTCCACTACTAGCAAGGTCGTTTCTTCTGAATAATATATATCCCATATAGGTTGTCTATTCAGCAAATAAAAGATGGTCACCCTTGAGAGATTCTATTCTCTTCTTCGAGAAATGAGATTATGTTCAATTATGAGTGTTGTATATCGAATAAACCTCCAACCATGCTTTGGAATCTTTGTACGGCAGGGGAAAGAAACCTAAGTCTTTGCTTAGACTTTAAGCAATTCAGCTTTAACCATATTAATGACATTCCCATCTCAGTTATTACCAGAGAGTTTTTACTGACTCTACGAAATGCTCTGGTTCTTACATAATATTATTCAACAGTACATTTGTAAGTAATTCGTTAGGACTTTGCATTTCCTCTTTTTCCAAACGCAACTGGAAGAAGCCAGTCATCTTATTCAGATACATACACGACTCGCACACACTCCCTTTCCAAAATAGACTAATACACCTAAAACCAAGAGTAGATTGATCAAATTTATCTCAAAGATATTGGTATTCAAACCAAAACTCGCACCAATAATCCAACAACTTGAAAAGGAAGCGATACTACTTATACTTCTCATATTCTCTCTCCTCTCCTAAGAGGCTATCTAAGTTGTAATAAATCCTAATATTACCTAATATTAAATCATGAATCAGATGAGGGAAGGTTTCGTGCCTAATACTCAATCTAACAGAGAAGAGAGTGAACCATAATCAATTGCTTTATTTCACTCTCTTAGAATAGAAAAGGAAGGTTACAAGAAATATTCCAATGATACAGAAAAAAGTTGATTCAAAATATTGATCGCTAATTTCTTTATGAAAACCTTCTTACAACCGTGAAAAAGAAAAAGAGAAAAAGAGTCCTTTCATATTACTAAATCAAATAAAAGGATTTGCAAATGATAATGCTGAGGCTACAACTAGTCCATAAATCGTTAAAGATTCCATGAAAGCTAAACTTAACAATAGAGTGCCTCGAATCTTACCTTCTACCTCTGGTTGTCTTGCAATACCTTCTACTGCCTGACCCGCGGCAGTGCCCTGACCGACACCAGGGCCGATAGAAGCGAGGCCTACAGCCAATCCAGCAGCAATAACAGAAGCGGCAGAAATCAAAGGGTTCGTATTAATCTCCTCTTACTTATTCGGGTTAATTGATCTTGGCATAATGAAGATTCTTCTAGTAAATGCTCGCTTAAATAGTGTTCCGTAAGAATACATTGAAATCTCTTCTAAGTATCTTCCTATCCTTTTGACAAATCGTTAGTGATCCGATCCATTCCTAATAATTGGATTAGATCGAGATATTGCACAATATCTCGGAATAAAGAATCTAATTCCGGATTAACGGATCCCGCTATTCATTGAAATATATAGATACTAGTTCTTTCATTTGTTTCTGTTTTACAGACTACAAAGAGAATATTATTTGAATCAAACAATAAGAATTTTTATCTTAAAAATAACATTCCTTGAAATTTCTTTTCTTCAAAAAATCAAGATGAATTTGCTGGCTCTTCCCTCCTTGTTGAGAAGAGAAACATATCATCCTATTATACCACAGAAATGATAGCTATTACTTAGATCTCATACGTCACTGAGAGTATCTATTAAATGGAACAATATGAATTCAATCTAACGCTTATATGTAGTAAGAGTCTATCAAATGGAATTTGGCTAATGATGACCCTCCATAGATTCTCCTATATAAGCTGCAGCCAAAGTTGCAAAGATCAAAGCTTGAACAGCACTTGTGAATAATCCTAGAAGCATCATAGGGACAGGAACAAATAAAGGTACTGAAGAAACGAGAACGGCTACTACCAACTCATCAGCTAATATATTTCCAAAGAGTCGAAAACTGAGCGATAGGGGTTTAGTAAAGTCTTCTGGAATATTAATAGGTAACAATACCGGAGTTGGTTGAATATACTTACCAAAGTAACTAAGACCTCTTTTATGCGGGCCTGCATAAAAATATGCTACTGATGTAAGTAAAGCTAATGCAACAGTAGTATTTATATCATTTGTAGGTGCAGCCAACTCTCCATGAGGTAATTGAATGATTCGCCAAGGAAACAAAGCACCTGACCAATTGGAAACGAAAATAAATAAGAACAAAGTGCCAATAAATGGAACCCAAGGACGATACTCCTTTTCCCCCATCTGGGTTCTAGTCAAATCTCTAATAAATTCAAGAGCATACTCAATGAGATTTTGACTCCCAGTTGGGACAGTTTGTAAGTTACGAGTAGCTGTAACAGATAGTCCCAATGATATAGCAATCACTACCCAGGAAGTTACAAGAACTTGTGCATGAACTTGAAAATTTCCAATTTGCCAGTAGAAATGTTAACCCACTTCCACACTCGATACTTGATAGAGAGCATAAATGCCAAGAATAGGCAGTTGTTCGATATCCATATTACCCCCTTTCGGAAATTAACTAGAAGAAAGACCCTCTTTTTTTTCTTAGTATAGATTAAGATCAGGTATATCAATACAGAGATATCTTTGGGATTGTCTCTATAATAGAATTATACGATATTTCTACTCCTGAGATAACTACTTTGCTACTTCATTGGATTCAGGATGATTAGGATGATTAGCAATCCCATGATTTATCAAATCCATTACCTTCGGATTTGAACGACCTTCTTGAATAGCTCCTATTAGTTTATCTAATATCCATCGGATAGAGGATCTTGCATCATCATTACCTGGAATCGGAATATCTGTGAGATCTGGATCACAATCCGTATCGACAACACAGATCGTAGGGATACTCAAAGTAATGCATTCTTTAATCGCAGTAGATTGTTCATGTTGATCAGTAACTATAACGATATCCGGTAGGTTTGACATATATTGTATCCCACTCAAATATTTCTTTAATCGAAGCAATTATCTTTTCAAAACCGCTGCCTCTCTCTTTGGAAGTCGATCAAACCCTCCTGTATCTTCTTCAGTTTGCAAGAACTGGAATCTCTGAAGACGTGTTTCTACGGTAGACCAGTTCGTTAGCATACCACCAAGCCATTTCTCATTGACATAATGACATCGAGATTTTATTGCAATTGACGCAATTAGATCAGTTACCGGATATTTTGTACCTACTATTAAGAATTCTTTTCCTTCGATTGCCGCGTTAAATACTAGATTACAAGCTTCGGATAAAAGACGAGCAGTCTGAGTTAGATCGAGAATATGAACACCTTTTCGTTCTGTAAATATATAGGGTGACATCTTAGGATTCCATTTATGAATTTGATGACCAAAATGAACTCCTGCTTCCATCATTCCTTCTAAATCAATGTTCCGATTTTTCTGTTGCATTTTCTCCTTAAGTACAAAAGGCTGGAAATAGAATCCATTCTAATAAGAATTAAAAGATTATTACAATGTCTTACTCAGTATTATTGATTGACATAGATTGAAAAGACTCTGTTACTATAGAATCTGCTATATTACCTATCACTGGTGACTTCGGCTTTTTTAATCTTTGATGAATCATTAGTATACGATGAGAACCTAGTTTCTCTCCAGAATCGGGAAAAACATTCTTCATTTCTTGATAAAACATATTAAGATTTTGCAACGTTAAATAGAATGTCTTCTGTTTCTCTACATTGAGTTGACAAATCACTTCGTTATTACCTGTTCCGATAGGAACCATATCGCCAAGAATAATGTTCTCTTTTAATCCTTTTAACCAATCGATTCGACCCCGAAGTGCAGCTTTAGCGAGCACTCGGGTAGTTTCTTGAAAACTCGCCTCGGATATGAAACTAGTAGTATTGAGAGACGCTCTCGTCATTCCTAATACAATAGGTTCATACAAGATTGACTTCTTTAACACACGATTCATTCGCTGCGCTTGTGATAATTCAATAAGCTCCCCGGGTAAAAAGACATTAGTTATTCCTTCTTCTAAAGTTATTACCTTTGATGTAATTTGTCGAATGATAATTTCTAGGTGTCTATCAGATACTTGTACGCCTTGAAAACCATAAATCTTTCAAATTTAATCGATCAAAACCGATTGACAGTGCTCCATACTTGTTCCAACACTCGGAAACTGACTCCAAAGATTCCCAATCAATCTTGTAATACTCCTATTCCATCTTTTCATAATATCTTCGATTCGTGTTGAAACGAAACCAGTAGAACGAGATTCTAATAAATGCTCAACCTTTGGAAGACCCTGAATAATATCCCCAGACCGTAATCTATCGTATAATAATGTTATTAATGTATCTCCGTTTCCAATAGTATCCCCGTGATCTTTATGAACAGTTGCCCCTTGGGTTGCTAAATAAGGCTTAGCTGCTCTTATCACAAAATACTCTTTATCAATAGCTATAATCTGACCTGATTGAGAGCAAGCACTACTCTTAGTAAGACGTATCTTTTCGCTTGTTAATACTCCAAGGCTCAAGGATTTATAAGAATCTGATAATAAAGAGACCTGTTTAGATAAGCATCTTCTTAGAAAGATACGTCGAGGATAGTTGAAGATTGATTCATTCTCATCAATAAAATATCTATTTCTATGTTTGAATATATACATCGAATCCCTCTTGGCATCCAAGTCTTTCAAAAAAGAAACTTGACTGATTGACATGATGAGAGAAGAAGGTAACAATAATTGAGAAATACCCTGTAAATCGCCTAGTAGGCCTAACGCTCTATCTCTTCCTTTAATACGAAAGAGATCTAGTTCTCTGGAACGTGTCAATCTCTTCTTTACTATTGAAGCATTTTTGTTAAGAAATCTATACCTAGAATTCAAACAAAGATCTCTTAGATGTCGCTTCTCAAAAAGACTGTTTTCCTTTGATCCATGACTCGTAGCATCTCTGTCCACTCTATCACAGTCTTCTTTGCATGAATGGAAATTAAGGCACGAGAAAAGATTACGGAAAAGATTGAAACTTGACAGCATTAAACGAGATCTATTCTGGGTGGCTACTAAATAAATAACACCTTGATCTTTGACTAATGACTTATTCTTTTCACTGTATAGATTCGGGAATTGCTCTTGATTGAGTATCGATCTTCGAAGACTCTTATTATTTCCTTGTTTGAACAATGGATTCGAGGGTGTGCTTAAGTTAATTTGAAGGAATGTACTAAGAATATTGTTGATCTTGATACTGGTGAAAGACATATATGCCTTTCCTAAAGGATAATATTCCGGCCAATCAATTACTAAACAAGTCTGAAGCAGTTGAATACTGGTATTGTTTCTTACTCTAACTTCCTCACCATCTCTATAAAAGATATATGGAAAAGCTTGCACTCTTAAGCATTCCCATGTCTTTGGGACGTTACAAAGAGGAGCTATCTGTACCAAAGAATCTTTAGATATATTGTATTCTATAGCTGGCCTTATTGAAACAGAGATCTTTCTTTTTCTTTTAGAAGAAGCAATCAATTGAACATAAGTCCAATCATCAGATTTGAATCCACCTAAAATCAAGTTACCTGGCGGAATCAAAGCATCACCATGTTCAGACATAGTAATCATCTTTTCTGGATAATAGACATACCCAGGTAACAATCTTATTTCAATGCTTCTTTGTATCTTTTTGATTTGAACCGATCCACTCACTTGACTAATAATATTGGAAGTTATTTGCGTACCTGCTTCAACAATACTATTGTTCGCTACTAGTACGGATGAAGAAGGTTCGTAAGTAATATACACCTCTTCAGGGATCAAGAAAAAGTTACCTTCTTTGATAACTCTGTACCAAGGTCTAAAACTGTGCAGCCTCTCACCATTAAAAACCAATTGTTTCTTTCCAATAGGTTCTACTCTTATAGTACCGTACCTGAGAATCCCTGAAACATTTGTTCTATATTCAAGATTCTCAGAAGTAGCCAGAATCTCCTTCTGAGTCGAAATCCTATAATTAGGTAGCAACAGATCGAAATGCATAGAAGATCTCGTTTTGTATCTCTCTTGTGTCTGTCGTGATAGTGAACAATTTATATTTCTTTTATCTCGCTCTATCTTGAGATTGGAACAACTCAAAGTAGATGCTAAAGAACTTGAACTATTTAGAGAGAATCTCTTATTGGTTTGAAATCCTCTTCGCGCTTTTTGGAATAATTCGGAATGATTGCTAGTAGCTTTAAGATCTTTTCTTCGTATCCTTTGAAAACCTTGTTTAGTCTTCTTAGTATCAGAATAGTATCTGACGCTTATTCTATCTTGATCTTCATAAGATAGAGGGTAGGTTATCTCAGAACCAATAAAAGATCCGCTAAGAACCCAGATATGGCCTGTATTACTTGCTATACGAATATTACTATTTATCTGTTGAGACAAATAACATTCGATTCTACTCCAATAGATCTCTCCGTCTAGATTAGGATAAATATGTTTCTTTATTCGTTCCTTAAGGGGAAACTCTTTAGATCGTATTTCCGCAATGATCTGTTTTGATTCGGCATATTGGTTATTTCGAATCATAAGTAAACTTTGTGCTGGAACTATAAATCTGTGTGTATCGTTTTGACTCTTTATAGAAATAGGTAATTCATCTTCACACAACCAAGCAGGATGTCCGTGTCGTGTACGTGTAGCATATACTAATCTCTCATCAAAACGAATGATTCCACTGAACGGAATTCGTACATGCTCTGCAATATCACCTGTAAATACTCCACCAGTATGAAACGTTCTTAATGTTGATTGAGTACCTGGTTCTCCAATTGATTGTCCCGCTATAATACCTACGGCTTCTCCTAATTCGACTAAATCATGATAAGCTAGACTCCAACCATAACATAACTGACAAATCCAAAAGATGCTTCTACATGTCAAGGGAGATCTAACATATATCGGTTGCATCGTTGTTATTAGGTTACTCGCGAGTTCATTGCTAATATCCTGATTACGTGTAGCAATACATCTCATTTCTGAATATACATTGTCTGCTAACACACGTCCGATCAGTCTTTTTTATGATATCGTTCGTATAGATACTCTTCTTGCCTCAATAAGATTCACAGCAATGCTACGAGCAGTCTCACAATCTCTTCCACGCACAACAATATGTTGGACCACTTCTACGAGCCGACGTGTAAGATATCCAGCGTCTGATGTTCGTACTGCAGTATCTACAACTCCTTTGCGAGCACCATAGCGAGAAATAATATATTCTGTCAGAGATAAACCTTCACGCAGATTATTTCGTATAGGTAGATCAATCACCTGTCCCCGTGGATCCGACATTAATCCTCTCATACCAACCAATTGATGGACTTGGGATGTACTTCCTCGGGCTCCTGAAAAAGACATCATATGAACCGGATTCGTAGGATCAGTCATTGTGAAATTCGGATTCATCTCTTGCCTTAGCCATTCACTCGTCGCATACCATGTTTCGATCGATTGACGTAATCTTTCTACAGCGTGTAAACCTCCATAACGGTGATACTGTTCCGAGATATAACCTTATCTCTCTATATCTTGTACAAGCCATCCTTTCGAAGGTACTGTCAAAAGATCATCAATTCCTAATGAAATAGATGCCTTTGTAGCTTGTTGAAAACCCAAGACCTTGATTTGATCCAGAATATTTGTTGTATATGCGATTCCAAAGTGAATTGTTAACCTGCTTATAAGTTGTTTTATCGCAGTTCTGTCCATTATCTTATTGTAAAAGAGTAGTTCAACTCGATCTGTCATTAGAGAAACCTCAAACTCTTTATTGATTCTATAAACATTATTAATTAGTAGATCTAACTTATTACTCATAAAAAAGAAGAAAGACTTCCCTGATCCTCATTATTCTATCTTGTAGAATGAACTAATTCTAGAATCTTCACTTAACAAAGAGTCTAAAGACTATTCGAATTAGTAAGGGCTAAGCCCAATACCAAGAAGGCCTTGAAATACCTTGTATTGCTTCTTCAATCTGCTGATTGAGCAAAATACGACCAGCAGTTGTAAGAATATACAAGCTAAGTATGTGACCCTCTCTATCTCTTCTAATCTGATAATTACTAGAAAACTGAAGAGAGATCCCGAACGATTCATATTGAAACTCAATAGGTAATTCACGATCTTTAGAACTAATCATGTGTGAATCAATATTCCATCGAAGCCATACACAACTATATAGATCAATCTGTTTCAATTACTTAGCCCTAAGTACGTCATGATAACTGGTAAAATAAGGTATATTAACATGCGTAATATAACCCCTGTCTCTAAAATCTCTTAGAATAGAGTATCTGCTACCAAGAATCCCTTGCTTATTCTCTATAGTTAAATGATAAAGCCCAAGAAGCATGTCCTGAGTTGGTACAGATACGGGATCTCCTGTAGCAGGAGATAATAGGTTTGTATGCGAAAACATTGGAAAACGAGCTTCAATCTGAGCTTCGAGAGATAGGGGTATATGAACAGCCATCTGATCTCCGTCAAAATCGGCATTAAACCCCCCACAAACCAATGGATGCAAACGAATAGCTTGTCCTTCTATTAGAATCGGTTGAAATGCTTGTATGCCCAATCTGTGTAATGTAGGTGCTCGATTCAGCAATACTGGATGACCTTGCATAACTTCCCAAAGAACTTTCCATATGATAGGCTCTTTCTTAAGAATCATATTTTTAGCAGATCGTAAATTACGAGCGATATGGCGCCCAATTAGGTCACGAATAACAAAGGCTTGGAAAAGTTCTATCGATAGTTCGCAAGGTAACCCACACTGATGCAATGAGAGGGATGGGCCTACTACGATAACGGAACGACCTGAATAATCAACTCGTTTTCCAAGCAGATTCTCACGGAATCGTCCTTCTTTTCCTTCAATAACTTCAGAGAACGATTTGTACGGCCTGTTATTAATATCTCTCATTGGTTGTCCACGTACCCCATTATCAATAAGAGCATCTACAGCTTCTTGAATAAGTCTCTTTTGACATATAATCAACCCTTCTGGTGTAAAATCACTTCTTAATTGAAAGTCAATAAGGGTGTTGTTACGGTAAATTATTTTCCTATAAAGCTCATTAAAATCGGAAGTAATCAATTCACCTTCAGAAAGTTCAATCATTGGTCTCAGCTCAGGTGGAAGAACTGGTAGGATCTCTAAGACCATCCATTCTGGTCTGATATTTGTCCGAAGGAAATTCTTAGCTAATCTTATCCGCCTCACTAGAAGATTCTTTCTTCTTTGAATCGCTTGATCCTCCCATTCATTCTCCGTAGATCCTTGCCTTGTTAATGTTTGCCATTCTGAATACGCACACTCCATAACACTTTGTAGGTTCAAGCTAGCTAATCATTCTTTAATAGCATCCCCTCCAGTAGCAATTTCTCTTCCTTGAACAATCTCAAAATTCCGAGTAGAAAGAAAGATCGGAAGAATATTCTTCCATGATTGATCTTCATAATTAAACAAACCTCGCAATCGTAATAGGGTGGGCTTATCAGCTGCAGGCCTAGCAAGAAAAAGATTGGGATAGGTTGAAAAAGAACCCCCCCTTAGAAACGGACGTGAGTGTTTTCTCTCATCCGGCTCAAACAGTTCTATCGAGATAGGAACCGACGATAGGAGAAAACTAGATTGTGATAATCCGTCAAGAACCAAATAGCTATTTATTACCCAAGTTATAGCCTAATAGGATTCTCTTCTTGGGTAATCTCACTTCCTTTTCTCATATATCCTAAAAAAAAAGAATATCTTCATTCTGGCTATAGACTTATTATTAGTAAAAGGCTTTCTCTTGTTTTTAATCCCACTATTCTCTTTCTTTAGGTTTCTAATCCACTTCGATGGTTATAACATTATTTGAAACATATTTGCGATGAATAAAATTTCATAACCATAAACCTATTTGTCTCTCATCTCATAAAGATTAAGAGGCTATCTAGCTTAGAAAAGAGATCAAATAAGAGATCTTTTCAACGTTTCTCTCGATGGTATGAGAATATTGATTCTTATTACGAAGCCTAATCGATAGATTGATAGAATTAACCCTGGAAAAGACTCCTCCTTTAGTTTCTCTCTTCATTCCTTGTTCTCCCGAGCTACATGATCTGTGTGAGTTAAGTATGTCGGGATCTAAGGCATCCCATCATTACCGGATGGGATGACAGATTCTAATCAATCTATACTAAGTGGAACATACAGTCAAGTCGCGCATCGCAATATACTAGGCTTTCTAATTCTTTAACAGGTCTAGCAAGAAGATTTGCAATATAACTAGGAAGTCGTTTCAAAAACCATACATGAGTAACTAGACATGCTAATCTGATATATCCCATTCGATGTCTACGAATGCGGGAATCGGTGAATTCGACGCCACAATGCTTACAAAAAGCTGAATGCTCTTGTTTATTCTCAAAGGATCGGTAGTTTCCACAAGCACAGACTCCACTCTCTACCGGACCAAATATTCTTTCACAGAACAAACCATCTCTTTCTGGTTTATGGGTCTTATAATGCAATGTATACGGTTGAGTCACTTATCCAACGATTTCTCCATTAGGTAGTTGTCTTTCCGCCCAACTTCGAATCTGTTCAGGCGAAGCCAATCCGATTCGAAGCTGTTGATAGTTGTTTCGATGAATCATGGTAGAAGAATCTTTTATTAATTTTTAGTAAGAAACTATGGTGATTTAGTATCCTGTCTCAAGTCTACGCCAAGTATCGTTTTATGATCCAGATTCAGGCTCATAGATCGTAATTCTCGAACTAACAACCGAAAAGATTCTGGAGCGGTATCAGGTTTAGATACAGGTTTTCCAGTTATAATAGCACTAAGTACTTGATAACGAGCTTGAGTATGATCGGATTTAATAGTAAGCATTTCCTGCAAAATGTAAGATACGCCAAAACCTTCTAAAGCCCAAACTTCCATTTCTCCGACTCGTTGCCCCCCCTGTCTAGATCTTCCTTTGAGAGGTTGTTGTGTAACAAGTGCATAGGGTCCAGTCGATCATGCATGAATCTTATCATCAACTTGGTGAATCAATTTCATTATATAAGCCTTTCCAATTGTAACAGGTTGTTCAAAGGCATCACCTGTTCGTCCGTCAATTAATCGACTTTTTCCAGGATGATCAACTTCAAATAACCATGGGCTAAATAGTCTTATACTTGCTTTACAGAGTTCTGAAAATACTAGCTTCCTCGAAGCTTGTCGTTCATATCTCTCGTCAAAAGGTGTTATTCTGTAATGGATCTTCGAGAATTCCCCAGCTAACCCAAGCAAACATTCGAAGATCTGTCCTACATTCATTCATGAAGGTACTCCTAAAGGACTTAATATCATGTCGACTGGTGTACCATCCTGCAGATACGGCATGTCTTGCCTGGGGAGAATCTTTGATATAATACCCTTATTACCATGTCGCCCAGCTATCTTATCTCCCACTTGTATCTTACGCTTTTGCAAGATGTATATGTGAATAATCTCTGAATCGTTTGTTGGATTGTCTTCGGGATAAATCCATCTAGTGTCAATGACTCGACCCCTTCCACCAATTGGAACTTTTAAACAACTTTCTTTTGCGTTAACTAATTGAATGCCAAAGATAGCTCTTAATAATTTACCCTCTGGAGCACGTACAACATCTCCTCCTTCTTGAGGCGTTAATTTACCTACTAGAACATCTCCTGCTTCTACCCAAGACCCTGATGATACAAGCCCATTATCGTCTAAATGACAAAGTGCATAACTATCCAATTGAGGTATTTCTTTAGTGATTCTTTCAGAGCCCTGATTGGTTATACGAACCTCAACCTCTTGTCTCTTTATGTGAAAAGATGTAAAGATATCCTCATATATCAAACGTTCATTAATAAGTACTGCATCTTCAAAATTGTATCCTTCCCATGGCATATAAGCTACTATTATATTTCTACCTAGAGCTAGTTCGCCCCCGACAGTTGCCGATCCATCTGCGAGAAGTGCTCCACTCTTCAGTAGTTCTCCTTTAGTAATCAGAGGCTTCTGATGCATGCACGTATTAGTATTAGAGCGCTCATAGGCTCTTAAGAGTCTCTCTATCATTTGATTGTTAGAGAATAATGTAATTCTCTGGCCATCAAGATAGTCAATTCGTCCTTCTTGTTCCGATACAACTACATTTCCGGAATCTAGGGCTACGTGACCCTCTAGCCCGGTTCCTACAATACATCGCTCAGGCTTAAACAATGGAACTGCTTGACGTTGCATGTTAGAACCCATCAGAGCACGGTTTGCATCATTATGCTCAATGAATGGAATAATAGAAGCTCCGATAGAGAAATATTGTAAAGGATGAATACTTCGTAAATCGACTTGTTGCCACGTGACAGTTAAGAATTCTTGTCGATATCGAACCAATATAATCTCTTTATTGTGAGTCCTCCAATCTGATAATAACAAGTTTCCAGTTGCGATTCGATAAGAATCATCGTTAGCAGCGGATAGATCAACTATTTGTTCTTTGTTAGATATTCTAGATATTCTAAGAAAGGGACTCTGCAGGGATCCAGAATTGCTAACTTTTGAACAAATAGCTAAAGATGAGATAAGACCAGCATTAATACCTTCAGATGTTTCGATAGGACAGATACGCCCATACTGACTAAAATGAATATCACGAGCTTGGAAATTGGCAGTTCGTCGTGTTAGTCCTCCCGGACCTAGAGAACTTAATCTTCGTTTGTGAACAATTTCTGCTAGTGGATTTGTCTGATCTAAAAATTGTGATAAAGGATATGAACCAAAGAATTCGTTAAAAGTTATCATTAACGGGACAGAACTTATTAATCCTTTAAGAGTTAGTGGGCGTCTACGTTTAACAGCTTTGTGAATATTTTATCGGATCGAATTCTCCAAACGATTCAAAGATAACTTTAACTGTTCCTGTAAGAGATCTGCTATAGATCGAACACAGCGATTCTTCAGATGATCTATGTCATCAAGATTACCTATCCCATAGCTTATTTCTATTGAATAATCTGCGGCAGCTAATATGTCTTAGGGTAATGAAAAATGTTCCGTTTCAGGTACGTCAAGATTGAGTTTGCTATTCAAATTTCGTCAACCAATTGGTCCTAATTCACACCTCTGTTAGAAGAATCTCTTCTATAGTTCCTTCAATATGGATTCTGAAAATATTATATCTAACCCTACGGAGTATAAATTCTTATAAAGTTCCAAGATAGCATCTTCTGAGGATTCAACCAATTCTTTTTAGTTTTTCAGCAGATTGAGAAAGATCTTAGGATAACGCGTGTTTCGTAGAATATCTCTTATTGTTAATCCCATAGCGAATAGCAAGATGAGAATGGATATCTTTCGTTTCTTGCTAATGCGAACCCATATTCGATTTCTTCTATCCATCTCTAATTTGACTCTTCCTCCCCAATCCGAGATTATCGTGCTAGTATATGCAGAGATCCCCTTATGATCCGGTTCGTGATTGTAGTAGATGCCAGGACTTCTCAATATTTGACTAATCAAGACTCTAGCAATTCCATTGATTATAAATGTTCCTTGAGAATTCATGGAAGGAATAGATCCAAGAAGTACAATCTGTCTTTGTATCGTTCTTTCTCTTTTCCAAGTCAATTGGATTGGTACATATAGATCAAATGAATACGTAATACATTGATATATAGCATCTCTCTCTTCAATTGAAGGTTTTGCCAATTGATACTGTTCGCTGATTGATTCAAATTCAACTTCTTTATCCGCATCTTGAATCTTTGGAAAATTATTAAGTTCTTTAAACAATCTCTCATGAACAAAACGATTGAATCCCTTTAGTTGGATCTTTCCAAGTTCTGGCAATACAAACATCTTTCCATTCCCTCTTGATTTCTTTTTTTATTGATTAGATTTCTGTTCTCGCAATAAAGACATCTATACACTTTTTTAGTGATTAAAAAAATACGCACAGGATAAGAAAAGAAGTAATCAAAAACAAACTCTAAGTATAGAATGCAAAACAAGACTTGATCGGTTTCTTTCTCAATTCTCAGAAAGAGAGATAATAAGCTCTCTATCTAAAAACAGATAGATCGGAGAAGAGACAATTAATTTAGAAGTAGGAAAAAAACATCTTGCTAATACTATCATTCAATAGTATACTAATTAAAGTTCTCTTATCTGAATTAGAAGTGTATTATATCTATCACTTGTAATAGATAAAGAGACAGGGGCGATATAGTCAAATGGTACGACAAAGGATTGCAAATCCTTCAAACCCCAGTTCGAATCTGGGTATCGCCTACCAAACTTAGTTGGTAGAGAGCCTGGGGATTGACTACTGTGACAGATTCAGACACAGATTGAGATGCTCCATAGTCTGTTATGGCCTATCCCGTTAGGTGGATCTACATATGCCACAGATGGGCAATCCCAATCTCATTATATCATAGAGTGAGCAACAACGAGATTAGATATTTCAAATTCTCATCTAAAGTATCAGTAACATTGAAAAAAAGTAAGGATTAAATAAAATGATAAAGAAACACATTATCATTAAATACTATTCTAGGTGTTACTATTAGAAGAAACAAAAATACCAATCCTTTTTACAGCACATGCGCAATCTAACGTATGTGCAACAAAATAAATGACACTTAGTTTCTAACTGAATTGAAGTTATAGGAATCATAATTATGGATATAGTTAGTATTGCTTGGGCTGCTTCGATGGTTATTTTCACATTCTCTCTCTCACTTGTAGTTTGGGGAAGAAGTGGATTATGATAGATAATTGTTTATTGCTCGCTTAATATTCTACTGGGGAATACGAATCATTGGGCTTTATCTCAATGATTCGATCCCCTTCTTACTTTATGTAAAACAAATAGAGTATAATTAACCCTTCGCCGTTTCTGCCAGAATCTTTCTTCTCGTATTATATGTAATCTCAAACTTTTATAAGAATCTTCTTGCTTAAGAGAATCCAACCAATGAATATTTGAAAGATCGGTTTTGGGTCTTTGTATTTGCTGTTCAGTCTTGTGAGATCTTTGAATCCTTTTAGTGCGTAAATATAGATTTTCGATAACGAGAAATATTGCAATTACACTCAGAAGTGTTTCTGATAATAGTAAGATAGGATCTAAACGCCAACCCTGAAAGATAAGGATTCCTCCGCATAATAATCCAATAGAAGAAAGGAAGAAGTCATAATATTGGGATAGATTGAGATACGACAGACTGTATTATACTGTCCCCCCCCCCCCCCCTAAAACCATATATGATTCTTTCATCTCGCTATGGCTTAAGTGAGAACATTGATTGGATATAGAAATAAGATCTAATACTTGACTTAGCTCTCACCGTTGATCCATGTCGGTCTTTTTGGTTGAACTTCTTGGATTCTCTTTCACTAGATTAAAATCATGAATGAATAGATAATTCCCATCTATTTGATTCATATGAATGAAGTATTTAAAGTATTTAATGAATAGAGAAAAATATCTCTTTACTTCTCTTTTTGATCCAGTTTGTTCTTTCTATACGTAATGTATCTTACTGCTTAATACTTAGATCGTTAGACCTATGTTCAACTCCATCAGTTCTGTAGATGTATAGATTTATACGTGCATCAAAATCTCTTCTCTAGAGAGAAGAAACTCGAACTAGAAAACAGAAAGAGAAAGAGCAAATATGTTCTAACCCATATTCTTATTAGCTTTTGAAGTTAAATAAACATATTCAAACAGTCTAGTCATCGATTGATTTATTATTCTGATTAACGGTGTCCGATACTGACTCAAGTTTCTTACCTTTTAGATAAAGATATGTTGAGAATTCTAAGAGTATTACACAGGTATATTTGAGATCACACCTCTAGATACATTGGGTTCCCTTTTTCCAAGAGCGTATAAGAAGATACTTATCACTACTAGTCCGACGCCAATCAACGCCCCGGGACCTAATTCCATAGAAATCATAGTACAGATAGCGAAGATATATCTATCAATCGATAGATATATCTATATTTAGTTAAGATTTATCTTTCAAGATATAGTATCCAAATAGAAGTGCAAAGAAAAGAACTAAAGGATTCAAAGAAAAAGAGGGAATAAGAATAATGATAAAGATGTTTCCTAAAAAGCCTTTGATTCATTGAGAAAGAAACCAATCTCTTTTCTTTTGACGCTATAAATATCCTGCTTACCCTACTTATGTCTAGCAAAGTCTATCTTACCGGGAGAGAGAGCAGACTGAACCTCAATCTAATTGTTTTGAGCAGCTGTTTGAATATAAAGAATAAGGAGAAAGGCTGTGGGAATTAAAATAAAGAGCGCAGTAGCTATGAATGCGAGAATATTGACTTCCATATTAACATATTAATAATTCGAATTATTAGAGAATAGTTTGAAAAACCTCATCCCAAGAGATTGTTGGACTCTATGAGAAACCAATTGAATCAATTGAAATCTCTACAATTGATTGAGCGAGGTGAGAGAGATGACTTAGCTTAGTCTAATGAAACACGTAATGTCAACTATATAGTATATCATGTATATAATGAAAGCAAACCTTAAGAATACCCAAATGCTTTGTGTTGAACCTTTTCTTTTGTTTGATTCCTTCTTTTCTCGAAAAGAGTAAGAGTCAGATAAGTTACTGTACTTATCCTTGTTTTCTTTTTTGCCACAAATGAAACCAAGCGCATGGTTAATGAGCATTAACACACCTCTTTCCTATATTTATCAAACAACTATTTTCTCTTTTCTTTAGTTTTTCTTTTTACTGGTTATAAGAAATATAAGAAACTAATAAATCTATAAGTAAACGATAGATATTCTTTCTACAAAAAGAATTGATTTACTAATACTAATAAACATACCTAAGCACCTCGTATCCGTCCCTACCAGGATTGAGATAGGAGTAGAATTCTTACTTTGCTTGTTTTTAATTTGAAATCCCTTCTTTCTTGTATATGGAAAGAGATGGATTGAATAGAATAGAGATGAGTCTGTTATATATCAGACTCAATAATTGACATTGAAACAAGAGATATATAGACTCTAAATAAGACACTGGGATTGTAGTTCAATCGGTTAGAGCACCGCCCTGTCAAGGCGGAAGTTGCGGGTTCGAGACCCGTCAATCCCGCTCTATCTTGAGAAAGATGTCGAAAGAGATGGAACAAGATCGAAGATTTCTGAATAAATCTATGAGTTTAAAGTTTGTTGGGTCGAGCTGGATTTGAACCAGCGTAGGCGTCGCCAGCGGATTTACAGTCCGTCCCCATTAACCACTCGAGCATCGACCCAAAGAATAAGAGCTAAACAATTCAAATAGACATCGGATTTGATTCAGAATTGATATTCTACGCTTCTTCCTTGATTACCGAGAATAAATGGATGAACAATGAACACGATTGGATTGTTCCACTACGCCGTATTTCTTCTGCAGAGGAACTACCCCCAGGGGAATTCGAATCCCCGTCGGCTCCTTGAAAGAGAGATGTCCTAGGCCTCTAGACGATGGGGGCCTAATTTTCTTTCTCAATGATAGGGTATTATCTAAAGATCGTCAATCTTAGCTAATTGTCTTTAAATCATTGATATATGAAAAAAATTTAGAGAAGAAGGTTTTTCAAGAGATTTTAGGATTCTATTTGCTAAGGTCGAATATTTCTTAGACATTTATGATTTGTCAATCTCCATATAGTATTATACTAACAACAAAGAAAAAAAACCTACGAAAGACTTTTCCTAGAAATAGATAAGAACTGGTAAGATTAAAGAAGAATGATTAATTATTGTGGTGATATTTCTCTATTTGTGAGATAGTTGAGAGATATCATTTTATAATCCCTCTCTCTTTCTTTTGAATAAAGCCTTTCTCTTGAAGAGGAAGAGCTTGAATAGTAATTTATTACTATTTGGTTGTTCCAGTATTTCGATTCTATGCAACGTCTCGGTATAATCCTAATATCCTGTTCAATTCCTACCTTTATAAATCGGAATATACAATTCAAACCAGAAATTAATTTTTTCTTACTCTTTATAGTAATTTACTAGGCCTAACGATATTGTTCTTCTGTGTTATCTATAGACACGTAAACTATCCTTAATTACTTGGTCTTAAGTAAAAAAAATAGACAAATATTTATTAATTGGCGGATAACGGGAATCGAACCCGTGTCTTCTCCTTGGCAAGGAGATATTTTACCATTCAACTATATCCGCAAAGAGAGAATATTATTGAATAATATTCCATAAAAAGAATATACTTCTATTCATTCCAGTGGTCAATAATCCAATCTGCTTTTTCTTGTTATTTATCACATAAATTACTAATATCTCTCTCCCTCCTAAAAGAGAGAAAAGATGTTGATTCTAAAGCTTATAAATGCTACTAATCATATATTTCTACCCACGATAATGAATTGCAGGAAGAGAAACTGTAATTTTTACTACATTAATTTCTAAGATATGAAAGAATTTAGTATACCCACTAAAAAGACTAATCCAATCCATAAAGACGCTCCTGAAAAGACAACATTCTTATTGCTCGACCAACCATTAGGCGAGGCAAGTACAACAGGTACACCAATAACTAGTAGAAATGAAATAGCAATTAGTGTAAATAGAGCTAATTGGAAAGCAATGGTCATGATTGTGTATCGAGAATTGAAGATTTATACCATCCGATCCCCATCCAGTGAGATTCCTACTACAGATTTGAAAGGGTTAGAAACAGAATCAATACTTCTTGGTATTCTAGAATCCAATGTATTCAAATCTCGTGATAAACTATCAAGAATCAAGATCTCATTATTCGGGATGATCATCAATACCGGCTTCACAGTAAACCCTTTAATCCTGTAAATCTTTATTACTCGGTATACTTCATAATACATGTCATTTTTGGTACAATAGAAATGTACATGTAGTAAGATTGATACAAATTTAGATATCCTATATTCTCTAATATTAGAAGAGGGGATCTAATCGAATCTGGGTAGGAGAGATGGTCGAGTGGCTTATGGCTCCAGTCTTGAAAACTGGTATAGTTCTAATATCTATCGAGGGTTCGAATCCCTCTCTCTCCTCTTATTTATTTAGTATTGAGTTTGAATGAATAACGAAATAGGACGATTGAGTTAAGTTATAAGAATCATATATGCGGATATACTGCCGATATGGTAATCTTTCTTTGTTCTCTTCTAAGATCTTTTAAGAAAGAGTGATGGAAAATCAAACAGCAATCTAGAAAAACTCCCTCCTCTTCTCATGTCTTCAATCACATACTATGCTCTGAGACTTCTATCCCATTTGAATCTTTAGATTTTGAAAGAGAAAAAGAATTATGAACTCTGATAAATTGAATTTTAACTATAGATATTAGTAATAAAGAACTGTCATCACCCAGCTTTTGAGGAGGGACAATTGAAAGCACTTCAACAACCCACCCATCTATGGGGTGGGTATATGTTATAATGCATAACTGCTAAAAATTCTCTACAACTCAGAAAGATTATTTGTTATCAAGATAAAATCTTTCCCTATCCGAAAAATTGATTCAGATGTATAAGTAAGAATGATGGTACCAAAGCTTATAATTCCGTAAGATTCTAAAGAGATGAAGAGTTAGTATCACTTACTTGGTTGACAATCTATAACCAAGAGATACCAGTGACCAACGATAAGACAAGCGCATACTGATGATTTTTCAAATCAGCTCTAGCTGACATTTGCTATTGACACGTAGAACCAATAAGATATTAGAGGAATCTTCTAATATTTACTAAGATCTCGCGAAAAGAGATTCATATATCTATTAGATATCTAAAAGAATAACAAGATATCAAGAGTACTCTTGTATCTATTATTCTTTTTTATGAGTCTTCCTAATCTAAGTCTAATTCAGAGGTGTCATGGAAAGAACAGGTTCGGTATCGCGATCAATCCCCTTCTCAAACCCGGCTGCAGCCGCACGAGCTCTTCCTGCATGCCATAGATGACCTACGAAGAAAAAGAATCCCAGAACAAAATGAGAAGTTGCCAACCAACTTCGAGGAGATACAAAATTCACGGCATTAATCTCGGTAGCTACTCCACCAACTGAATTTAAGGAACCCAAAGGTGCATGAGTCATATACTCTGCAGAACGTCGTTCTTGCCATGGTTGTATATCTTTCTTCAATTTGTTTAAATCCAATCCATTAGGCCCTCGTAGAGGTTCCAACCATGGGGCACGAAGATCCCAGAAGCGCATTGTTTCCCCTCCAAATATAATTTCTCCTGTGGGGGAACGCATTAGATATTTGCCTAAACCAGTAGGCCCTTGAGCAGAACCTACATTAGCTCCAAGACGTTGGTCTCTAACAAGAAAAGTAAAAGCTTGCGCTTGAGAGGCCTCTGGGCCAGTAGGGCCATAGAACTCACTAGGATATGCTGTATTATTGAACCAAACAAAACAACAAGCAGTAAAACCAAAAATAGCGAGAGCCCCTAAGCTGTATGACAAATAAGCTTCTCCAGACCATACAAAAGCACGACGAGCCCAAGCAAAAGGTTTGGTTAGTATATGCCAGATTCCTCCAAAGATACAAATAGATCCTAACCAAACGTGTCCTCCAATAATATCTTCGAGATTATCTACACTTACAATCCAGCCTTCTCCACCAAAAGGAGATTTTAGCAGATAACTAAAGATAACACTAGGGTTTAAAGTAAGATTCGTTATTCTTCTTACATCGCCACCTCCAGGCGCCCATGTATCGTACAAACCTCCAAAGTATAGCGCTTTGAATACTAGGAGAAAGGCGCCAGCCCCTAACAAGATCAGATGAATACCCAGAATAGTAGTCATCTTGTTCTTATCTTTCCATACATAACCAAAGAATGGAAAGGACTCTTCTAGAGTCTCGGGGCCAATAAGAGCATGATAAACACCTCCAAAGCCTAGAACCGCAGAAGATATCAAATGGAGTACTCCGGAAACAAAGTAGGGGAAAGTATCTATTATCTCCCCACCAGGACCCACTCCCCAACCTAGAGTGGCTAGATGAGGGAGTAAAATAAGCCCTTGTTCATACATGGGCTTTTCAGGAACAAAATGGGCTACTTCAAAGAGATTCATTGCCCCGGCCCAAAATACGATCAAACCAGCATGGGCTACGTGAGCACCAAGTAATTTACCAGACAGGTTTATAAGTCGAGCATTGCCAGCCCACCAAGCAAAACCTGTAGTTTCCTGATCGCGACCACCCAGAGATAGAGTTCCGTTAAAGAGCGTTTCCACGGGGTAGAACCTCCTCGGGGAATACAAGGTTTTCATGAGGCTGATCTTGAGCTGCCATCCAAGCACGAATGCCTTCATTCAATAAGATATTCTTCGTATAGAAAGTCTCAAATTCCGGATCTTCCGCCGCACGAATTTCTTGAGAGACGAAGTCATACGCACGGAGATTTAAAGCGAGACCAACTACTCCAATGGCACTCATCCATAATCCAGTCACTGGAACAAATAACATGAAAAAGTGTAACCAACGCTTGTTCGAAAAAGCAACACCAAAGATTTGAGACCAGAAACGATTCGCAGTAACCATTGAATAAGTTTCTTCAGATTGAGTTGGGTTAAAGGCGCGAAATGTATTTGCACCATCACCATCTTCAAAGAGAGTGTTTTCTACTGTAGCACCATGAATAGCACATAGAAGAGCAGCACCAAGGACCCCAGCAACTCCCATCATATGAAATGGGTTTAACGTCCAATTGTGAAAACCTTGAAAGAAGAGAATGAATCGAAAGATAGCGGCTACGCCAAAACTAGGCGCAAAGAACCAACCAGACTGTCCCAATGGATAGATTAAGAATACCGAAACAAAAACAGCAATAGGAGCAGAGAATGCTATCGCATTATAAGGACGTAATTGTACAGACCTAGCAAGTTCAAACTGCCGTAGCATGAAACCTATTAAAGCAAAAGCCCCATGAAGAGCAACAAAGGTCCATAGACCTCCCAATTGACACCAACGGGTGAAATCTCCTTGTGCTTCGGGACCCCATAATAAAAGCAAAGAATGTGCCAGACTATTAGCAGGGGTTGAAACAGCAGCAGTCAAGAAGTTACAACCTTCTAAATAAGAACTAGCTAAGCCATGAGTATACCATGAAGTCACAAAGGTTGTACCAGTAAACCAACCGCCTAGAGCAAAATAAGCAGTTGGAAAAAGCAATAAACCAGACCAACCTACAAAAACGAAACGATCTCTTCTTAACCAATCGTCCATACTATCAAACAAATCTTTTGGTTCCTTGGAAGACTTTCCAATCGCAATGGTCATAGTAATTCTCCTTCCTATTCAACCTTCCCAACACAACCGATTTTAGGTGTCTTTCCGTTTCATGACATGATATTAAACTACTACTTCAAATAGAGAAATCATAATATCAGATCATTGTCCCTTCTGAAGAATTTTTTCCCAGGGCCTTTTTTGTTTGGCTTCCAGTATGTAATGGCATTCATAGATAGCAGCCTTTTTGTACACTATTATCCTCTGAATCAATCAGTCTCGTCATAGGACTGAGCGGAGATAAGAAAGAATATTCTCTCCCTATTATTCTTCAGAAAGCAAGTAAACCTATCTCTTCTTGCGAGATCTTACCGATTTTTCATTACACTAATGTGGTTGAAATCTATTTTCTTTCTTTAATGGCATGCTTTGAATCTTTTTCTTTTGTTAGAAAGAGATTCCAAAACAAGAAAGCATTCTTTCTAATAAGATAAAAGAAGGTTACAGAAACAAGCAGAACGCCAGAATAGAGAATAGAATATCTATTCGAGGGAGTGTTCTATATAAGTTTAATCCGTTTCTTACTCTATTATTCTCTCATTCAAGCGCCTTTCAACATTTATTCTACCAATCTTTAATAAAATTTGAAAGCTTTGTTTTTTAATCTTGAAGGTTTTGACAAATAATAACCGAGAATAAGCAAGTATCTCTATTTAGTGTTCCATAGAATAAAAGAATGAATTATTAATCTATTGACTGAAAAGGATATACGTGTGTTTTGTTTTAATCTCTAACTATAGAACAAACTAGAGATTCTAATATTCTTCAAAGGATTAAGCCCTCAGACTCAAGAAACAAGGCTTTGAGTTTTAAACAAGATTCTGTTAGAGAATTTATTCTGTACTTTAAAAGAATAGATTGATGCCAGAATCCCTCCCTGTTTGAATTCCTATACTAAGGATAACTGAACCGTTTCTATTATTATGAGTTATTTCCAGTTATTTCTTTTTTGTATTTGATTCTATGGATAATATGGATAACACTTATGTCTCCTATCAATAATCAATCATTTTGCTTCGGGACGCAAAGGTTTCTCAACACACTAGAGAAAGACTGACGATCAAGATATTGAATAATAAAAAGAACTAAGAATAATCTGATTCAACCCTATTCTAATCGTAGACCAAGATTTGAACTTGATAAAGATATACATATCGTATGATTTATCCCATTGTTATCCTACATATCAATAGTAGTAATAGTAGATAGAATCATTCTGTAGTTTTATAGAGATCTTTTCTTTCATCAGCCCTCTATCGGATTTGAACCGATGACTTACGCCTTACCATGGCGGTACTCTACCACTGAGTTAAAAGGGCTTAAACCGAAGATATCAGAGCAATCTGAAATGCAGTATAAAGGATAGTCTATTGAAAAAAAAAAGAACTGTGTTTCTTTGTCAAATCGATTATTTCACTGTCTTTCCATCTCGACCTCTCTTCTTCTTTATACATCCAACCCAGTAAGTATCTTTTAAGCAAAGACTACTAGAAAGAGTTAGGTTTTTCTTTCTCTACCCTTGTTCTAATAAAGAATTGAGAGATTCACTTGTAATCTTTGGAAAGTAAATAGTCTGCTAATATCCCTAACCTAGCCTATGGTTGGATTATGAACAAGAACAAAATGAAATTAAAACCTTAGATGGTGAATCGTTTATCTGTGGGAATTGCTTTTTTCTTGCGGAGACAGGATTTGAACCCGTGACCTCAAGGTTATGAGCCTTGCGAGCTACCAAGCTGCTCTACCCCGCGTAATTAATGCATTCAATGTAATAATTATATTACTTTTAGGCAAGTACATTAGCTTTAGACAATAAAATTAAGCGTAAAAAGATCTTTTTCTTATAAATCTGATCGGTAATATATATTTCTTGGCAATCTTTGCCAAGAAAAGGTTATTATACTCTTACCAACTTGACTTTATTACTCCGGGCAACAAACAAGCGTGTACCATCTCACGTAATACATGTCTAGATAGACCAAAGTATCGATAATTAGACCTAGGTCGTCCAGTTAGAGAACAACGATTATGAAGACGGGTGGGTGCACTGTTACGTGGTAGAGATTGTAATCTCTTAGAAATCTCTAATTTATTTTGTATAGATAGACTCTGCTTCATCTCTCGTTTCAAAGATTGACGAACGGAATGATACTTTTTAACCAATTTATTCTTCTTATTCTCTTTCTGAATGAGACTCTTCTTTGCCATTATTAAATAATCATCGATACTAAAATCTTGTTCCAAGTAAGGTAGATCTTTTAAAGATTATAGAATCTAATATGATAGAAATGCTTAGTGTTTATTATCCGGACTCATTAGTAGGTTGAGCCCTGCCATTGGCTTGGATACCAACGGTGGGCTCAACAGAATACTTGTTTCTAGTTAAATTAGGAGTTATCCAAATTTACCAGATGTAGATGCTATTAGAAACGCTGCATAAGTAAATACATAACCTACAGAGAAATGAGCTAATCCCACTAATCGTGCTTGAACAATGGAAAGAGCCACTGGTTTATCTTTCCAGCGGATGAGATTAGCCAATGGTGTACGTTCATGAGCCCAAGCTAGAGTTTCAATAAGTTCCTGCCAATAACCGCGCCAAGAGATAAGAAACATGAATCCAATAGCCCAAACGAGATGTCCAAATAGGAACATCCAAGCCCAAACAGATAAACTGTTCATGCCAAAAGGATTATAACCATTAATAAGTTGTGAAGAATTCAACCATAAATAATCCCTCAACCATCCCATCAAATAGGTAGAAGATTCATTAAATTGAGCTACATTTCCTTGCCATAAAGTGATGTGCTTCCAGTGCCAGTAGAAGGTAACCCAACCAATCGTGTTCAACATCCAAAAGACGGATAAATAGAAAGCATCCCACCCTGAGATATCACAGGTGCCACCCCTACCTGGACCATCGCAAGGAAAACTATAACCAAACTCTTTCTTATCCGGCATTAACTTAGAGCCACGTGCATCTAGTGCACCTTTAACGAGGATCAATGTTGTTGTATGTAAACCTAGAGCAATAGCATGGTGAACCAAGAAATCCCCGGGACCAATTGTTAAGAATAATGAGTTACTATTGCTATTAACAGCGTCTAACCAACCTGGTAACCATAGACTCTGACCAGCATTAAATGCTGGGCTATCTGCTGACGAAAGAAATATATCGAAACCATATAAAGATTTACCATGGGTCGATTGTATCCATTGAGCAAATACAGGTTCAATAAGAATCTGTTTTTCCGGGGTCCCAAAAGCTAGCATGACATCATTATGAACATACAACCCCAATGTATGAAACCCTAGAAATAAGCAGGCCCAGCTTAAATGAGCGATTATTGCTTCTTTATGCTCTAACATCCTAGCCAAGACATTATCTTTATTCTGTTCTGGATTATAATCCCTAATAAAGAATATAGCTCCATGAGCAAAGGCTCCTGTCATAATAAACCCAGCAATATATTGATGATGGGTATATAGTGCAGCTTGGGTCGTAAAATCTTCTGCTAGAAAAGCATAAGCAGGTAAAGAATACATATGCTGCGCCACTAAGGAAGTAATAACTCCCAGAGCAGCTAAAGCTAGCCCTAATTGGAAATGAAGAGAATTATTGATTGTATCATAAAGCCCTTTGTGTCCACGCCCTAATCTGCCTCCTGGAGGAATATGAGCTTCTAAGATTTCTTTTATACTATGTCCAATCCCAAAATTGGTTCTGTACATATGGCCGGCAATTATAAACACAACTGCAATTGCCAAATGATGATGAGCGATATCAGTTAACCACAAACTCTGAGTTTGCGGATGAAATCCTCCTAGAAAGGTTAGAATAGCAGTTCCTGCTCCTTGATTACTATTGAACAAGTGATTAACAGAGTCAGGATTCTGTGCATAAATACTCCATTGTCCTGAAAAGAATGGTGTTAAGCCTTGAGGATGTGGGAGGACGGTGAGGAAATTATCCCATCTTATATGTTCACCTCTAGATTCAGGAATAGCCACATGAATCAAGTGTCCTGCCCAAGCTAAAGAGCTCACCCCAAAGAGTCCTGATAAGTGGTGATTAAGGCGAGATTCAGCATTCTTGAACCAAGAGATACCTGGCTTCCATTTAGGTTGTAAATGCAACCAACCCGCTATTAGGAACAAACTAGAAATGGCTAATAAGAAAATAGCGCCAATATAGAGATCTTGGTTAGTGCGCAAACCGATAGTATACCACCATTGATATACACCAGAATAAGCAATATTAACTGGACCTGAAGCTCCCCCTCGAGTATAAGCTTCCACAGCTGGTTGACCAAAGTGAGGATCCCAAATGGCATGGGCTATAGGTCTTATGTGGGATGGGTCCTGGACCCATGCTTCAAAGTTACCTTGCCAAGCCACGTGAAAAAGATTCCCTGAAGTCCAGAGGAAAATAATAGCTAATTGACCAAAATGAGAAGCAAATATCTTTTGATAAAGACGTTCTTCGGTAATATCATCGTGACTCTCAAAGTCATGCGCAGTAGCTATACCGAACCAGATACGACGAGTAGTTGGGTCTTGCGATAGACCCTGGCTGAATTTCGGAAATCTTGATGCCATAGTGCTTTTCAAACCCTCCTAGCCATTATCCTACTGCAATGATTCTTGCTAGGAAGAATGCCCATGTTGTGGCGATTCCACCCAGAAGGTAATGAGCTACCCCTACAGCACGTCCCTGTACAATACTCAGAGCTCTGGGCTGAATAGCAGGAGCAACTTTCAATTTATTATGGGCCCAAACAATCGATTCAATCAGTTCTTGCCAGTATCCACGACCACTAAAAAGAAACATTAAACTAAACGCCCAAACAAAATGAGCTCCTAGGAATAATAGACCATATGCAGATAACGAAGAACCATACGATTGAATGACCTGAGAAGCTTGTGCCCACAAAAAGTCACGTAGCCATCCATTAATGGTTGTTGAACTTTGTGCAAAGTTTCCTCCCGTGATATGACTTACGACTCCTTGGTCATTTATACTACCCCATATATCGGATTGCATCTTCCAACTAAAATGAAAAATAACTATTGAGATAGAATTATACATCCAGAATAAACCTAAGAAAACGTGATCCCAAGCAGATACTTGACAAGTACCTCCGCGGCCAGGACCGTCACAAGGGAAACGAAAGCCAAGATTTGCTTTGTCGGGTATCAAACGCGAGCTCCGTGCAAACAGAACACCCTTAAGTAATATTAAAACAGTAACATGGATTGTAAAAGCATGAATATGATGTACCAAGAAATCTGCAGTACCTAATGGGATTGGTGATAACGCAACCCTGCCACCCACTGTTAATAAATCACTACCCCCCCAAGTTAGACTAGTACTTGTTATCACATTAGGTGCAGTTAAGCCCGGAGCGGAAGCATGAGTATGTTGTATCCATTGAGCAAATACAGGTTGTAACTGAATAGCTGTATCTGAAAACATATCTTGGGGCCGTCCTAATGCACTCATAGTATCGTTATGAATATATAAGCCAAAACTATGGAAACCTAAAAAGATACATACCCAGTTAAGGTGTGAGATTATCGCATCACGATGACGAATGACACGATCCAATAGATTATTGTATTGAGTAGTTGGATCATAATCTCTTACCATAAAAATAGCTGCATGTGCAGCAGCACCAACCACTAGAAAACCACCAATCCACATGTGGTGTGTAAACAAAGATAGTTGGGTAGCATAATCAGTAGCTAAATATGGGTACGGAGGCATAGCATACATATGATGAGCTACTATAATTGTTAAAGAACCCAACATGGCAAGATTGATAGCCAGTTGAGCATGCCATGAACTGGTCAAGATCTCATAAAGACCAATATGACCCTCACCAGTAAAAGGGCCTTTATGAGCTTCGAGAATCTCTTTTGTGCTATGTCCAATACCCCAATTGGTTCTGTACATGTGACCAGCAATCAGGAAAAGAACCGCAATTGCTAGATGATGATGTGCGGTATCAGTCAACCATAATCCTCCCGTAACTGGATTTAATCCACCTCGGAAGGTTAAGAAATCAGAGTACTCTGACCAGTCAAGAGTAAAGAATGGGGTTAATCCCTTTGCAAAACTGGGATACGTCTGCGCCAAGAGGTCACGGTTTAAAATGAATTCATGAGGGAGCGGGACCTCTTTAGGATCCACTCCTGCATCTAATAATTGATTAATAGGTAGCGAAACATGCACCTGATGCCCTGCCCATCCTAAAGAGCCTAACCCTAAAAGACCTGCTAAATGGTGGTTCAACATGGATTCCACATCTTGGAACCAGGCCAATTTTGGAGCAGCCTTGTGATAGTGGAACCAACCAGCGAACAACATCAATCCTGCAAAGATTAAAGCCCCAACGGCGGTACAGTAAAGTTGTAATTCATTAGTTATTCCGGAAGCTCGCCAAAGCTGAAAGAATCCAGACGTTATCTGTATTCCTTGGAACCCCCCCCCCACATCGCCATTAAGTATCTCTTGACCAACTATTGGCCAAACTACCTGAGCACTAGGTTTAATATGAGTAGGATCATTCAACCATGCTTCGTAATTGGAGAAACGAGCTCCATGAAAATACATACCGCTTAACCAGATAAGAATAATAGCTAACTGACCAAAATGGGCACTGAATATCTTACGAGATATATCTTCTAAATCATTAGTATGACTATCAAAGTCATGAGCATCAGCATGTAAATTCCAAATCCAAGTAGTGGTACTAGGACCCTTGGCTAAGGTTCTCGAGAAATGTCCGGGTTGAGCCCATTTTTCAAAAGAAACTCTTACAGGATCCTTTTCTACCATAATCTTGACTTCTGGTTCCGGTGAACGAATAGTCATCGAGATTCTCCTCTCTTCGGACAAAAGATAGCAACAGCCTACCAATAAGGACAAAAAGACTTCTAAGAGATTGATTTTGTACTAGTAAAGTATTCTCTCTCTTCCTGAATTTAAAACTGGAACGACTTTAAATAGAAGATTAACTCAAGTAATTCAAGGTAGGCATTTAATCTTATTATTACACAAGTTCATAGTGCTTTATGGACTTAGTCTGTTTCATTTACCTTAGTAGACAAAAAGATTCAATTAAAGATTAAAGAGAGAATATATATTATCCTTATCTTGAAATCGAAACAGGGGGGGAGAGCAGAAACAGATTCAATTATAATAGATAAAGCTCTTCCCTCTTAGTTTAGAGAACCCCCCCCCCCTCTTGTTACTCTTTTAAACGTCTTGTAATCTTTAACCAATTCTGTGCTTCAATATAATTGCTTGGGGAAAGTGCTATTGCTTGCTTCCAATACTCAGAAGCTTGATCAAACCAAGCCTCTGAAGACTCTGGCTCCCCTTGTTCAATGGCCTGTTCTCCTCGGTCGGGATAGATAGATTCTTTCAAGGCATCCTCCCTCGGAACCGTATTTGAGAGTTTCCCAGCTCATACGGCTCAAATCACTATTCATCGATTTCTTGTCTATCTAACTTAAGAGAGAAAGATTTATGGACTCCTTCCACTCGTGTATAGAAGAACTAAGACAAACAATTACTATAATGGTTTCCAATTCTATTAGCATTCTATTTATTTGTAGTGCAGGATAGAATCTTTTCCACATTCCTAATTCATTAAAAAGAATAATCTTCGTAAGAACTAACTATCCTACTGATTCATATGGATCTATTCAATCTAAATATATATCTCCTTTAGGATTTGCTACTACACCGTAACTCAAAGAAATAATGTTCTCTTCAATCAACTGTATTACAAGAATTGATTGTATAACCTCTTAGGGAAGCAAATCTCATTGTATCGACTCAGATCTTCAATGATGAATCTTTACGGTGCTCTCATTCTCAATTCAATCTATTATCCATGGGATTCTTAGGCTTTTATCTTTTTCCTTAACGCCTGAGTTATTACGAAGGAGATCAAATTCCACAGCTTAGAAAAACTCTTCTTATTTCTTAGTTGAAAGTATACTTGTGGGAAGCCTTCTCTATCGAGTAGTTACGAACTAGCAGATCCTATAGCAGAGATAATCGCACGTAATGACAGATCACAGCCATATTATTAAGAGCCTGTGGAAGGAAAGGATTCCGTTCCAATGCTTGGAAATAGTATTCTAAAGCCTTTGTGTGTTCCCCATTACTAGTATGAATAAGACCTATATTATATAGTATATAACTCCGATCATAAGGATCAATCTCTAACCGCATAGCTTTGTAGTAATTCTGTGAAGCTTCTGCATATTCTCCTTCAGATTGGGCCGACATCCGTTACGGTCGCTCATACAGTTCAATTCTAATGAGCTCCGTTTCAAAACCGTACTTGAAACTCTCATCTCATACGGCTCCTCCTGCATCATGTATACATAGAAGGAAGATATATATAGTAGATTGAACAGTATAATGATTCCTACTGTAAATCTATGGATAAGCGGGGGGGCTAGTGTTCTGTTTATTGGACCACTATCTAACCATCCTTCTAGTCAAGGATCTTCTTTTTTTTTTTTAGTAACACTATATACTTTATTAAAAGATACCAGGTTATTAGGAACAAAAAAGAAGACTCCTTGACGATTTCTTTGTTCTCACCGCTTTGTATCTTACAGGGATTAGCTACTTCGACAATCTTCGATGATTGTAAGGGTATCCAAAAATAAGAATGAGATGGGTATTCGTTGTCCCAATCATTTGTAATATTTTTCATAGGAACATGATAAGAGAAATCTAACCATAACGAAGTGTTTTCATTGTCGATTCCTACACGTAGTGCTTCTCCATTATGCTTTTCATCAAATTGATTTCTAAGAATCATTTGGTAATTCGATCCTTTTGCTTACTGATCTAATCTGCTGGAAATTAAAACAGTCAAGGATGCAGTAATCGAGGATACACGACTGAAGGACTTGCTTCTAGTTCAAAACCCACCTTCACAAAGAGTGAGTCTCTTCAAATCCTAATCCTCTTTTCTATCTAACAAATGGGATTATTGATTTCTCTTGCAAGTCGCACCATCTCTATAATGGGTAAAAGCTTCTTTCTCTCCGTCCGTTGTTGGTATAATTTGTAATAAGATATCAGCTAGAATTGTGAAAGTTTTATCAATAGAATTGTCAGTTCTTTGAGATCTAGGCATAATTGGTTAGGATCCTTTCTTAGTCAATTTACTATGAGAAAAACAAAATACAAAAAAGATATATATCCAATAGATAATTCTGCCTTATAGAGTATAACAAAGAGTAACTTAGAGCAATTAATCTTGTAACATTCTACAAGATTAAAGTTGTTTCAAAATGGGTCTATTATTTCATAGAAAAAAGAAGCAACCGTTATGCAGAAAATGGCTCAATAATTTGCCATATTATCTTACTGAATTTGATCCAATCTTATAAAAAAAAATCAAATTAAAAATGTTCTTTCGAAAGAGTGATTAGCAATAGCCATGAGATTGCATTGTTCTTATTTTATTATTGCAGTCTTAAATTCTTTACTCTCGCTCTTGTTGACCGATTAATTTCTTGGATGAACTCTGATCTTCTATTCTTTTTAATCATAGACTCTCGGTTCGTAAGTTGTTAATCTATAGAATGTCTGGATAATGCAACAATGCAGGAAAGGTGACCGAGCGGTTTAAGGTGTAGCACTGGAAATGCTATGTAGACTCCTGTTTACCGAGGGTTCGAATCCCTCTCTTTCCTTATTTAGTTCATAATATCTTTTTGTATTCCGTTCATAGACCTTAGATAGTTCTAAGATGAATAAAGGAAAGACTCTCTCCATAGCAAAGTGAAGTAGGGTCGTCTTCTATTAAGGCGAAAGATATCGTAATATCGAAGATCAATAGATTTGATATTTGAAACGAGAGAGACGTATCAATGTATTGAAATCGTTTTTTATAGTACAAAATAAAATGATTCCAATTCATTCAATCTCAAGATGTAATTGATCTTTAATAATATGATTAAAGAGAAAGTAGTCTCTTCGCCCAAACGGTATTAGTGGTTTTTTTAGTTCTTCTATTTAGACAGAATAAACAATCTTAAATCTTTAACTAGTTCAATTGGTTCGATTTAGGCTTGGCGAGAATAGTACTCAACAACTAATAGTTCATTTATACTCAAATCAATGGATTCTCGATTTGCAATTCCATTTACTAATCCTTTAGGATTATTACCCTCTGAAGAGGAGAACGTTAGATGATCTGGTATTCTCTTTCTCCGAGAGAATTCAATTCTTTGTTGTAATTCACTAGAGAGACTTGATTGACTTCTTAGAGTAATAAGGTCGTTGTGCTTACAACGATAGCTCGGTATATCTACTATATGATTATTTACCAAAACATGTCGATGATTTACTAATTGTCTGGCAGCAGGAATAGTAGGAGCCATACCCAATCGAAAGACAATATTATCCAGCCGCATCTCAAGCAGTTGTAATAATACTTGCCCTGTTGAACCCTTAGCTGTTCTAGCAATACGAACATACTTAAGTAATTGGCGCTCTGTTGATCCATAATTGAAACGTAATCTCTGCTTGGCTTCCAAACGAATACCAAATTGAGATATTTTTCTTGAGACAGATTAATCAGTAGCAATTCGTGCTTCTTTCATATTTGATGTTTTATTTGTAAGGCCTGGTAAATCTTTCAAACGACGTATTAGCTTAAGACGGGGTCCTCGATAACGAGACATAGAATTTCCTTTTCTATAATTAGTATCAACACTTGAAATTGAATAGAATTCTTACTATAAGAAATAAGTCTTTCTTTATATTTCTGAGCAATATAAAAGAGATACAATTATATGATAGAACACAAAGAAATACTTAATAATAATAATAACATACAAATAAAGATGAACAAATAATTGAGCTGAATAATGAATAACTTTCTAAAGACTATCATTTACAAAAAGAAGTAAATAAAGAGAATTGATAACTCAACCAATATTGATTTATTCCGTATCGAATTTGAACGTATAACTCTTGGATTGCAAGATTGTATATTAACCCTTTCCTTAAGATTTCCCATCTTTTGGGTTCTTAGCAAAATAGGGAAAGAACAACTGACATTTACACTGAGATAATTGATACTCAAGGTTGTGCAATCCAACTGGCAACGACCTCTTTAGTATTTAGAGAAATAGAAACATATCGGTATAACAAGTGCTTTACCACTAAAACAATAGAAATAGATGTTGAATCAAATAAAATAGATTTATCAGTCTATATTAGTCATTGTATTGCTTCCAGGAACGTATTCGTGTATAATTATATCCAATATAAATAAGAGTACTACTTTACTTTCTAGACTTACTTAATCCATAAGATCTCTGTGTTAGAGAAGAAGTTACTACTAGAAAAGGGTTCTCTCTTTATCCGCCTCTCTCTCTCAGTAAAAGAGAGAAAAATTAGAAATTAGAAAGATGGAACGAAGAAAGAATCTCTATCTATCGGTGTAGTTCACCAACAGAATTAAGAAAAAGATGCTTAACCTATACTATAAGTAGGAAATAGAAAGACGACATTTATTCAATCAAGTTGGTTTTCTAAGATGGGGTAGAGTAAAAAAAAAGTACAACATCGGGTCAGACAGCAGAAGAATCCATTCAATCGCATAGCAATTGATTTGGTTTGAGGATCGGGAGGGGGATATGGCGAAATGGTAGACGCTACGGACTCATTCAGATTGAGCCTAGGTATAGAGATGTGCCAAGTGATAGCTTTCAAATTCAGGGGAACCTAAGATCATTTACTAGGTAATCCTGAGCCAAATCTCGTTGAATACTTTCAAATACAATAATATAATAGATTTGATTTGAATGGCGGGATAGGTGCAGAGACTCAATGGAAGCTGTTCCAATGAAGAATCTACTAGGTTATTGCTATTATTTATACAATGAATAAATATTCTATTGTTACGTACAGACAATGGAATCACAAAACGATATCATGAATAATAAAGATTAGTAAGATAAGAGTCTTCCTACTCGTCTCTTACTCTTAGATTCTTTGTTATTACTTCTTTCAATCTGTTCTCTTTGTATTTGAATAGATATTCTTCTATAGATAATAACAAATAATAACGAAAGAGTTTTCATGAATAGAGATAGAGTCCAAATTTACACCGATGAGAAGAACAACAATGCAAATTGGAGTAGAAAGAAAATCCGTTGGTCTTTGTAGGACCATGAGGGTTCGAGTCCCTCCATCCCCAACAGAATATTCTAGAATCAATTGTTCTACCAAAGAAGAGTAGAATAGATATATCAGGCAGGTACACGATATTCTCTGTTATCTTTCTAGGGAAAAAAAGAAATACTCCTTATAGGATAATAAGGTAGATCAATGAGACTGAATAAACAACAGCTTGAAAGTATTTATTGATAATTTGGATTCCAAATAAATCATTCACGGAATCTAACAGAGCCCGTGAATGATTTATTGAAAGATTATGGAAGGTAAAAGATTATTTAAATCAACGCGGAGAGAACTGGAAAGATATCCAGAATATCTTGAGATCTCTGCGGATTTCTTAGCCGGGATAGCTCAGTCGGTAGAGCAGAGGACTGAAAATCCTCGTGTCACCAGTTCAAGTCTGGTTCCTGGCATATCATATCAATTGATTATTCCTCTCTATTCATCTCATTTCATTAGAAATGAATATATTGTAAAAACAATGAGATCATATCTAGGAATGGATAGAGTACTTCTTGTAAATAGTTTACAAAACCAAAAAAGCTTCTATACCAGAGTTCGTTTGGCATACAGAATTCATTAAATTATACAAGACAAGATAACAAAGACGGTTCCTCTGTTCTGTAATCTTTTCTTACCTTATTCCCTAATAGGCATCTTGTAATTCATAAAAATCAGGTATAATACAATCTTTGCGTAGAGGCCATCCGATCCGACTCTCGGGCATCAAAATACGATTAAGATATGGATGACTATCGTAAATAATTCCCACCATATCATAAGATTCTCGTTCTTGGAAATCAGAGCTTTTCCAGACCCAAAAGACAGATGGAACTCTAGGATTTCTTCTTGGAACAAATATCTTTATACATATTTCTTCGGGTTGATCTGCATTATCTTTGATTCTGGTCAGATGATATACACTAGCTAACCCCCCTCCCGGTATAACATCGTAAGCACATTGGGAACGAAGGTAATTGAAACCATACACATATAAGGCAACAGCTATAGAAGGCCAATTCTCTGCTTTGACCTGTGGGATCTCGACACCTTGATAATCAAAACCTAAAGGCCTATGAGCTAATTTGTATCTAGTTAACCAAGCCGATAATCGGCCTTGCATCTCGATATTAGAATCATTCATCTTATTAATGATACTCATATTGGGTGGGGAACATCTCTCTGTCCTTTTTTATGGATTATTTCCTTGCTTTTGATACTGATTCTTTCTTATTTAATAGTCTATGTTCGATATTATCAACTCTGCTGAAGAAAGAATTCAACAACGATTTTGAAGATTGATTAATCATTTGTTTATTATACTTCTCGCTATCAACACTACTAGATAGAAGGCAAAGTCGATGATTTAGACTGAAATACTTAGTCCGAGTTTGATAACAAGTTTGATCTGTATAAGTTTCCTGAGCAATCTTCTTACGAAGTTTCGTTACAGCATCAATAATAGCTTCGGGTTTGGGGGGACAACCAGGCAAATAAATATCCACGGGTATCAATTTGTCTACTCCACGAACAGTACTATAGGAATCTGTGCTAAACATGCCTCCTGTAATCGTGCACGCTCCCATAGCAATCACATATTTTGGATGAGGCATCTGTTCGTATAGTCTTATTAGAGACGGAGCCATCTTCATATTTATAGTGCCAGCTGTTACTATGAGGTCAGCCTGTCTAGGACTAGATCGTGGTACTAGTCCGTATCGATCAAAATCGAATCGTGAACCGATTAGTGATGCAAATTCGATAAAGCAACAACTAGTACCATAAAGGAGTGGCCACAAGCTCGAGAGTCTGGACCAATTCGAGAAATCAGTCAAATTAGTTAAAAGAATTGAGTTTGAGATGCCTGGATTAACAATGAGAGGCTCGAGAGAATTTATTAATAGGCCTTCAGGGGAATAGACCCTATCCTTATCTCTTGAAGAGTTAGTAATTAAGACCATTCTAATGCTCCTTTTCGCCATGCATAAACTAAACCAATTATTAGTATAAATAGAAAGATGAGTACTTCAAGAAACGCCAAAGAGCCTAATTCCCTGAAACTCATAGCCCATGGATAAAGAAAAACTGTCTCGACATCAAAAATAGCAAACACTAAGGCAAACATATAATAACGAATCTGAAATTGGACCCAAGCTTCACCCTTTGGTTCCATACCTGACTCATAACTTATGAATCTTTCTGGCCCTTCACGGGCAGGTGCAAAGAGTCTAGAAATTGAGAGAGCTAGATAAGGAACAAGACTAGATAGTACTAGAAATATCCAAAAAGAATCATATTTAGGAAGCAAAAACATTTGTATACTCCTTTCCTTTCAGTTTGAGATTCTTCTTTCTTCTCTATTACTATTAGGTATAACACTTCTGTGTTGATTGAGAAAACGGTTGTCGTTTTTCTCAGACCATTTGGTATGGTAGGTAAGGAGGAGCCAAATATTGCTCCTATTTCAATTTCCTGTAGGTTCTATTGAATTGATTATTCGTTCGATAGTGTGCTTATTCTTTTTTTTTTTTTAGATTGAAGTCAATTGGTAAAGCTGTTTATACTTAGAAAGAAGAAACTATTTATCAATAGAGATTGATACACTTGTATTCCTTTCTTCTATTATCACTAAACAATGAAGAGATTTTTCTCTTGTCGTTCTCTTTCGATTCCAAAGGAGAAGGAATTCTTCTTATGATTGATACTGAAGTGGTATCTCGTTCTTAGGGGCGGGGTTTAGATATAGAATATTCTTTTTGGTATTTATTATATTAGGGCTATACGGATTTGAACCGTAGACACTCTCGGTCATGCAGATTGGGATATGTAGAAAATCCTTGAACTGCTTTGCGAACCCAACATGCTTCTCTCGTAGCATTGGGCTCTTCTATCAACGAAGTCGTCAATTAGCTAGCAAGAACAACGATTTGTTGAGGCACCATCCTTTATCTTATTAAGACTAATAAGATGGTTCCGTGTGCTTAAGAATATTCCAGAAACAGAGCAATCCCGAAGTCTTTCAAAAGGTTCTTTGTATTGACATAGGTTTGTCTTTTGCAGACACAAATCTAATTGAGCTTCGCTTAAATAGTCTCTATCGTTTTGAAGAAAGGTACGATACATACTCTTTACACCTCAGAGTTCGTAAAACGAGGAAGAGATTCTGTTGAGCTCCTCGCAAAGCCCTCATCATCTTTAGCATTCAATGGATTCTCTATTTACCATATCAACCTCTCAAGTCAAGATTGATTCTATCTTTTGTCAATCTCCCTGCCATGCTATTGTTCTTGCTCTTTTTGAAGTAAGGCATAAGTACTTCACACACAAGAGACCCTCTTTTTTTCTGTGAATCGGTTAAAAATCGACAAACCTTTCTTAAGAAGCATCGGCGCACGTGTAAACGAGGCGCTCTACCACTGAGCTATAGCCCTTAATGAATCTAATTCTATTATATATGATAATACATATGTATCGAAGAATTCAAGTCCGAGTGCTTATTGAAATTGAATAGAAAGCACTATTATAATTATAATCACTTATTATTCTTTCATTGAATACAATCAATAAAGTGTTGCAAGAATAACCTACTTAACTCAGTGGTTAGAGTATCGCTTTCATAAGGCAAGAGTCATTGGTTCAAATCCAATAGTAGGTAAAACTTATTAGATACCATATGTGTTTATATGATATGACACCCAATAAGTTTTCATCTGATTGAACGAGATAGGGAAGAAGGACTCTGAAACAGTAATAGATTCTTCTATGTTCTAGAATAAGAATCTAATTGTTGCTCCTTCATCAAAGAAGAAAGAGTGGAAAGAATTAATTAACATTTAAAGCCTCTAATCGTGCTTTAGCTCTTTTAAATGATAAATTTGCTTCAATCAGCTTCTTTTTGCCTTCGGCCTGAGTCAGATTATCTTTAGCTGTCTGAAAAGTCTGTTGAGCTTCTTCCGGATCAATCTCGTTAGCTCTTTCTGCTTCGTTAACTAATATTGTTACCTGATTATTATCTACCATAGCAAAACCACCCATTAATGCCATTGTAGACCACTGGCCATCACAACGCACCTTCAAAACTCCGATATCCAAAGCTGTTAGAAGCGGCGCATGATTGGGCAATATACCTACGTAACCACTGTTAGTAGATAGGACAATCTCTCGGACTTCAGAATTCCAAACAATTCGATTGGGAGCCATTACACGAAGATTCAAAATCATTTCTCATTGACCCTCCACTTGTAAAGAAGAAGCCTTTGCGGTTGCTTCTTCAATGTTACCAACCAAATAAAAAGCTTGTTCAGGGAGACTGTCCAATTCTCCGGAAAGGATCATTTGAAATCCCTTGATTGTCTCGCTTAGACTAACATATTTTCCCGGAGAACCAGTGAACACTTCTGCTACGAAGAAGGGTTGTGACAGGAAACGTTCTATCTTTCGAGCTCGAGCTACTGTTAAACGATCTTCTTCGGATAATTCATCCAGTCCGAGAATAGCTATAATATCTTGAAGCTCTTTATAACGTTGTAAAGTCTGTTTAACTCCTTGGGCAGTCTCATAATGCTCTTCCCCTACAATCCAGGGTTGTAACATTGTTGAGGTCGAATCCAAAGGATCTACGGCTGGATAAATGCCTTTGGCTGCTAATCCTCTTGAAAGCACAGTAGTAGCATCTAGGTGTGCGAATGTTGTAGCAGGAGCTGGGTCAGTCAAATCATCTGCAGGCACGTAAACAGCTTGAATAGAAGTAATTGAACCTTCTTTGGTGGAAGTAATTCTTTCTTGTAATGATCCCATTTCTGTGCCAAGAGTTGGTTGATAACCTACCGCGGAAGGCATTCGACCTGATAGAGCGGAAACTTCTGATCCAGCTTGAACAAAACGGAAGATATTATCAATGAATAAGAGTACATCTTGCTTATTGACGTCTCGGAAATATTCAGCCATTGTTAGAGCGGTTAAACCGACTCTCATACGAGCTCCTGGTGGTTCATTCATCTGACCATAAACTAGAGCAACTTTTGATTCGGATATATTCTGTTCATTAATAACTTTCGATTCTTTCATTTCGATGTAAAGATCATTACCCTCACGAGTACGTTCTCCTACTCCACCAAATACAGATACACCTCCATGGGCTTTAGCAATATTATTAATCAATTCCATAATGAGAACGGTCTTTCCTACCCCTGCCCCTCCGAATAGTCCAATCTTACCCCCTCGACGATATGGAGCTAAAAGGTCTACAACCTTAATCCCTGTTTCAAATATAGATAGTTTAGTATCTAACTGTGTAAATGCAGGAGCCGATCTGTGAATGGGAAATGTTGTACTCGTATCCACAGGACCTAGATTATCGACCGGTTCACCAAGGACATTGAAGATTCAGCCAAGAGTAATTTCACCAACAGGAACACTAAGAGGAGCTCCTGTATCGACGACACCCATACCTCGCATTAAACCGTCTGTAGCACTCATTGCGACGGCTCTGACTTCATTATTCCCCAATAATTGTTGTACTTCGCAAATAACATTAATCTCTTGACCCGCTGGATTCTGTCCTTTAATTATTAAAGAATTATAGATATTGGGCATCTTACCTGGTGAGAATGCCACATCTAATACTGGACCGATGATCTGGGTGATATGTCCCACATTCTTTTCCATCAATTTAGAAATTCCGAACGCGAGAGAACTGGTTTTCATAACTCTTTTGGTATTTTATCTTTGTTTGATTATTAGATTAACTGAGATATCTAATCTTTTTTTGCTGAGCGGTCGGTAGAGTCACTCTTTCAGACTCTGTGCCTCCTTTATCCAACTGTTTCATTCAATTCCCTTTTTGGAACGGAAGTAGATTCCAACCTGTATAAAGAGATGAAGAAAGATACTATAGAGAAGAAATGGTTCCTTCTAGTACGGTCTTGGAGGTCGAAAAAGAGAAAGAACCACATAATGTCTTTCTTGGAAGTCAGTTATTTAGTTGCATGCAATCCTTCTATTTCTTATTCTGATGAATCCTCACGACCTCTGTCTTTGTGAAACAAATTGAATCTAGTTATTATATTTCATAATATTAGAGTCAATCTCTTTATTTCTTCTACCGACCAGTCTAACCATGAAAAGATTTCTTAGTCAATGTATTAGAATAATTAAGTTTAGGATCCAATATCTTGAAAAACTATCAAAATAGAAAATGAGACTTGGTTGCATTACATAGGAAACACATTATAGAATAACAATGTTCCATACTTGATAGTGGAGTTTCAATTCGACAAGTATTTGGGATTCAACAATTACCAAGACCTATTTCACGCTTCATATTGATCTATATCTATGTCGAGCAGATCCCATCCTTGTAAGATTTACCATTTGAGTTGTAGGGAGGAGGGACCCATGTCACCACAAACGGAGACTAAAACAGGTATTGGATTCAAAGCTGGTGTTAAAGATTATCGACTAACTTATTATACGCCCGACTATGTGACCAAAGATACTGATATCTTGGCAGCCTTCCGAATGACTCCGCAACCTGGAGTACCACCTGAGGAAGCTGGAGCTGCAGTAGCTGCGGAATCTTCCACAGGTACATGGACCACGGTCTGGACAGATGGACTTACTACCCTTGATCGTTACAAGGGTCGATGCTATGATCTCGAACCCGTTGCGGGAGAAGATCATCAATATATTGCGTATGTAGCTTATCCTTTGGATCTATTTGAAGAAGGTTCTGTTACTAATCTATTCACTTCCATTGTAGGTAATGTATTTGGGTTTAAAGCCTTACGTGCCCTACGCTTAGAAGATCTAAGAATTCCTCCTGCTTATTCTAAGACCTTTATAGGACCACCTCATGGTATCCAAGTTGAAAGGGATAAACTGAACAAATATGGTCGTCCTTTATTAGGATGTACAATCAAACCAAAATTAGGCTTATCTGCTAAGAATTATGGTCGGGCTGTTTATGAATGTCTTCGCGGTGGACTCGATTTTACCAAGGATGATGAAAACGTAAACTCTCAACCATTCATGCGTTGGAGGGATCGTTTTGTATTCGTAGCAGAAGCTCTTAATAAAGCTCAAGCTGAAACGGGTGAGATCAAAGGACATTATCTGAATGCTACTGCAGGTGTATGTGAGGAAATGCTAAAAAGAGCAGCCTTTGCTCGAGAATTGGGAGCACCTATTGTCATGCATGATTATCTTACAGGAGGCTTTACTGCAAATACTACCCTAGCCTTCTACTGTCGAGATAATGGTCTGTTACTCCATATTCATCGTGCAATGCATGCTGTTATTGATAGACAAAAAAACCACGGAATGCATTTTCGTGTACTGGCCAAAGCGTTACGCATGTCCGGTGGAGATCATGTCCATTCCGGGACTGTCGTAGGTAAATTGGAAGGAGAACGAGATATTACTGAAGGTTTCGTCGATTTACTTCGTGACGATTATATCGAGAAAGACCGAAGCCGTGGTATCTATTTCACTCAAGATTGGGTATCTATGCCAGGTGTGTTTCCTGTAGCTTCAGGAGGTATCCATGTTTGGCATATGCCTGCTCTAACTGACATATTTGGAGACGATTCCGTCTTACAGTTCGGTGGTGGAACTTTAGGGCATCCTTGGGGAAATGCACCGGGTGCCGTGGCTAATAGAGTCGCATCAGAAGCTTGTGTACAAGCTCGTAATGAGGGGCGTGATCTTGCTCGTGAGGGTAATGATATTATTCGCGAAGCTAGTAAATGGAGTCCTGAGTTGGCTGCCGCTTGTGAGGTCTGGAAAGAGATCAAGTTTGAATTTCAAGCCGTTGATACAATTTGATCTGATAGACTGTACTTTGCTTTGCTGTAACTATTAACAAAACAAATACAATCTATTTAATACGATTCAAAGAACAGAGGTCGAGGAGTATTGAGATAATTGTTTTTATCCATACTCCTCAGAACAAATATTTAGGCTGAGAATTGGTAGCTCAGCGGATAAGAGCACATGGTTCCGAACCATGGAGCCGGGGGTTCGAATCCCTCCCGATTCGCATAAAAGAAAGAAATCAGATATTGCAGATACTCAAAGAGTAAAAGATCGATCTGATTTTTCTTAATATGTAAATAGGCCGTAAAGTATAAATCCAATTGGAAAATCAATTATCAGGTTCTAACATGTGATTGATCAAATGGAGAACATTTGATTACCAATTTGTTAGCAAATTTTGAGTTGAACTCATTACAATTGAACAATCTGGTGCTTGATAAATGATTTCTCCATTTTTGTGTCGATTCTATGAATAAGATTCGATGAGCTTGATCATCTCTTTCTGAGAAGAAAAGCGAACAAATAGATGAGGATATTCTTATGTCTGTAAGAAATCGGTTTGAAGATAAACGCAGATTGGGTGGATTAATCGGAGCCTTCCTTGAAAAAGCTACTAAAGGTTATGTTTCAAGTGAAAGAGAAAAGGATAGACATATAGCTATCGATGTTAATAAAGGGTTATGGACACGTTGTGATAATTGTGGGAACATGCTCTACGTAAGATTTCTGAAACAGAATAAGAGTGTCTGTGAAGAGTGTGGCTATCACCTTCCAATGACTAGTACAGAAAGAATCGAACTCTTGATCGACCGTGACACTCGGGTTCCGATGGATGAAGATATGACTGCATAAGATGTTCTAAGTTTTTCCGATGAAGATTCTTATCAAAATCGTATTATTACTTCTCAGAAAAGAACAGGTTTAACAGATGCTGTTCAAACAGGTATAGGGTATCTAAACGGAACCCTTATAGCGCTTGGGGTTATGGATTTCCAATTTATGGGAGGTAGTATGGGTTCTGTAGTAGGTGAAAAGATCACTCGCTTAATTGAATGTGCCACCGATAAGTCTTTGCCAATAATTATTGTTTGTGCTTCTGGAGGAGCACGTATGCAAGAAGGGACGTTAAGCTTAATGCAAATGGCCAAGATCTCATCTGTTCTACAGATCCATCAAGTTCAGAGAAGCTTATTATATATATCAGTTCTTACCTATCCAACTACAGGTGGTGTTACTGCTAGTTTTGGTATGTTAGGGGACATAATTATCGCTGAATCTAAAGCATACATAGCATTTGCCGGAAAAAGGGTAATTGAATAAACGTTACGTCAAAAAGTACCAGATGGGTTTCAAGTGGCTGAGTCTTTATTTGATCATGGATTACTCGATTCAATTGTTCCGCGTAACCTTTTAAAAGGTGTTTTGAGTGAGATTTTTGAGCTTTATCCTTCAGTTTTTCGCAGAGGAAATTAGGCTCTCCTTTTTTGCAGTTAAGGAATCAGAGCTTGCTTCTCCCGTTTTTCTCTTTGATAGTGTGATAACAGAAAGAATTCTAGTTTAATTATTAATTGCTCTTTCTTACCGATCCTCTTTTCCTGCTTCTTTGAATAAATAACTTTGTTATCAACCAAATCTTAGTATATCCATTTCTTTGGTCTTTTACAACATAGTAAACAGAATATTGGTATAATACCTTTGTATTTGAATAGTAGATCATAGTTATCTATTAGTTAGTACAGTTTTAGATTAGAATTCAATCTTATGTATCTTCTAGATACAGACATATTTGTTTCTTTACCATATCTGTATAATGGTTTGGTTGATATTTTTCTTACTAAAGTAATAGAATTATTATACTTATTCTTGAGAACGACGTATTAATAGATATATTGGGGTTATAAATACTCCTTTTCTTTGTTGAATAAAAAAGATATCATAAGATATTGGAAAAGAGAGAGAGAATTTATATATCTTCTTTAATTGAGGGAATTTTCTTATGACAGCGTCTTATCTACCTTCTATCTTTGTACCCATAGTAGGTTTAGTATTTCCAGCTATTACTATGGCATCTTTGTTTCTCTATATTGAACGAGATGAGATTCTTTAATTTCAGTTTCTTATGTTGTATGTGCCTTTGGGGAGAATGTCTCATAAAGTAGATTAGACATGGTTCTAATCTCATATTCAATTTTGCTCCGCCAGACTCTTTTGATATTAGTTTCTTAGTTGTTCTTATTTGTTTCAAATCTTGAAAACCTGTGATCTTATTACAATCTATGTTTCATTCTCTTCTTTAAATTGAAGCATAGATTGCTGTTCCGCTTGCAAAAGATATAGATTGACCATATGTATAAGAATAGATCCATATCTTATGTAAACAGGTCAATCTTATCCCTTCTCATATATCAAAACAATGAATAATAATAATATCGATCTTTTGCTTTCTTGATTCTTTGTAAGAGTAGCATATGCTCTTTAAGCAAAGTTATATAGAGAAGTAAGAGTCTCATCTATTCCAAAAGAGTAGAAGGCAAACAGACTCGATAACATTATAGAAATATGTAACTGATTGGTTACAAAAGAAAGAACAATCTTGAGGTTATGAGGAAGTAGTAATGACAAGTTGGCAATCTAAATGGCTCCGAGTAGATTATGTGAAAGGTTCTCGGGAGCTCAATAATCTGTGTTGGGCTTGCATCCTTCTTTCCGGTGCAATCGGCTTCTTAATAGTTGGGCTCTCTAGTTATATTGGTAAGGATTTGATCCCTGCTTTGTCATCTGAACAGATTATTTTCATTCCACAAGGTATTGTAATGTGTTTCTATGGTACCGCAGGTCTTTTCTTCGGATTATATCTGTGGTGTACTATATTCTGGGATGTTGGTAGTGGCTATAATCCATTTGATAAGCAAGAAGGAACCTTCTCTATATTTCGTTGGGGGTTTCCGGGGAAGAATAGGCGTATCTTTATTCGATTCGTGATGAAGGATATATTAGCAGTTAGATTAAAGATTCAAGAAGGTTTTTACTCTCGTCGAATCCTTTCTTTAAAGATGAGGAATCGGCAAGATGTTCCCCTAACTCGCATTAGTGAAGATTCGACACTTAAAGAGATAGAAGAAAAGGCTGCCGAAATTGCTCGTTTCTTACGTGTATCAATCGAAGGGTTCTAAGATTGGATCTACTTCTTTCTTGTTTGAAGATAGTTACAAACAACAAATCGAACAGAAGATGGCTAGGCCAACAATACGATATGATAAAGATGAAAAGAAGATCTTGTTGCAAAAAGGTAATTACGCACTAAAGAATAACTTAGTTTTTGATTCATTTATTGAAAGAAAATTTTGTTGTTTTGTAATATTGTATATGAACAACATATGAGATTATATTGGTGGAAACTTCTTGAGTGGTTTTACGATACTCCATATCGTTCGCTAAATAGAGCTTACAAAGCGAGTAAGCAGATACAGTCTATAGCAAAAGACTCTTTGTCCTATGTAGAAACAAGACCATCGTTACAAGACTTGTCGCAAGCTGTAATGTGTCATATGGATATGGAACTTGAGAAATCCATATTCATTATATATTGGAGTCTCTTGGAGTGCAGGATAAGTATATCCATACCACAGATTCGGAACAGATTGAAGCTTCTTGCTTCGAAAGGGACATATCTTGATTTGCTCTCAAACGAGAATTATGCCTCTTTTCCCTACGAGAAACAATTATGTTCAAAAGAAGATTCTTATGATGTATCTTCATCTTTCCATTCAAATTCTTCTAATTGTACTAAAACAAGTAAAAGACAAAACAAAAAGAGAACTAAATCAAATAATCAATCAGACGCTGCTTCTCGTGCTTTCTCAGAAAGACATATATCTAAAAGATCAAGCAAGATAGAAGAGATAAATAAGAGACTAGCTTGGATTGAAGCAACCTTGAATGATCTCGATTTCTGGAGATGGCAATGTTCTCCAAGCTCGGCATTCTTTCAAACGAATAAACAGTCAAATGAGGAATTGTTGATTTGGGAGTCAACAAGTTTTCCAACTAATCTAACGGCTTATGAATCTATTAGTCTAATACCCCGTTCTATAACCCGTACCCTATCCAGATTCAAGACAGAGCTAATGAATAGATCCGGCTCATTGTTATCTACCCAGATTGAATTGGCTAGATATCAAGCATTAGCTTCTATTCAATATATTGGATGCTTATTATATCTCCCGTTTATAGTCCCAATCATCTTAAATAGTTGGTTTTTAGAACCTTGGATAAGGGACTGGTGGAATACTTCCCAATCACAACTATTTATCAATTTCTTTCAAGAAGAAAGAGCGTTAAAACGTCTTCAAGAAGTAGAAGGGTTAGTATGGTTGAATGAAATACTAACAGATTCTGTAGATAATCAATCATAAGATTATGGTGCAATTGTATATGACAAAACTACTCAATCAGTAATAATATATAATGAAGGAAATATTCAAACAATCTGCCGTTTTGTAACCGATGTAATTAGCATTGCCATTTCAACCTCTTTGTTCATAATAGGTCGAAAAAGACTTGCAGTCTTAAATTCCTGGATTCAAGAGCTATTCTACAGCTTGAATGATACAATGAAAGCATTCTCGATTCTTTTACTAACTGATTTATGTATTGGCTTTCATTCCCCCCATGGTTGGGAAATAGTGATAGGTTTCTTCTTAGAACATTTTGGATTTGCTCACAATGAATATGTAATATCTTGCTTCGTATCAACCTTCCCGGTCATTTTAGACACAGTCTTTAAGTATTGGATCTTTCGTCATTTGAATCGTATATCTCCTTCAATTGTAGCAACTTATCATACAATGAATGAATGACTGTTCTTTCTATTTTACCAATTGTGTTGAATAGAATATAGTTAATTGTCTTAACCATAAGATCTTCTTGTTTGATATTGACAAATAGACGAAAACATTCAGCAATTGTCAGCTTAATCACAATAATCTAACGAGGATAAATAAATAAGAAATCTTGAGACTACATAAGATGGAGAAACAATCTGTTTGCAAGAAAATTTGACACCAATAATCAAACTATGCAAAAAAGAAATATCAAAAATTGGTTGAACAAATGGTTGATTCTATCGTTCGTAATATCGATCATTTTTAACAGAATAATTTGTACATCTGTAGCAAAGGCATACCCCATCTTTGCACAACAGAATTATGAGAATCCGCGAGAAGCAACTGGACGTATCGTGTGTGCCAATTGTCATTTAGCTAAGAAAGCTATTGATATTGAAGTTCCACAATCTGTTCTTCCTAATACTGTATTTGAAGCAGTTGTTAAGATTCCTTATGATATGCAGATAAAACAAGTACTTGCAAATGGTAAGAGAGGGGGATTGAGCGTGGGTGCCGTTCTGATTCTACCCGAAGGGTTTGAGCTTGCTCCCTCTGATCGTATTCCAATTGAAATCAAAGAGAAGCTAAACAAGCTGTCATTTCAAAACTATCGTCCTGATAAAAAGAATATTCTAGTAATAGGCCCAGTTCCGGGTAAATTATATAGTGAAATCATATTTCCGATTCTTTCACCGGATCCGTCTATTGATAAACAAGCACACTTTTTGAAATACCCTATTTATGTAGGAGCAAATAGGGGAAGAGGACAGATCTATCCTGATGGTAGCAAGAGCAACAACACTGTTTATAATGCTTCCACAACAGGAATAATAACTAGAATAATACGTAGAGATAAAAAAGGTGGGTATGAAATAGCGATTAGAGAAGCATCAGAGGGTCGTGAAGTGATTGAAATTATACCTCCAGGTCCCGAACTCATTATTTCCGAAGGTGAATCGATCAAAGTTGACCAACCTTTAACTAATAATCCCAATGTGGGAGGGTTTGGTCAGGGAGAGGCAGAGATTGTCCTTCAGGATCCATTACGTGTTCAAGGTCTTTTACTCTTCTTTGCATCAGTCGTTTTAGCACAGATATTCTTGGTACTAAAAAAGAAACAATTTGAAAAAGTTCAGTTGGCAGAGATGAATTTCTAAGTCAATACTTTATCAATGTAAGATATTTTGGTTAAGTTACTAATAGTCTCTTTTCGCTTGCAATTTGAATCCTTCAACGTTGGATTTCTAACTCTTTTGGAAAACTCGTTGGGTCTAGTTGATCGGAGACTGCATCTCCCAGAAGGATTTTTTAACAACTGTTCAAACATGTATAGTGAGTAATAGATCTGATAACTACCTTTTCATTAAGTAACTTTTATTGTTATGTATCCTTTCCTTACTCTAAGAAAGAAGAAAGGAGTTAATCAAGGAATAAGAGATTGGGTCTTAATTCTTTACGTGTTTCTTCTCTCTTTTTTTTTATTTGATGAGTATTAAGATTCATTACTTTAGTTCTTTTTAGATGGAAAGAGAAATAATCAGACGTAACAAATAACTGATAAGAAAACAATGAGAAACAGCACGCTTTAACCAAACTCTCTACCCTATTGTAGTTTGTTCAATTTGTATCTGTTAGTTAGGTAACAGTCCTGTCTCTTTTTCTTGAAACGAAAGGAGGATTGAACAGATTCTAACTTAGCGCATTTCTCTCACAAAGTATATAGCTCTCTCTCTGAATTAGATAGAGAATCTATTTATCAATTGATAATACTAATAATTATTGTCAAACAAATAAATCCAGTCTGATCGATTCTTTATCTTTAGAAGAGAATCGATCAGAAAACTTATTTATTTGAATACAGTAACCCGATCCTCTTGGGATAGAGTAATATTACTAAATAGATTTTCATGCTTAGATTTATATACTTTCAACAGCTTCTTTTATCTTAATCTTAGGATTAAGAAGGGAAAAGAGAAAATAATTTAGTAAGACATAAATAAGGGAAACTCTTTTATAGTGATTCATTAAAGGGATGATCCTAATCCTGAATAGGCTCCGTAAAAGAATATCCCTAATAGACCTATCACAAGAATACCGGTTACAGTCCCTATTAGCCACAGAGGAATCCTTCCAGTGGTATTGGCCATTCTTCCCACTCCCTTTTCTTCTTTTTTTTTTCAGTATTTTATTTTGTCACGCCTCGCAATATAAACAGTCACAATTGATTAGAATCTCAGCTTTATTTGATCAAGACTACTAAGAGTAAGAGCTCTCACTCTCTAATTGAAGAAATAATTAGAGAATAGAACGGCAAGCACAAAGATTAATAAGAGTCCCCAGTAAAGACTCGTACGATTTAATTCTACACTCTGTTTATTCGGGTTTGGTGGTGTCATAACTTTGCAGTTTTTGTAAAGACTATCGTTGAATAAATTGCATTGCTGATATGGATCCAAGAAAGAAGACCGTCGGTACAGCTAATCCGTGAACAGCTAGCCATCTAACAGTAAAAATTGGATAAGTTCTATCTAGAGTCATTAATACCTCCTAAAAAGATCTAGTAAATGCATCAACTTGTTCCAACGAATCAAAACGGCCAGTTATTAGAGGAACTTCTTGTCGGTTCTCTGTAAAATATTCATTTGGACGAGGACTTCCAAAGACATCGTAAGCCAAACCTGTACTGACAAATAACCACCCTGCAATAAAGAGAGAAGGTATAGTAATACTATGAATGACCCAGTATCGAATACTAGTAATAATGTCAGCGAAAGGACGTTCTCCCGTATTCCCAGACATGGATAACTCCGTATTTTATAGGATTAAGGAGGATTGTTTCTCAAGAGGTATAAATAAAGATTTAAAATCTACTGGTACACCTTATCGATATCAATCCTATTTTGTTAGGTTGTCATTACATACCAATGGTATATCAGAAATATACTAAGTTAGTATAGCTAGCCTTTCTTCTAAGCAGCAAGGTTACTTTTCTCTCAGAATAAAGGTATAATCAGAAAGATCGCAAGTCACTCTTGATTAACCCTTCCTTATATTCTCTTGTTAACTATATAACTATTGTTGTACTGGCAAATCTCTTTCTTTGGATTGTTCTATTTGTGTTTTTGAGGCAGTTTTCCACTCTGAGATGTGGAAGAACAAAGAATAAAGCATTGTTGACTATTTCAATAATTTCTGATTCTTAATATAAGAAAGATTTGATTCCTAATTAATGATTCCGTAAAGAACCATTCTATCAAAAAACGAAGAGATTTGTACATATTGAAGCATTATGACTGATTGTTTCTTAAGAGATTATAAATAAAAACCTAATTCTATTCCGTAGTTTTAACTGTTTTTAATTCTTAAACAGAAGATTTGTTACCCTCAATAATCTAGGACATATTATGATTTGTTCATCTAAGATACTAAGAAATCAGTGAGTAGTCCTGATTTAGATTTAAATGTCTAAAAAAGGCTAAAGTACAATCTAAATCTTATTGAGAAAGTAATCATTCTTATGAATTTACTAATTCTCTAATCATTTTCGTTGAGAATTCTAGGTAATAAACTCTTTCAGAAGATTGTATACTAATATTAGTATATCTGTTAGTTTCATTTGGTAGTCAAATCTATGCTTACTCTATTAAGTTATTTTGCTTTTTTAGCATCTTTACTAATCTTCACTTTAGTCTTATTTATTGGGTTGAACAAGATTCGACTTATATGATAGAGAGATCTTATTGAATAGGAGGACCTCTATTATAATAAAGGTGCTTACTTACTTGTTGAGCTTATTGATCATCTCTCGTTACTATTGAGATGGTTTTCAATACGTAGTTATTTATATTTATTATATTCTTTTAAACTCAAATGGTTGAAGCATTGCTATCTGGAATCGTATTGGGTTTAATCCCAATAACGTTGGCGGGACTCTTCGTAACTGCCTATTTACAATATCGACGTGGTGATCAATTAGATATTCGATAAAAGTACAAAAAAAAATAATACAAACTACAAACTAATAGAATCTTCAGACTCTCTAACGGTTTTTACATATGTCTAGTACTTTAAATAGTTTAAAGAGTATGAAACACGTTTCTTTTTCTGAATATTCAATGGAATAACTCTCTGAATCAGTAGAAACACGCCCTATAGGATTTGAACCTATGACATCAGGTTTTGGAGACCTGCGTTCTACCAAACTGAACTAAGAGCGCTTCTCTTTGTATTCCTATTTTATCACAATCAGTTGTTATTCTCATTGCAATCGGTGAATTCTTTGATATGGAAACAGAATTAGACCTACGAGCATTTAGTATTGTATCTATTCTTTTGAGTTAGGTCTTATAGACTAATCTAATAGATAGGGATGACAGGATTTGAACCTGCGACATTTTGTACCCAAAACAAATGCGCTACCAAACTGCGCTACATCCCTCTTGCGCTTAATCAAGTCTTAATGAACATCTTGATGGAGAAACATCTCAGAAAGATTTAGATATATGAAACAATTATAACTAATAATTATACGTTTGGCTACTTGCTTCAAATACAACTTTCAGCTTCAGAAATCGATTATCTCTAGTAAGTCAAAGAAATAGAATTCCCTTTTTCTAGATGATTGTGTTAGAAATACTAATAAAGGAGTATAGAATATTTATTCGATTTAATCTAAGAGAATAACACAAAGGAGGATTTAGAATGCAAGACGTTAAGAGTTACCTTTCGACAGCCCCTGTACTAGCTACAATATGGTTTGTACTGTTAGCTGGTTTTTTAATAGAAATCAATCGTTTCTTTCCAGATGCTTTAATATTCCCATTTCTTTAAGCAAAAATAAGTAAAAAGAATAAAGCTAAATAACCTGTTTATCATTATCATTGGAAGTGATTCTATAGATTTGATTAGAATTTGAATAATTGATTATTAAGACATAACCCTCTTATCCTTATTTCTTCGTTTCCTATCTCTTTCAAGTAATTCTATGGCAAAGACTAAAGATGCAAGAATAACAATATGCTTAGAATGTACAGAGTGTATTCAAAAAGAAACTTATGAAAAAACTCGAGGCATCTCTAGATATACCACGCAAAAGAATCGTCGCAATACACCTACTAGATTGGAATTGAAGAAATACTGTCCTTATTGTTATAAGAATACTATTCACAAAGAACTGAAGAGATGAGAAATTTCTTTCTACTAAGTGGTGGAAGAATCAATAATCTTGATAGTTTTGAGAAACCTTACAAAAGAGTATCATGAATAAAGGTAATCGATCTTCTCGTAGACGTTCTCCATCTATTTGATCTGATGAGATTATTGACTATAGAAATATAAGTTTGCTCCGGCGATTCGTAGGTGAACAAGGAAGGATTTTGTCTAGATGCATCAATAGGTTGGCCGCCAAGCAACAGCGCTCAATAGCTACCGCAATAAAAAGAGCTCGTATTTTGGCTTTGTTACCTTTCTTGAACAATGACAATTGAGTGAGTCATTTATCAAAAAACAACTGTACGATTGAATCATAGTACAATCGGGTTAAAGGTTTACGGAATAAGAAGCCAACTATCTTATTACTAACGAAGAGAGAAGACTTACTAAAAGGATTGAGTTAGAACTAATACTTATAATACAAAATCCAGAGTCAATTAACACCCGTGTAGCCTCTCCGAAAATACCGGAGAGGTTTCTTATTGATCAATCAATACAGTAGTCATTTGTACAATTCTGGAAAAGCAATAAGTGTCTAAGATAGCGATTTAGGCAAGTGTTTTGCGATCTAAATAAACTTGATTTCTGTACAAATCATTAATCATAGTATGATAAATTGTTCGATTAATCCGTGTTGCTGCATTAATTCGAGCAATCCATAAACGACGAAATTCCCTCTTTCGATTATTTCTTTCCATACAAGAGGAAGCTGATACTCTCATTTTTTGTTGATTTGCTGTTCGAAATAATCTTGAATGAGCTCCTCTAAATCCAGATGCAAATTTAAGAACAGTTTTGCGACGTTTCCGAGCCACATATCCGCGTTTCACTCTAGTCATTAGATGTCTACCCTCATAGAAATCAAATCTTAATCTCTGCAAAAATCTATTTGATTGATACTTAATCAATTTACTAATTGTGGCACAAGATATTTGTTCGGTTTCCTATCTTTCTCTAAGACATATTCAGTTCTTTATCTCTTTGATAAAGAAACAATCTCTTTATAACCTTTCTTACCAGAATATGTAACTCATAAATTGTCACTAAATAACGAACAACATAGATCGTATATTCAAGCTGTTAATTTTTAGTTCTTTTATATATCTTCGATATCATTGAAGACAATTAGGATAGAATCTAAATATACTTATTTACTCAGAAGAATAGACTCTTTTACAAACTTTTCTCTCTAATGCAAAAGATATAGATTCCAATGGCTTTTGCCACTCTAACCTTCCTATCCACAAATAGCTATCTTAAACATCTGTTTATTCTGATATTGATGTTGTATGATAGAGATTTATGAATTCCAAAGTTTTCATAGTATTGTTCTCAACCGTTAGGTCCTTCCTAAATACCGGAGTCTCTTATTTCCCGATCACAAGGAAAAAAGAATTAGTGCTGGTAAGCTGTATAGTTTCCAGTTTCTATCTCTACTTTACTGAAATGACCAAGTAATCTTTTTAAAACGAAAGACTTGTCTAGTAACGGTATTTTACTATTGGAAGTTGTCTAATAGGAGAGCTGACCTAAAGCAGCTGTCATTGTAAGAGGGATTAAAGAGATAGACATAAGGATTTAACCACTTTTTTCGCTTAATGACTGTTTTTACTATCATTGATAATTGTTTATTCATCTGGCACCAAGATAATTGGGTTTGCACCAATCAAAACTATGAATTATCATCCCTCATTGAAAGAGGCATATGACAAATCTTTTTCTCATTCCGATAAAGAAAGGGATTCCTCTGCAAGGTCAATTCTATAATATCGTTCAAGTTCTGATTCTAACAAGTCGCACATACACCCTAGTGCATACTCCCCTTCGTTGGGGGCATCCCCGAAGGGCAGGGGACTTTGTTCCACTCTCGATTAGTTGTCTGGCTTTCCTAATAAGTTGTTGATTCGTTGGCATACGCGAAGAGGGGCAGAAATCGTCGGTTCAGAATATTCTTAACCATTAGAAATTATTCATGAGTTAACCGGAAAAAGTAAACACTCTTCTCTTTTCAGACTTGAACAGCTTTCCTCACTTCTAAAGATAGCGAGAATAAAGGCATCTAGAGGAGGTAAGGCATAATTCTATCTAGTATCGATTTGCTGGAAAGAGGGAATACTGACAGTATTCCCTCTTTCCAGCAAATCGATACTAGATAGAACAAACACCTTTAATGTAAGGAAAGTTGTTAGCAAAGAGAAACCAATGGCTCTTTTCTCGGCTATCTCTTCTTTCTATTGCAAATTACTACATGAATTTTGAATCAGAAGGGGTTTCTGATGCTGCGAGATCTACAATACCATAATTCTTAGCTTCTCTTGCTGACATAAAAACATCTCTCTCCATATCTTCAGAGATTATCCATGAAGGTTTGCCAGTTCGTTGTACATAAACCTTAGTAATACAATCACGAAGTTTCAATACTTCTTCTGCTTCCATGATGCATTCTCCTGCTTGTCCATCATAGTAAGAACTAGCAGGTTGATGAATCATAACCCTAATTCGATGTTTTCAGGATTTGTTTGATTCGAGGTAACCGTACAGGCAGCTCTATCTGCATACGGCTTTATATCTTATTCGGTGAGATAGGAAATAATGATAAAAGATTTCAGATGCGTGACTCAAATGAGCTTATTATCTGTTACTCACAACTAACGTAGCACGAAGTTGATACATCATCTTTCCTTTCTATTAAGTACTATGATGACTCTGTTGCTTGTTTGTTTCGAGCAATGCCAAAGTTCTCTATGAATATTCTCGAAAGATACTCAATAAAAGAATATTTAAGGATTTAGTCCTTACTTTACTTCGCATATAATATGCGTTCTATGACGCTATAATAAAGACATTCCGCGTTCCTTACTAACCCAAGACTGAAACGATCTCTTCTATCTGAGTATTCTTTCATTCATTTTAGCAGTATCTTGGTATTTGTCTACTAGTACGAAACTCTACTTAGTCTTTGATGCCATGCTATTATTACCTTGAATTAGGGCGAAGGCATAATTTCAATTCATACAAAACATTGGCGCCAAGCGTGAGGTAGTGCTATACGTTTGGTAATTTCTCCTCCAGTTAGAATAAAAGATCCCATGGAAGCGGCTAATCCCATACAGATTGTATGTACATCTGGTACAACAAATTGCATAGCATCATAGACAGATATTCCTGGTAATACTGCTCCGCCAGGAGAATTTATATACAAGAACATGTCTTTGGTTTCATCTTCCCCATTCAAGTACATCATAATACCAATAAGTTGGTTTGCAATCTCATCATCTACTTGTTGACCTAGAAATAGTAACCTTTCTCGATAAAGCCGGTTGATCAGGATAGGTTTCTGCGTTCCCTCCTACAAAACCGTACAAGCGTTGTTAAAAGCATACGGCTCCAACAGTTCCAGGATAAGAAAGAGATCCTCTATCTTTTAGATTTGAACTCCTACTCTTGTAAGAATAACAAGATATTTTCTATCTTTTAATTTTCTATCTTTTATTAGTTAAGATATCTCTGACTATCCCATCTTTTATTCAAGTTTGTTTTTCCATCTTCTCCTTCTTTTTTTCGAAACATTCTGAATTGTATCTTTATTAATGTAGTGAAAGATATTCTGGTCATTTCTACATTACTCTTTTCTTGTTCATAATTAAGCTTTTCAAAGAGACAAAAAGAAGAATCTTTAGGTTCATTTACCACTTCGGGAGGTACGAATCCGATCAATATTTGTACATATGGGACAAATTATTTTACTTTCTCTCGCCTTATTTCTTCCTGAAACTGGGGACTACTACTAGAAGTAACTTCTATTCTGTAATAATCTTGGTATTATTCATTCTTGGGATTTAGTGTTCGAAGTCTTAATAATCTGTTAATTTCAACTAGCCATGGATTCTTTTAATTACTAGATCTTCGCTAAGAACAATCTCACGCTTTTTTCTTTCTTTTTTACAGTTGGAACATTTGGCAATCTTAAGTGAGATAGAAACAAATTGATCGGATAAAAGATGATGGAAAGTAGTTCCATAAGACTCAATATATGCAAAACCAAGTCGCGCTATACGTCGACCCACACCGCATCCTCTTCCCCAGGCAAACGAAAGGGCACCTTCGGAACACCAATTGGCATGCAGAAACAGATAAAGAGTTATATTCTTCTCTGAGTTGAACACGAAAGAATAGCATGAACTATGACTCTGCTCTATGTCACATTATAGCATATCTAGTCAGTCTTAAGTCTTAAAAATAGAAGAATTCAGGATCAAAATGATCAATAGTATTTTCATACAATATATGGGACCAATCTCTGCATTGTTATGTAAAAAATTCAAATGCTAAAATATCTATGTATTTTTATTTGTTTTCGGAAGATTTTAAGCCCCTCCGATTTTACTAATATGTTTTTCCCTTTGTTTCTGTATTAAAAAGAACTAGAAATCTTGTTCGAAGCGGAGTCTCTGATTCTACTTACTAAGCTTGAATCAGATTCTTCTTCTCTTTTATAGTGTAAGCCTTGAATGCAAGAAATTTACAAAATACTCACTGATTCTGAAAAAAAAAGAAAGAGGTTTTCCATGGGTTTGCCTTGGTATCGTGTTCATACTGTTGTACTAAATGATCCGGGTCGCTTAATTTCTGTACATTTAATGCATACGGCTTTGGTTTCTGGTTGGGCCGGTTCAATGGCTTTATACGAATTAGCGGTTTTTGACCCATCTGACCCCGTCCTAGATCCGATGTGGAGACAAGGAATGTTTGTTATTCCATTTATGACTCGTATCGGTATAACAAAATCGTGGGGTGGTTGGAGCATTACTGGAGACACTGTAACAGATGCAGGTATCTGGAGTTACGAAGGTGTAGCTGCAGCCCATATTATTCTATCTGGTTTATTATTCCTAGCTGCTATCTGGCACTGGGTCTACTGGGATCTAGATCTGTTTCGTGATGAACGTACGGGAAAACCATCTCTCGATTTACCTAAGATCTTTGGAATTCATCTATTCCTGTCGGGAGTGCTTTGTTTTTCTTTTGGGGCATTTCATGTAACAGGTTTATTTGGTCCCGGTATTTGGGTATCAGACCCTTATGGTTTAACTGGAAAAGTCCAACCCGTAGATCCAGCTTGGGGAGCTGAAGGCTTTGACCCTTTCGTTCCAGGAGGAATAGCTTCCCACCATATTGCAGCAGGGATCTTGGGTATTTTAGCAGGTTTATTTCACCTTAGTGTTCGTCCCCCCCAAAGGTTGTATAAAGCTTTACGCATGGGGAATGTTGAAACCGTTCTGTCTAGCAGTATTGCTGCTGTTTTCTTTGCTGCCTTTGTAGTTTCCGGAACTATGTGGTATGGTTCTGCCGCCACTCCAATTGAATTGTTTGGACCCACTCGCTATCAATGGGATCAAGGATATTTTCAACAAGAGATAGATCGACGGATTCGTACGAGTAAAGCTGAAAAGCTGAGTCTATCCGAAGCCTGGTCTAAGATCCCCGAAAAATTAGCTTTTTATGATTATATTGGTAATAATCCAGCTAAGGGAGGATTATTTAGAGCAGGTGCAATGGACAATGGTGATGGAATAGCTGTTGGTTGGTTAGGGCATGCTGTCTTTAAAGATAAAGAGGGTCATGAACTATTTGTACGCCGTATGCCTACTTTCTTTGAAACATTTCCAGTAGTCCTGGTAGATGAAGAAGGTATTGTGAGAGCCGACGTTCCGTTCAGACGAGCAGAATCAAAGTATAGTGTTGAACAAGTAGGTGTAACTGTTGAATTTTATGGCGGTGAACTAGATGGTGTTAGCTTTAGTGATCCTGCTACAGTAAAGAAATATGCTAGACGTGCTCAATTGGGTGAGATCTTTGAATTTGATCGAGCCACTCTTAAGTCAGACGGTGTTTTTCGTAGTAGTCCTCGAGGTTGGTTCACTTTTGGTCATGCCACCTTTGCTCTTATTTTTTATTTTGGACACATTTGGCACGGCGCTAGAACTCTGTTCAGAGATGTCTTTGCTGGCATCGACCCGGATTTAGACGCGCAGGTGGAATTTGGAGCATTCCAAAAGATAGGGGATCCAAGTACTAAGAGACAAATCGTTTAAAAGATCCTTTATTTGTTGTTTATGCTATCTCTTCGAGTTATAAGGTTTAGTAATGCTATCTTTTAGCTTAACAGTTCTTTATTAGATACATATTCAAATAATCTGATTTGTTAGGTTATCAATTAAATTGGTAAAAGATGAGAGAAAGAAAAGTTAAGATAAAGAATCTATTAGATTCTGTTGAATAGAGATGGCTAGAATATGGGATCTTTTAACTAGTACGAAAGCTATCCTCAAAACAAAACTGCACTCCACTATCGAATCCATGGAAGCATTGGTTTATACATTTCTATTGGTAGCTACTCTAGGTATAATATTCTTCGCCATATTCTTTCGGGAACCGCCCAAAGTCCCAGGTAAAGGAAAGAAATAAGACTCTCTCTTATTAATCATAGAGAGATAAGTAAACACAAAGAGGGAAGAGAACTATAATCAAAGACCTTCCTAGAAGAGCAAAGGAAGGTCTTCTAGATCGATTAGTCTTCATGCTCTTCAAAGGGATCCCTAAGTTCTCTAGAAGGTTGACCAAAAGCAGTATACAAAGCGTAACCGGTAAAGCTAACAAGTGAACAAGATATAAATATAGTGACCAAAGTTGCAGTTTCCATGATTAAATGATCCAAAGAACAGTAATTGTTTTTAGTATAATACTAGTATATAAAGTTAGCAATTCTTAATCAATTGAACAAGTTAAAGTTATATGGCTACAAAGATTATTGATGATACTCCTAAAGGCAAACCCAAGATTAGTGTCTTAGGAATATTCTTGAAACCACTGAATTCCGAATATGGTAAAGTTGCTCCCGGTTGGGGAACTACTCCTCTAATGGGATTCTTCATGGCGCTGTTTGCAGTATTCTTAGTAATTATTCTAGAAATATATAACTCTTCTGTTCTATTAGAGGGTATTCCCATAACTTGGTAGAAATAGAGAAGAGAGAGATGCGATTGCTATCCGGAGTCCCCGCAGTTAGAGTAGCTGGGGGATTAAAGAGAAAGATAGTTCTTCTATAATCTATATAGATAAGTGTGGGTAGTCAAATCGTGGAACTTTTTTTACTATTCAAAGGGCTTGACAATATGGGTGTGCGGCTCGATACAATCAGTCTAGTGTGATAGATAGACGATCTATTCTCGATGGGATAAAGATATTATAATCTTGCTAGATCGCGGTCTAATTGTCAGCATCAAAAGCGCAAGAGCACATAATTTATTAACAATTTTTGAACTATGATCAATCCATATGAATCTACTATTCAAACTTCGTTACAAGATTAGTATTTACTGTTAAGAGAGAATTCTATTGCTACTTGAATCAAAGAATTAAAGGATTCCAGCAATCATTCATTTCTATTTTTACCTACCAGTATGTTTTTAAACCACAACAAAGAACCTAATATTCCTAGTTCGACGAGATGGAAATCACAGTAAACAAAGAAGAATCGTTACCCATTTGATTCTCTTACCCAAGTAATGAAATAAAAGGATTTGTCGAGGTACAGTAGAGATCCAAGGTTCATAGATACCTAGGTAATGAGATTGAAACGAGATAGAATCTATCCATTTCTATATTCTAGTTCTTTCTAGACAATTCTATCGATAAGATAAAGAGATTTCTCAAGATGCTAGAGATCCTTATTCTTCTTAGGAATGAGAGATAACCTGAGATTGAAACAAAGAAGATTCCTTCTTTTTTGTTAGATTAGTCTGTCTTTTATCAAAGGTTCTAATCGAAATGGGTCAAGTCAATCGATTTCTTGTAAGATAGAAGAAAGAACTAATCAGGTGAAGGATAATTTGGACATCTTTGTTTAAGCTGTATGGGGTCTAACCTCCAAGTACAGTTTGTAAAGGGGGAGTCAACAAGAGAAAGACTTACCTATCTTAATAAAGTATATGATTGGTTTGAAGAGCGTCTGGAGATTCAATCGATTGCTGATGATATTACTAGTAAATATGTTCCTCCTCATGTAAACATATTCTACTGTTTGGGAGGAATCACATTAACATGTTTCTTAGTTCAGGTAGCCACTGGTTTCGCAATGACTTTCTATTATCGTCCAACTGTTACAGAAGCTTTTTCTTCTGTTCAATATATAATGACTGAAGTGAGTTTTGGATGGCTAATACGATCTGTTCATCGGTGGTCAGCAAGTATGATGGTTCTAATGATGATTTTACATGTATTCCGCGTTTATCTTACAGGAGGGTTTAAAAAACCTCGTGAATTGACTTGGGTGACAGGTGTAATTCTAGCTGTATCAACTGTATCTTTTGGTGTAACTGGATACTCTTTACCTTGGGATCAGATTGGTTATTGGGCAGTTAAGATTGTAACCGGTGTACCAGAAGCTATCCCAATAATAGGGTCACCGCTAGTAGAATTATTACGAGGAAGTGTTAGTGTCAGTCAATCTACATTAACTCGTTTCTATAGTTTACATACCTTTGTTTTACCGCTTCTTACTGCTGTTTTTATGTTAATGCATTTCTTGATGATCCGAAAACAGGGCATTTCAGGCCCTTTGTAGTTGATTCAAATCCGTACTGTAAGCGGTGGACGATATAATATAGTCTAGTTATTTCGGGATCCTAATCTATTTGTAGGAAGAAAGGATATTGTTTTTTTGCCACTAGTATCAGAATAACTTCTTAGTGAGTTTCTTGTTAGTTTGGTTGAATTGACAAGAAAGAAGAGATTAGATCATTCTTTCCAAAAGGAGAAGATTGGATTATGGGAGTGTGTGACTTGTTACAAAACACAAGCTTTGCATATATTTTATCGAGTGCCGCCACATTCAGAGATGTGTCTCTTCTCCAATTCTCTCTAATCTTCAAATTAGAGATTAAAACTTGGAAACTAAACCCTTTTCTTCGTGGGGATTGTAGAGAATTCTGTTTATGATCGAACTCAAAAAATTAATTATTTTGAAGGCTCCGTTAAATCCCACAAAGATCATATTCTTTTGATATTAGTTGAATAAAGAATTCTAATTGATAAATATGGCTCTTGGAACCCATTCATTCCTTTTGTATCCAATATGATGGAGAGACGCCGTCGGAGTGAAAAAAACGATCTAAAACGAGATAAAGCAAGAGTTCCAACAAGTTAAGACCCTGTACAAGTACTGATTCTTAAGGATCTTCTATCTATAATTGTGTAAAATAAGTGTATATGGGGTTTGAGATCATCCAAAAAGTAAATCAATCAATTGTTTTAGTTGACTTGGGTAATAAGCAACAACTTAAAATGTCTTTCTTTTTCTTTTCAAACCAAAGAGTTAATAAACAATTAAAGAGTTTGAATCTAGAAAAAGGTTTGTAAAAACAACTGTTTAAACAGTTGCTCGAGCCGGCTGATAAGAAATTTTCATGTCCGATTCAACGGGGGGAATAAGAAATCTATCCCAATAACCAAGAAACCTGACCTTAATGATCCTGTTCTAAGAGCAAAGTTAGCAAAAGGTATGGGACACAATTATTACGGAGAACCTGCTTGGCCAAATGATCTTCTTTACATATTCCCGGTAGTAATTCTCGGAACTGTTGCATGTACTGTAGGTTTAGCGGTCTTAGAACCTTCAATGATTGGTGAACCAGCAAATCCTTTTGCAACTCCCTTAGAGATATTACCTGAATGGTATTTCTTTCCTGTATTTCAAATACTTCGTACAGTTCCTAATAAATTATTAGGTGTTCTTTTAATGGCATCAGTACCTGCAGGTTTACTAACGGTACCTTTCCTTGAAAATGTAAATAGATTCCAAAATCCATTTCGGCGTCCAGTAGCGACAACGGTCTTTATGATTGGCACTGTAGTAGCTATTTGGTTAGGGATCGGAGCAACATTGCCAATCGATGTATCTTTAACGTTAGGATTGTTCTAACTGTAAGATATAAGATAGAAGAGAGATCAGAGTAGATCTTTTTTGTTCGAGTCTGATTAGCAAAATCTGTCCTATTGGATCTATCTTTTGGATCTTGGGAGTATTCATTTGAATCTTGGATCTCCCTAGATCCAGCTAAAAAAGTAATTATCAGTGGTTAAAGAAGAAAGAGAAGATTCAATCTTTTTGACTATCCTATGATTCTCTTGAGTGACAGTTATTCGTTTCTTTAATCCATTCTCTTGTAAAACTATGGCAATAGAACGACTAAACAAAGAATCGATTGGTAACGAGTAAGAATGTTGATAGGTTACAATTTCTTCTTTTTAGTTCGATCAACATACGATTTATTCTTAGGTAAATCGATAGAAAAACGTTCTTGTAGAGCTTTTGATACCTGATCAACAGATTTCTTTCCAAAATTCTTGATTCTTTTTAAATCCTCTTGACTATAATTTAATAAATCCCAGATTGTGTGTACATCGATTCGTTTGAGACAGTTATAAGCTCTAGCAGACGGTTCCAATTGATCAATAAATATATGTTTGAGGGTAACTTCTCTCGTCAATTCATCTATGTCATCTTTTGAAAGAGAAGATAATTCTGGCAAATTGAATGACTTTTTATTACTTTCAACATGAAGAATCTCTTTTCCTTTAGTGTGTAAAAAAGGAAGAAATAAGTCTATAAGGTTTTTTGAAGCTTCAGAGAATGCTTCGTGTGGAGTCAAACTACCATTAGTCCATATCTCAAGGAATAAAATCTCTGAGAGTTCTCCATCATTTCCGAATCTATGAACACTATAATTCACATTTTGAACAGGCATGAATACGGCATCAATGGGGAATTCTCCATTGTTATATCCTCTTGAATCTCTTATCCGATACCCACGGTCTTTTTCGATCTTTAATTCGATATTCAACAAGATTGGTTGGGTAATGCTAGCTATGTATTGTGAATCATCAATGGTTTTTATAGCGGATGGCAATGATATATCACCGGCTGTTATCTTTTTAGGACCATTGATAGATAGAAATGCTTTTTAGATATCATAAGAATCACTTCGAAGTACAATCTCTTTCAAATTAATTAGAATATCATGTATTGTTTCCTAAATACCCGTTATCGTAGAATATTCATGTCTAACTCTCTCAAATCTTGCAGACGTTATACTTGTCCCTTCTACCTCACTTAGTAAAGATCTACGCATAGCGATTCCCACAGTATTAGCTTGTCCTCTTTTTAAAGGAGATATAGCAAAGCGGCCATAATGAAGACGCTTATTCTCAACTTTGGATTCAATACATCTCCATTCAATAACATTAGTAGAGATTGGTATTTCATCTTGAATCACAACAAGATCCCTCCTTCCTTATTCTTTGATATCATTTCCCTAATATTTAAACACGTCTCTTCTTAGGAGGTCGACATCCATTATGAGGCATTGGAGTTACATCACGTACGAAACTCAAGATTATACCGCTTCTCCGAATAGCTCTTAAAGCTGTATCTCTTCCTGGACCAGGTCCGCTTATCATGACTTCTGCTTGTTCCATACCTTGATCAATTGATGTACGAATGGCGCTTTCTGTTGCCGTCTGGGCGGCAAACGGTGTACTTTTTCTTGTACCTTTGAACCCGCACACACCAGCAGAGCACCATGAAATAACTTGTCCTCTAACATCTGTAACAGTAACGATAGTATTATTAAAACTTGCTTGAATGTGGATAACTCCTTTAGATATCTTACGTCTTCCTTTTTTTGAACCAATTCTTTTTGGATTTTTTATCATAATTAATGGATTCCTAATGATAAACGAACTATTATTATACGTGTTTCTACTTAATGCGTTGTTACCCTTGCCTTTGTTTATGCTTTGGATTGGAACAGATTACCATAATTCGTCGTCGTCTACGAATCAGTCGACATTTCTCACATATCTTGCGAACGGAAGTACGAATTTTCATATCTATAACCATAAATGGGAAAAAGATCTTGACAGATTGAACAATCTTTCTTTGTTCTATCATTAACGAATGAATTCATTCCAAAAATATTGGAATTCTATTGTAAAACCACAAAGATCACTACTGAGTCCCATTTATTTGCTTATTTCTTAAACGATAAGTAATACGTCCTTTAGTAAGATCATAAGGACTCAGTTCAACCCTTACCCTATCTCCTGGTAATATTCTTATGTAATTACGTCGAATCTTCCCTGATATGTGAGTTAACACTTGGCATCCATTGTCTAGGCATACTCGAAACATAGCATTAGGAAGTGACTCTATTACTGTACCTTCCACATCAATCAGACTCTGTTTCTTCATAATTAAGGAAACAGATCTCTCTAAGAAATCGATTTTGCTCTGTTAAGAACAGTTGAACCGATTTCCTATTCTTAAGAATCTTCATATTCTCAGAATTCTTTATAACACTACCAAACATAACATAAAACCTCCCCTCCAATCTTTTTTTGTCTAGCCTCCCGGTCTGTCATAATTCCATATGATGTTGATAGAATTGCAATTCCCATACCGGCTAATACTCTTGGTAGTCTTCGATGGTCAGAATATATTCTTAAACCAGGTTTACTTATACGTTTGAGACCTGTCATATATGGTCTTTTCTTTTTACCTTGATACTTTAAAGTCACGTCTAAAAGATCTCTTAGATTGTTTCTATGTTCTGCAATGTTTCTTATAAAACCTTCTTTTAATAGGATTCCTACGATATTCTTGTTGACATTACTAGCAGGTATTTGAGCCGTCGTCTTTCTTCTCATGTTGGCATTTCGTAGAAGAGTAATCATAGTAGAAATAGTGTCGTTAGCCATAAGATAGTGATTATTAGTTGTTAATTCTAGAATGACTGAGTTCGATCATTTGTTAGTATTTCACTTACATATATACTATTCTAGTTATATTCTATTATCTTGAGGATCGTCTCTTATAGATTCTTTCAAATCCATCAAACAAAGATCTTGCTAAGTGTTTTTTTATTATCTAATCTGATTTGTTAATAATATTTGTGAATCATTGGAAAGAATGGGTTGAACTATATTCTTATACAGAAACTATTGTTCTATTTATATTTTGTATATAACAGATGCGATTTGTTACTTTATCTTTGATATTTCTATTCTAAACTATTCTAAGATTGAATAACTAAGCAGAACAGATCGAAATTGAGTTTTGATCTGTTCTGCTTTCTAGTCACTACAAGACCTCAGGAGCTAGCGAGATTATCTTAGGAAAATTATAATCTCTCAATTCCCTAGCAATTGGTCCGAATACTCTAGTTCCTTTAGGATTTCCCTCGGGATTGATAACAACAGCTGCATTGTCATCAAATCTTAGAATCATTCCATTCTCACGTTTTATCTCTTTGCGTGTACATACTACTACTGCTCTAACTACTTCTGATCTTTTCAGAGGCATATTTGGGATTGCTTCTTTAATCACGGCTATAATAGTGTCACCAGTACTTGCGTATCTACGGTTCTTAGTAGCCAACACTCGAATACACATTAATTCGCGTGCTCCGCTATTATCTGCTACATTTAAATAACTTTGGGGCTGAATCATTTATTAATCATTAAAAGAAAAAAAGGGTATAGATTAGGTATTGTCGACTCTAAGAAGAGATACTTTCTCATCCTCCACTATCCTTATTTATTAGATTTCTCTCTCTTTTCCGTATTGATTATCTCTACTATCGATACTTTTCTGATTAGCAGGAGTCATTATTTGAGTACGTATCGGTAGTTTATAAGATGCGACCTTCATGGCCGCTCTAGCTATATCTCCCGGTACTCCACTTATTTCGTAGAGGATTCGGCCTGGTTTAACAATAGATACCCAATATTCTGTAGATCCTTTCCCAGATCCCATACGTGTTTCTGCAGGTCTCATACTTATTGGTTTATCAGGAAAGATACGTATCCATAATTTACCACCACGACGAACATAACGAGTTATTGCTCTTCTTCCTGCTTCTATTTGTCTAGCTGTGATCCAAGCAGGTTCGAGTGCTTGCAGAGCAAATCTTCCAAAAGAGACATGATTACCACGAAGTGAGGTTCCTTTTAATCTTCCCCTGTGTTGTTTACGAAATTTTGTTCGTTTGGGGTTATAATCGATGGCAATAGAATTATTCCATCTCTAATACGAAACCGGACGTGAGAGTCTCTTCTCATCCGGCTACTCATGGATTTAATTGAGAAAGAAGATACAGAGCATGTTATATTAAACAGATTCAAATTATTTTGTTCTTTATCCTTGCATATGTTTCTCTCTTTCTCTTTTATTTTCTTTTAATTAATTCTGAGATCATGCACAGCAGAACCACGTGCGAAAATGGACTCGATTCTTTGTTTCTCTTAAGATTCTATAACAATTTTACATTCTAGTTTGTAAGAAAAAAGAACATGGGTTTCTTTCGCTATCCTATCTACCGAATTATTATAATGACTATTATTAACTGATTCGAGAGTTCCATCGTTTTTCTAGTTTCTTATTACAAGCGCTTGGGCTCTTTCTCTGCAGTGGAGCTCTTTGATCCTTGTAATTCTTTTGGTTGAATCTCTTCTTTATTAGTGTTTAGTGATTCATAGCTCTTTTTCTTTTCTACTATAATAAACAGATTCAATTCTTTTACTAGATTCTTTCTGTCATATGCCTATTACACTGCTTTCTGAAGGTTAAATCGTTAACCATACGGTTGTAAAAAGATATCGATTCATTTTGTCTCTTTCGATTATACTGTTTCAACTACTTACAAATCGATTCGATACACGTCCCTGCTTTGTTTTGGTCAAGAAAGAGAGTCTTTTTTTTGTTTCTTACATTAATAAACTCTTTATTATGACTATGTTTCGCAACTGGGATTGCTTTCTTAGATTAGCTCTTAATAGTCGAGTACTCAATCAGTTTTAGTTACGAACAAAGAAACTCTATTTGAACGAATCGCACACTAAGCATAGCAAAGATTGAGAAAGAATTGGATAGATGTGTTTATTATCAATTTGGAGTAGAATAAGCTATTAGACGTTTTAATATGATAGTTTATCAAACATTATTATTTAGTTCTTTCTGAAATAAAGAAAATGATTTATTTTATATCCTTAAATATCCAAACTTTTATACCTAAGACTCCGTAAATCGTTTGAGCTGGATGGTAACAATAACTAATGGGAGCTCGAATGGTTTGTAGAGGAACTCTTCCCTCCCTAGCCCATTCAGTGCGAGCCATCTCATTGCCATTCAGACGTCCTGCTATTTGTATCTTAATACCTCTATTACTTGTTCTTTTAGCTAGTTCAATGGCTTTTTTCATAGTCCTTCGGAAAGCCACTCTATTCTCTAATTGTGAGGCAATATGTTCTGCCAGAATCCTTGGTTCTCCATAGGGTTGAGCAATATTGTTCAATATTATCTGAACCTTATGGTCTTTGACCTTGAAATTCAAGAATTCTGCTATATTGCTTTTTAGTTGATCAATTCCTAGGTTACGCTCTTCAATCAGCAGATCCGGGAATCCTGTACATATCTCAATGTTGATTAGGTCTGTTTTCCGCTGGATTCCTATATGTGCAATTCCTCCATAATCTGAAGAGTTTTCGATACGCTTTTGTACGTATTTCTCAATCAGTGTACGTATTTCTTTATCTTCTTTGAGGAATCTGGGGTAATCTTTTGTTTGTGCAAACCAATACGAATAATGTTTTTGATTTACACCAAGTCAAAAACCAAGTGGATGAATCTTTCGTCCCATAACAATCTCCCTAAATTCCAATATCTCAGTATTAAGATTCTTTCAGGATTTTCTTATTGTTTAACATCTTGTTGTAGTTAGTCTCTTTCAATGTAATAGTTATATGGCAAGTAGGTTTTCTTATTGGATAACCTCGTCCTTGAGCTCTAGGTCGAAATCTTTTCATATAAGTGCTTCTATCAACTCGAGCTTCACTAATAAAAAGATTAGATTTGCTTAATCCAGTATTATTAGTAGCATTAGCAGCGGCAGAAACAATTAATTGTAATATAGGAGAACATGGTTTATGCGGTAAGAATTCGAGTAATATAAGTGCTTGTTCATATGAACAACCTTGAATATGGCTGATGATTCGTCGCACTTTAGTGGCCGACATTCTTACATTTCGTAATGAAGCTTGCGTTTCCATTTTACCTATCTCTATGGTTTTTGCTTTTCCAACTTTGTATCTTTACTCTTACTTATCGACGCGATTTTTTATCACTTTTAGCATGTCCTCGGAAACTACGAGTAGGAACAAATTCTCCTAGTTTGTGACCTACCATACGATCTGTTATATAAATAGGTAAATGCTCTTGTCCATTGTAAACAGCAATAGTATGACCAATCATGATTGGAACTATTGCAGAGGCACGAGACCAAGTTATTATTATTTTCTTCTCCTTTCGAAGATTAAGATTCTGAATTCTTCATACTAAATGATTAGCTACAAAAGGACTTTTTCGCAATAAATTTGCCATAATTTATCTCTTTTCTTTGCTTATTATTATGTATTATCTACTTAGTTTTACGGCGCCGAATAATGAAAGAATTACTATATCTTTTATACTTACGGCTTTTTCGTCCAAATGCAGTATAGCCCCAAGGGGTCGATGGTCTCTTTCTACCGATTGGTGTTCTGCCTTCTCCCCCTCCATGTGGATGATCCACAGGATTCATAGCGGCACCCCTTACTCTGGGTCGTTTACCTAGCCAACGCTTAGATCCAGCTTTCCCTAAATATCTATTATTAGTATCAACGTTTCCGACTCTTCCTACAGTAGCTATACAATTCTGAGATATTGAACGAACTTCACCAGAGGGTAATCTTGATGTAGCTAACCGGCCTTCTTTTGCAATCACTTTCGCTGTAGTACCAGCTGCTCGAGCTAGTTGACCACCCCTTCCAGGTATTATTTCTATATTATGTATAATTGTGCCTAAAGGTATATTGGTTGAAGTAGACTCTTCTGCAACAAACAGTTGATTCAATTAGAAATGAGGAAGAATCTCTTCCCGAACTGTACAAGCTCTTTTCAAAGCATACAGCTCTCTGGATATCTAAACCGATACTCATGTTGAACATCGTTGAGAAGAACTAATTATTAAGCAAAATCTAAGTTCATCTCTCTCTCTCTTAATATCCTTGGCTTTATTGCCGTCATCTGGCTTATTTCTCTTAATTCGTTTAGCAACAGAGTGAATAAGTTCAATAATTCACGCTAACATTTTTTCATGTTCTGGATAACTTGGGAGACATGAGTATACTAACTTTCTGTACAAGCCCATATCCTATATATATGGATTAAGCTTTTATTCTCTTCTCGACTCTGCCTTTGACCATCAGATCGATTAAAGTAACTGCTTTCTAGTGTTTTCTTTTTTATCATCCTGAGCAGAGAATGCCCTATCTTTTGTTCATGTTTAAGCTTGTTAAATATTCTTCTCCATATTATCTTACCTTCGCAGGTTAATAAGCATTTTGAAAAATGTTAATAGACCTGATCACCCGCTATTGTTCTCCTTAAGTTTCCTTATCAAAGTTTATAACAGAATACAAAAGAATTCTGAATCAGTGTTAGGTTTATGGGTTTATAGTCAAACCCAATCGGTTAATTCCGAATACGTGAATTAATTCTTCAAAACGCACTCAAAGGTAGGGCATTTCCAATTGAAATAGACGCTTTGGAACTATATATTACTATGTTTCCAACACTTATTCCTCGAGTATGTAAGATATATCTCTTTTCACCGTCTACATAATTGATGAGACATATATATGCATTACGGTTAGGATCATATTCGATACTTGCTATTCGTCCAGAAATATCTATTTTATTCCTACGAAAATCGATTTTGCGGTATAACCGTTTGTGACCACCTCCTTTGTGTCTACTAGTAATAATCCCTCTGTTATTCCGTCCATTTTTTGAATTCCTGCCATACGTCAGTTTCTTTGTGGGTTTATATCTTGTTAAACCTTCAAAGTCTGAGATTGATCGATTACGAGTTCCGGGTGTATAAGCTTTATATAATCAAAAAATCATATTTATCCTTTCTTTTTGTTTCTCTTTAGTCTATGATTGGAACTAGAATTATTCATTCAGAAATAGGGGAATAGAGTAGTTCCTCTTAAGTTTAATAATCATTCGTTTACCGTATACAAGATGTTTGAGTGTTCTACTTCCTCTCTTTTTGATTGGAAGCCGGTGACTATTTATAGTCTCTACCTTTACATTGAAGAATTGTTCAATCCAAGCTTTTATTTCCGTCTTATTTGATTGTAGAACTACATCAAAAGTATACTGATTTTGCTGTAATAAACGAATAGTTTTTTCTGTAAGTACTTGATTCTTTAAATAATTCATACTTATTCTTATCATTAAGAGATAATATTCTTTGTCTTCTTCAGATTTATAATCATCTCTTTCAAACAAGTCCTGTATAGTTTCTTTTCTATGATCTAATAAAGGGTGTTAGATATAATACTCTTGCATCCAACAGGAGTTGAACCTGTGAGTTCGCCAATTATGAGTTGGGTGCTTTAACCGTTCAGCCATGGATGCTCTTCCTTTTTCCTCTAGAAATGAAAGACTCTTTCGTGTAATTACATCTGATTTCATTACATATGAAATGTGAGAGATCTAGAGAGTCTAGATCTCTTTACATATTGATTCAGGATCTAATTCGATTCAATCTAAGGCCCTATTCTTCTACCGTCCCGTCTAATGATAGGATTGAGAGTTTGAGAGCACCAAAGAATTTCGAGTTCTTTGGTGCTAAGGAATTTCGAGTTCCATTGGTGCTAAGGAATTTCAAGTTCCATTGGTGCTAATGGAATTTCGAGTTCCATTGGTGCTAAAGAATTTCGAGTTCTTTAGCACACACAGTTTAAGGAATTTCGAGTTCCATTGGTGCTAAAGAATTTCGAGTTCTTTAGCACAGTTTCAAGAATTTCAAGTTCTTTGGTGCTAAAGAATTTCGAGTTCTTTAGCACAGTTTAAGGAATTTCAAGTTCTTTGGTGCTAAAGAATTTCGAGTTCTTTAGCACAGTTTCAAGTTCCATTGGTGCTAAGGAATTTCGAGTTCTTTAGCACAGTTTCAAGAATTTCAAGTTCTTTAGTGCTAATGGAATTTCGAGTTCCATTGGTGAGAAACGAGAAGTCTTTGGACTCTTGGAGTCGCAATGCAAGGCCTGTTGCCTCGGATTTGAACCTCTATGCTTCTTATTCAATCTCAAGCCTAGGGAGAAGCAAATTGAACGACTACAAATATAGTATAGCACAATATTCGAAGAATAGCAACCCAATCCTAGTATTAGATTATAATACCCTAGTCCCTTCCAGAATAGAATTCAACCCTACCTCGAATGAAGAGATGGATAGTTTAGTAGACCAAATCCTTAAGTATGTAAAGGAAGAGAGTGATTGGATTGGTTGCAAAGATTGTAACATAACTATCATGAATAGTGCAATCTATAGTACTTCTCTATCACTTATATAACCTCTCTCTCATTCTATTCTAAGAGAGTAATCTATGATATGAATAGACTCCATACAATATAGATATCCAATGAGATGATTATTAAGCAATTGGCGTACCAACGAACATATCCAACCTGCGCCTTATTCGTGTAATGGTGGTAAAAGACGCTATCAGATTCCCAAAGACTTGAGAGACCAGCATAAGAAGAGAGTTTGGGTCGGTCAATAAAAGGACTGGGAAACCAATACGGACAATGAATACAGTTCCAATAGCCAATCCAAGGATAGCTACTGGAACAAGGAATAGAAGGGGGCAATGAGAGAGACTCCGCTTAATCCTATCAATATTAGGGGATTGGAGCAAAAAGAAGAGAGATATATCGGCAGTATCTTTCACAGGAGTTTCTTGCACTGGCAGAAAGATCCCAATATCTCACATTCTTTCATGTGACAACTTGAAACGGGTCTAGAATAGGGTATTCTGTGTGATCTCAATAATGGGATCTATTAATATACCTAATAAGGTTGATGCTAGTACACAAACAATCATAGTTATTTCGATGGAACTCTTCGAGATTGAAGTAGATGACGAGATTGATGGATCCTGTACGTAAATTGTTGATGTGTCACTCTTTCCAGTGAACATTAACTTGATTATCTTTAAATAATAATATATAGAAATGACACTTGTAATGAGCGCTATTAGAACTAATGAATACAAACCAGTTTTCCATCCATGCCAAAAAAGATAGAGCTTCCCGAAGAAACCTGCTAATGGAGGGATACCCCCCAGGGATAGTAAACATAGAACTAGAGAGAATGTTAGAACAGGATCCTTTGTGTATAATCCTGCATAGTCCCTAATATTATCGGTTCCAGTTCGTAAACTAAATAAAGTGATACAAGCAAAAGCTCCTAGATTCATGAATATATAAATAAACGTATAGGTTATCATACTTGCATAGCCATTATCAGGATCTGCAGCAAGTACTCCAATCATAATATATCCGATTTGGCTTATAGAGGGGTATGCTAGCATGCGTTTCATGCTTATTTGAGTAACAGCGATTAGATTTCCCAATATCATGCTAAGAATAGCTAATATTCCTAAGGCAACATGCCATTCACTGGATAGATATGAGAAAATAATACGGAAGATTCGTGTAAATAAAGCTAGAGCTGCTACTTTAGAAGTAACAGAAAAAGAAGCAACAACTGGTGTAGGAGAGTTAGAGTCGGAAAGAAGCTTCTCGATCTTACCGCTCATTCAGAACCGTGCATGAAATTCTTACTTCACACGGCTCCTAGTTCGTAAGAGATTTCTTCCTATTATTGCTCTTAGAACCTTCCTCGTGTATGTTTCAAATCTACTTCTTCTCTCTTCTCTTTCTCACTAATTCACTATGAATACTAATTGTTTGTTGGCTTCTCGAGGAATCCTTTCTCATTAATCTAGAGTCTCCATCCATTCTCTAATCTCTCTATTTGTCTATTCCAAAACCAAAGAAAGATAGAGGAGAATATAAGAGAATATAAGAGAGATATTAGACAGGAGAAGAAGAATATGATTTTCTTCGTTCTTAACAGGCATGATATTATTATCTTGGGGCGATCTTTTTCGTTGACGAATGCTTCTACTATACCTACAGTCCCTGAAGGATGGAAACTGGTTGAATCGACATTTTCAGAAAGAAAAGAATCCTTTTATATAGATAAAAGATAAGATATTCTTTCCGTTGCATCATCTATTCATTCTTCGTGACACCTACCCTTAATAAATGGACTCTGAGAAAAATCAAGAGATAGAGAAAGGGGAAGAGAAGAGTTCTCTATTGGGTTGTACTTCTCTCCTCACTCTGTTCTACCTTACTTATGTGAAACAATTCAAGTGTTAAGTGTTTTTCACAGACTTATAGGATTTATGGTAAGAGTTAGTCATTCATACAAATGGTTATTTGGAGAGGTTCCTATCCTCTTCACATGTCTGTAGGATATTATACAGAAGCCAATCAATTATTCCAAGAGAATCTAGAATGAGTCGATCTTATTCCTCGAACGAATCACACTCCTTCGTATACATCAGGAGTCCATTGATGAAATGGAACTAACGAGAGCTTAAAACCCATCCCTACCACGATAAACGTGATAGAAATATAGATTCCAATAGAATCATACATTTCAGTAGATATAAGCCCATCGACTATCTTATAGAGTTGAGTCTCTCCACCGGATAATCCGTATAAGAGAGAGAAACCATAGACTAGAATGGACGAACTTGCTCCACCCATTAAGAAATATTTCATCGTCGCTTCATTAGATCTTATATCCTTTCTCATGTATCCAGATAATAGATAAGAAGACAGGCTTAAACACTCTAAGGCTACGAAAATGGTTACCGAATCATTTGCACAACATAGAAACATTCCCCCTAAACCTGCCGTTAATATGAATAATGAGAATTCTGTTAAAGCTGTTTTTGTACATCGTATGTAATCCACTGATAGTAAGACGGATAAGAATGAACAGATCAAGAGAAGTAGTCTGAAGATATTGTTAAAGGTGTTGATCTGGAGACTGGCGTAGGCAATCGGAACAGATCCTGTTTCCCATTGGCCCAATAAGAGTATTATGCTAGTGACTAAGGATGTTAATGAGATTCGGTAAAGCAGAAGTGTATCTTTTCCTTTAGATACTGAATCGATAATAACGATTATTATTAGGCTGATAATCAAACTACATTCTGGAAGAATCGATGAATTACCATAGAAGAGAGAAAGATCGATATTTTTCATAGTATAAATCTAATAGTTAGAAATAGAGGGATTCTTCTCGTATTTCGTATTTAGTCGATGAGTCAACCAATTATTGGAATTGTTCTATATCTCGAGAATCATAGCATCTCGATATTCTTGTTCAACCAATGCAATCAGTAATCTTTAGAGAGATCTTCGGGTAAATGAATGGAGAAGAAAGACAAGATATGTGTATATACTCTTTCCTTCAAAGATACCTTAGTAATATTACTATTTTAGATCTTTCGTTGTTATGCCTTAGACACTTCTCTTTCTTGATTATCTGATTTCTACTTGTCCATATGTTCCTCGCGTATTTTGATTCCTAAAACCCTGCGCTCTATAAGATAAGAGAAGGTTTCAATCCACAATCTCTTCTTTGTGGATTGAGACAAACCTGAAACTAACGGAAATGAGCAAAAGCCTTGTTAGCTTCCGCCATCTTGTGAGTCTCCTCTCTCTTCCGTACGGCACTACCATAATTTCTGGCAGCATCCATTAATTCATCACTTGATCTTAAAGCCATACTTCGACCTGAGCGTTTTCGACACGCGGTTAATAACCATCGGATAGCCAAAGCTTTTCCTTCTGCAGGTACTACTTCAACGGGAACCCGATAAGTCGATCCGCCTACACGTTTGGATTCTGTTACTATATCGGGAGTTACCCTACGTATTGCTTGTCGTAGAACAGACAGTGGATTCCTATTTGTCTTTTCCTTAATGCGCTTCATAGCCTGATAGAGAATCTGATAAGCTAGTGATTTCTTGCCATCCTTAAGGATACGATCAACCAACATATTTACTAATCAATTGCGATAAATTGGATCCGATTCTATATTTCTCTTTTTGTTCACTACATTGCTCCGATGTAAAATGGGTTTGCAGGTCTGTCAGATCTCAATCCTATCCCAGCCAACGGTATCTTATCATCTTATTTTGGCTTCTTCACTCCATATTGTAGGGTGGATCCGCCGGTTAGTCGAGGATCTCCCTCCAAACTGTATGTACGACTCTCATCGAATACAGCTTTCCATATGATTCAATAGAGAGAGAAGTGAAGGAATTCTGAATCGCTTTGGTGAATCATATTTACTCGTTATGCTTTGAGTATCCGTTCCCCCCCCCATTATCCTATGAGTCGGAGAAGAAGAATCTTGTAGTTCATTTATCTTACTAAGAATATCCGTAGGTCTATTGATCCAATTACCAAATGCAAGATCTTTCCTGAATCTTCCTAATTGTAGTCCGAACCCGTTCTAAGAGAGAAGAGACATTCGAAGATTTTCTGGATAAAGAGGAGTCCAGGTGAGACTCAACCTACTAGAATGGTAGAATGTAATTTGTAATACCTTAGATATCAAGTCGTTTTACACGAATAGATAGATTATAATAATTAATCTCTGTAATAGCAGGCTTCGGTCCCCTGTCAATAATCTTGTTATACTATCGGGTCAGCTATCCATTTAACATATCAGAATGATTGATACGGAATCATTGTGATGATACAAGTTACGACAATGCTCTACAACGCACTAGAACGCCCTTTTTTACGATCTTTTACTCCTACAGCATCTAAAGTTCCTCTAACGATATGATATCTCACACCAGGTAGGTCCTTAACCCTTCCGCCTCTTACAAGGACCACAGAATGTTCTTGCAAATTATGGCCAATACCTGGTATATAAGCTGTTACCTCGAACTTGGAGGTTAATCGAACTCTGGCGACTTTACGTAGGGCAGAGTTAGGTTTCTTTGGTGTAGTTGTGGAATAGTTGACGGATGAGTTAGTCTCAATGTCACTCTACAGAACCGTACATGAGATTCCCACCTCATACGGCTCCTCGTCATTCGATCTCTATTAAGAATCTATATTCAGCATAGAAGGACAAATCTTTCTCTCCTCTCTTTAGTTGTTCCCTGATACCGAAGCTTTTCTAAAAGAATTCCCATACTCCATTTGCTTCTTATCAACTCCCTCCTACTCTTTGTTTCTATTCCTTCCTCTTCTCTCGCTATTTTCTCAATCGATTTACTAATGACGTATCATTAATAAGTAATAAGCTAAAGAAAGAATGAGGAGATTCTGTTTCGCCTTTAACCTTACTAGAAGTAAATAGATATTGCTATTCATTCAATGGGTTCAGTATTGAATAATCCTGTATTTATTCCACATCTTGATACTACAACTATTGATTCCGAATAATTAGTATCGAAGAGGAAACGAATAGAATCTAGAAATAATCTCTTGAAAGATCTTTCTGTTTTCCAGAACTACCGAATTAACAATGTTAATAATATTCATTTCGTTTCAATATGATCAAGTGGATTAATAACAATGAGGAGATAGAGAGAGGATAGAGAGATACAGGATAGAGGGATTCGATGGGTAGATTTGCTAATAAGTTTCTTATTCTGTTTCCACTCAAATACTATTCAATAGATCGAATATACAGGAGATTGACGGGTTAGTATAAGCTTATCCATGTTATTAATCACCCTTCAATTCAGAAGGGAATCCATTCTGAAAATACGTTTGATTCAATTTGGCTCTCGTTCTTTCGTTCGTTGCGACGAGGCTGTCTGAGAGGGGTTCAGTAACCTATAAGGATAATATCTATCTCTATCAGATAGGATCCGATGACTGCGTAAGGCCTGCTAATAGCAATGAGGATGAAACAATAGTCAATAAAACCAGGGATATATACGGAGAAGGAAGAGAAGGGCTGTGTTATCTCGATGATTTTGGCTTGGTTAGCCCATTCTGTGATGATCCGTTGACACAAGTCAAGTCAATCATCTCGTTCCCTACCTCTTCTGTGGACCAGAAGCTCGGGTTCTGTGGGAATAAGATTGTACCACGAGAGCTCAAAGGGGTCAAGCTGTTGTTACTACCAAAGCATGAGATAGATTCCGCGAATCTGGTTGTATTCCAACATTGATCCAAATAAGTGACGAGGACGAGTTATACTATAGAGTAGGGTAATGCTAATCTAATTCCAATTGCAGATGGGTTTAGTAATGTCAGTTGCATATCCCGTTTTGGTAGGGTGTCAATGTACTAATCTGATATAGTTAGAGGTTGGATAGGGTTACAGATACTTTGGGTGGAGGTAGCTTCGATTCTCTCGGAATATGTCTCTCAGAAATCTCTCGCATTGGAGACTTCCCGACTTAGTTTCTTTTTGGATTGAATAGAGTTAACAATTAGACTAAGTACACGGGTAAACTTTCATCTCCCTAAGCCTAAGATAGAGAATCCATATGTAATATCTCTGATGCTAGAGAAAGAAGAGCTTTGTTTATTATCTCTATCTGTTTCCGTTTGTTTTTCCCCTTCCAATAATAGCGAATCTTCTTTTTGTATTGGTCTTTCATTGGATAATACATCGTGGGATACACATCTTCCTCAAGTACGACTTGTCAGAATTGCATTGGGAGATAGAATAAGGCATTCTGGAGAGTCATTTCCTATCGCCCGAATCGTTGACAATTCTTATTCTCAATAGGATTTACTCGGGTTAGAAGAGAGAGAATCTAGGATTTGTCACTTCTTTGTTTCGGAATAAGTACTAATCTAATATAGTGTGTGTGGAAGGGAAACCATTCCAGTCCCAGATTACTCACGGATACATACTAAGATAGTATAATCGAGTTTTTTGACCATGACCATTCAAGCTGATTAGTTCTCACTCTCCTCATGGGTAAGTGATCATTTGATAGAAGAATAGCAAAGAGAGTAGGGATATAACTCAGCGGTAGAGTGTCACCTTGACGTGGTGTAAGTCATCAGTTCGATCCTGATTATCCCTAAGCTAAGTAGAGATACTCCCTATACGTCCTATAGAACAGAGACTCTCTATATGTCCCATAGATACTTCTACTTAATTAATAGATACTTACTAGACGTCCATTGATTGTCCCTACACCAACTTTATCTCCTCCTAAACCTTCTCTTCTCCTAGTGTTTCATCGGTTACGTTGACTACGGTATGAGATGGAATCAAATGGAAGAGTAAGAAGAAGACGGTGTGGAAGACAGAGAGACCTATGACAAGCTTGGCAGCAATCTTAAGGAAAGGGTTGTAAGGGAACTGGAAAGAGAAGTATCCAGTCCCAACTGCAATGCGTTTGATAGTCTGTTGTAGCAAGTTAGGGTCATCATCTCTGTCTTGACCACTGACCACACTTACGTACTCAACCTCTTTAACAAGTAGACTAGCTGCCAAGTATCTGAGGCATAGAGGGAAGAGGAAGCTCAACAGCTCTCATATAGCTAACTTGCTGGTCCTCTCTCCGAGTGCATCTATCTTCCTCTTCTCAAGAATAATCCGGATATTCGTTGATGTATGTAGGGACAAAGAGGATAGCGCGGGCAAAGGTAGGGATAAAGTAACAGTACATATCTTGAGCGAGCTGGCCCACCTTCTTGCTAAAGGTGGGGGGAGTATTATCAACGTCAAGAGGGCCAACGAGCTTGCTGCCAATATCAACAAGAGCACGGTACTTGTCCTTAGAGGGATATTTATTCGACTCAGAAAGGGCAGCACCTACCACTCTAATAGCATTAGCCATAGTAGCGACAGACGCCCTATCCATAAAGAACTTAAAGAGACCAAAGACACCAAGAAGCGCAAAAGGGTTCATAGTATTTTCTCCTTTGTAATGGTTTGTAGTTGGGAGGATAAGGACTACGACGAGAGGAAGAGGGCAAATGGTTACCCCTCATTCAGTATGCGCCAATAGTCCTTATAGGTTATCTAAGGTCGACAATGTCGATCGTGTCGACAATGTCGATCGTGTCGACAATGTCGATCATGTCGATTGTGTCGATTGTGTCGATTGTGTCGATTATGTCGACCTATATCTTCGTATAAGATTTTGAAAGAAAAAAACTATATAGGAAGGGGGATAATAACAAAGCGGACACAGCTCTACACAGCTCTGCACAGCCCTGCACCTCCCTGTAGCTCAGGGGGGTGCAGGGCTGTTTGAGGCAAATGAGAGACAATAGAGGCTACTCCTTGCACTCTAGTCCTAGCAAAGCAAGGCTAGCCTGTCTTAAGGACATGTCTAACCCCCCTAAAGCAACACTCTGGCGGTCAGAGCGAGTAAGGAGGAGGAGGCCATCGTTCTCCAGGCTAATAGGGCACCCATAAGTCATAGTGACCATATGGTCACATATATACATAAGAAGGGTAAGCTCATGAGAGGCTAGAGCACGGGAGGTAAGCAGCCCCTCGTGATACTGGCTTCTCTTCCCTCTGGAGGGAAGAGAAGCCTCCTCGGCCCTCCCATAGTAAGCACGCCTCCGGGTAGGTAAGTATATAC